GAGAAGAGATTTATAATATTAAAAAATATCAATTTTATTTATTAGTTTTTGACTATGTCATAAATTAATACAAAAAATAAATAAATTGTATAATTTCGTGTACATTTATATAAATATATATATTATTAATAATAATATCATTCGATTCAAGAGGTGTATTTTATGTTAACAACTATGCTTTTAACAAAGTTACCAGAAGCTTATATGATTTTTCGTCCTTTAGTAGATATTTTGCCTATTATTCCTGTCTTTTTTCTCTTACTAGCGTTTGTATGGCAAGCAGCAATTGGTTTTAGATAAAAAGAATAGTATATTCTTGTTTAATTTTATTAATAGTTTTTATTTATTTATTAGAATTATAATTTATTTATGGTTGAACCTCTTTTATCTGGTATAGTATTAGGACTTATACCTATAACTTTATTAGGATTATTAGTCGCTGCATTTTTACAATATCGTCGCGGTAACCAATTTGGTTTATAGACGTTGATTGAATAAATTTTTATTTAATATTATATAAAAACTCTAAATACTGTATGTATTTAGAGTTTTGTATTTTTTAAGTATATATTTTTACCAGCTTGATTTTTTTACTCCTGGTAACAAGCATAAATGTGACATTTCACGTAATACATGTCTTGATAGGCCAAAATCTCTGTAAAATCCTCTACTTCTACCTGTTATCCAGCAAATATTTCTTTTTCTGCATTTCATGCTATTACGTGGAAGCATTTGTAATTTTTTTTGTAACTCAAGTTTATTAGTAACATCTGATGCTTTTTTAACTGCATTTTTAATTTCTTTTCTTTGGTCTTTGTACTTATTGATAAGTTTATCTCTTTTTAACTCCCGTTCAATCATACTTTTTTTAGCCATAGATTTTAATCTTTTAGTGAATTATTTAGTATTAGTATGTCTTTTAATTTAATTTAATTTTAGAAGATTTTCATTGGTATTGCAATTCATAAAAAAAATCATTGCTTTTTTATATTAAAGCAATGATTTATATTATTTGTAAATTTATAAAAGTAATAATTTTTTTTATTTATCCAAATTTACCTGATGTTGATGCAATTACAAATGCTGCATATGTTAAAATGTAACCTACAGAAAAATGTACTAGTCCAACTAATCTAGCTTGCACTATTGATAAAGCAACAGGTTTGTCTTTCCATCGAATTAAATTAGCTAAAGGAGTTCTTTCATGTGCCCAAGCTAATGTTTCAATAAGTTCTTGCCAATATCCTCTCCAAGAAATTAAGAACATAAAGCCAGTTGCCCATACTAGATGTCCAAATAAAAACATCCATGCCCATACAGAGAGATTATTCATCCCATATGGATTATATCCATTAATTAATGGTGATGAATTAAGCCATAGATAATCTCTTAGCCATCCCATTAAATATGTTGATGATTCATTGAATTGGCTTACATTGCCTTGCCATATGGTTACATGTTTCCAGTGCCAATAAAATGTTACCCATCCAATTGTATTTAGCATCCAAAAAACAGCTAAATAAAATGCATCCCATGCTGAGATATCGCATGTTCCTCCTCTTCCAGGACCATCACAAGGAAAGCTATATCCAAAATCTTTTTTATCAGGCATTAGCTTTGAGCCTCTTGCATCCAGTGCACCTTTAACTAAAATTAATGTAGTTGTATGTAGGCCCAATGCAATTGCATGATGTACTAAGAAATCTCCAGGTCCAATAGTTAAAAAGAGTGAATTTTTACTGCTATTAATTGCTTCTAGCCATCCAGGTAACCAAACGCTATTACTTGCTTGTGTTGCAATATTTGAAGATGATGCTAAAAATACATCAAAGCCATATAAACTTTTTCCAGAACTAGCTTGTATCCATTGTGCAAATACTGGTTCGATGAGTATTTGTTTTTCTGGAGTGCCAAATGCAAGCATTGTATCGTTATGTATATATAAGCCTAAAGTATGAAAGCCAAGAAATAAACAAACCCAACTTAAATGGGAAATGATTGCTTCTTTATGTTCTAGCATTCTAGTTAGTACATTATTTTTATTTTCTTCAGGATTGTAGTCTCTTATAAAAAATATTGCTCCATGTGCAAATGCACCAACCATTAAGAACCCTGCTATATATTGATGATGTGTATATAATGCAGCTTGGGTTGTAAAATCTTTAGCCATAAAAGCATATGGAGGTAAAGCATACATATGTTGTGCAACTAAAGAAGTAATTGAACCAAGTGATGCCAAGGCTAAGCTTAATTGTATATGTAGTGAATTAGTAATAGTTTCATATAATCCACTATGCCCTTCGCCTAGCTTTCCACTTGGTGGTTTATGTGCTTCTAGAATATCTTTTAGATTGTGCCCAATCCCCCAATTTGTTTTATACATATGGCCAGCAACAATAAATATGATTGCAATTGCTAAATGGTGATGAGCAATATCTGTTAGCCATAATGATTGAGTTTGTGGATGGAAGCCACCTAAAAAAGTTAAAATAGCTGTTCCTGAACCTTCACTTGTACCAAATATATGATTTAAAGTATCAGGGTTCTCAGCATATTTATCCCATTGTCCAGTAAAAAATGGCTGTAAGCCTAATGGATGTGGCATTACTGAAATAAAGTTATCCCATCTTACATGTTGTCCGCGCGATTCTGGAATAGCAACATGAACTAAATGTCCTGTCCAAGCTAATGAGCTTACACCAAATAATCCTGATAAATGATGATTTAAGCGAGATTCATTATTTTTAAACCAAGATAATCCTGGTTTAAATTTTGGTTGTAAATGTAGCCATCCTGCAAATAGCATAATAGCTGATAAAACAAGTAAAAATAATGCACCTGTATATAAATCATTATTTGTTCTCATGCCAATTGTATACCATGAATGGTATAATCCAGAAAAAGCAATATCAACTGGGTAAGAAGCTTTACCTTTTGAAAATGCTTTAATGGCTGGTTGACCGAAATGAGGATCCCAAATAGCATGTGCTATAGGTTTTGTTTTTAGGGGCTCTAATACCCATTGCTCAAAATTACCTTGCCAGGCAACATGAAATAAATTACCTGATGTCCACAGAAATATAATTGCCAGATGTCCAAAATGAGAAGCAAAAATTTTCTGATATAAATTTTCTTCTGTCATGCCATCATGGCTTTCGAAGTCGTGTGCAGTAGCTATGCCATACCAAATCCTTCTTGTGGTAGGATCTTGTGCTAATGCTTGGCTAAATTTTGGAAATTTTGTTGCCATTGTTTATTATCCTTATCCTACTGATATTATTCTTGCTAAGAAAAATGCCCATGTTGTACCTATACCACCTAAAAGGTAGTGTGCTAATCCAACTGCTCTTCCTTGTGTAATACTTAATGCTCTTGGTTGAATTGATGGTGCTACTTTTATTTTATTATGAGCCCATACTATTGATTCAATAAGTTCTTGCCAATAACCACGTCCACTAAATAAAAACATCAAACTGAATGCCCACACGAAATGAGCGCCAAGGAAAATTAATCCATATGCAGAAAGAGCAGATCCATATGATTGTATTACTTGTGATGCTTGAGCCCAAAGGAAATCTCGTAGCCAGCCGTTAATGGTGATTGCACTTTGTGCGAAATTACCTCCTGTGATATGAGATACAGTACCAGAAGATGATACTGTTCCCCATACATCTGATTGCATTTTCCAGCTAAAATGGAATAATACAACTGACAATGAATTATACATCCAAAAAAGACCAAGGAATACATGATCCCATCCTGATACTTGGCATGTGCCTCCTCTTCCAGGGCCATCACAAGGAAAACGAAATCCTAGATTAGATTTATCTGGTATTAATCGAGAGTTTCTTGAAAATAAAAATCCTTTTACAAGTATAAGCACACATACGTGTATTGTAAATGCATGTATATGATGTACCATAAAATCAGCTGTTCCAAGTTTAATTGGCATCATTGCAATTTTATTGCCTACGGATACAATATCTCCACCAAATGCATAACTAGCTGTAGCTAGAGAATTTGGGCTTGTACTACTTGGAGCAAGTGTATGAATATTTTGTACCCATTGGGCAAAAATAGGTTGCAATTGAATTGCTGTATCTGAAAACATATCTTGAGATCTACCAAGTGCTCTCATTGTATCATTATGTATATATAATCCAAATGCATGAAATCCTAGGAATATACATACCCAATTTAAATGAGAAATTATTGCATCTCTGTGTCTAATAATTCGATCTAATACATTATTATAATTTTGTGCTGGATTATAATCTCTAACCATAAATATGGATGCGTGTGCACCAGCGCCTACTACACAAAAGCCTCCGATCCACATATGATGTGTAAATAGAGATAATTGTGTTGGGTAGTCAGTTGCTATAAATGGATATGGTGGCATTGCATACATATGGTGTGCAACAATTATACTTAATGATCCCATCATAGCTAGATTAATTGCTAATTGTGCATGCCAAGATGTAGTTAAAATTTCATAAAGTCCCTTATGTCCTTCTCCTGTAAAAGGACCTTTATGTGCTTCTAAAATTTCTTTCATACTATGACCAATACCCCAATTGGTTCTATACATATGTCCTGCTACTAAAAATAAAACAGCAAGAGCAAGATGATGATGGGCAATATCTGTTAGCCATAATCCGCCATTTATTGGATTTAATCCTCCTTTAAATGTTAAAAAATCAGAATATTCATTCCAATTTAAAGTGAAGAATGGGATAATACCTTTACTAAAACTAGGATATAATTGTGACATTAATTCTCTATTTACCATAAATTCATGAGGTAGTGGTATTTCTTTGGGTGAAATACCAGAGTCAAGTAATTTATTAATAGGTAATGCAATATGTATTTGATGTCCTGCCCATCCTAAGCATCCTAATCCAAGCAATCCAGCTAAGTGATGATTCATCATTGATTCAACATTTTGAAACCACTCTAATTTAGGTGCTGCTTTATGATAGTGGAACCAGCCAGCCAGTATCATGAGTACAGACATGAATAGTCCACCAAGCGCAGTCATATATAGTTCAAATTCATTTGTAATCCCAGAAGCTCTCCATAATTGAAAGAATCCTGATGTAATTTGTACGCCTTGGAATCCTCCTCCTACATCTGCATTCAAAATTTCTTGTCCAACAATTGGCCATACAATTTGTGCACTTGGTTTGATTGTTGTTGGGTTACTTAACCAAGCAACATAATTAGAAAATCTAGCTCCATGAAAATACATGCCACTTAACCATAGGAAAATTATTGATAATTGTCCAAAGTGTGCACTAAAAATTTTTCTTGAAACTTCTTCTAAAGAACTAGTATGACTATCAAAGTCGTGAGCATCTGCATGTAAATTCCATATCCAAGTTGTTGTTGTTGGACCTTTAGCTAGTGTTCTTGAAAAATGTCCTGGTTTTGCCCATTTTTCAAATGATGTACTAACTGGATTTTTATCTACAGTTACTTTAACTTTATTTGTCTCTTGCTCTTTTGAGCTAATTGTCATCGAGATTCTCCTCTCTATATTTATCTTGTAATTATGAGACAAGTAATAAAACTCTCACAAATTTATATATATTAAATTTATTATTAGCAACATTAAAAAAAATAATGTTATATTAATTTATATAAAATCTTATAGTATAATAAGTAGTGAGTTTTTAGATCATTTTGTACTATATTATAGTTATAATTTAGTTTATGTATAAAATCTGTTAACAATAATTAAAATTATAATTTTTTAAGATATTTATTTAACTTTTACTTTCATCAAAGCTTGACCACAATCAACAATGTCTCCATCATTTACTAAAAAATCAACTATTTCTCCATTTACTTCTGCTTCTATTTCATTCATTAATTTCATTGCTTCTACTATACATACAATTTGTTTTTTTTGTACAATATCATGCTTTTTTATAAAAACTGGTTCATTTGGTGCAGGTGACCTATAAAAAGTGCCGACCATTGGTGAGATAATTGTGGAGTAAATTTCAGATTCATTTTTATCTATATTTTTTTGTAAATTTGATTGTGTAGAAATAATTTTATTAGTTATTTTATTATGAGTTGTCAGTTTACTCAATGGTGCAAAATTTTGTTTTACATGATTATTATTAGGCTTATGTTTATTAATACATAGCTCTAAATTATTGCTTCTTATATTAATTTGTTGAATATTATTATTTTGTATAGAGTATAAAAATTTTTTTAGGTCTTTTATGTCAAATCGCATATTGATTATTTTCCTTTTACTATATTACTATAATTGAAGAATAATTATTCGAATTTATTTTTAGTGAATTGAATTTCTTGTGGAAGCATCCAAATTCTAGTAAGATCTTTGAATTGTATAATTGGTACTATAATATTGTGATAAATTTTTTTATATCCTACAATTCTTCCTGTTTGATTTATATAGTTTATAATTATTGAATTTGTTTTAATAAATATTTGTTTAATTATCACGGATTGATTTATCATGTCGTTTCTAGGATATTATATGAAAAATAAAAAAAATATTATATATGCTGTATATTATATACTTTATAGTTAAAATCTTTCAAATATATTGTTCTATATTTGAGTTATTATTAATTAAAAAAATAATTTAATTAGTATATATAGGTTTTATTTTAGTGAATATATTTTAATATACTTATCATATTAAGATCATGTTAATTGCAGATGATTTAGACAAGCTACTTGAAGTTTTACCAGATTTTGTGCGTAATCCATTAGAAAAACATAATAATAGAAAAGATTTAATAGAAGTCGTAATGGATTTAGGACGCAGACCAGAAGCTCGTTTTCCTAATGGTCCAGAATATTTATCTACTCAGAATATTGATTGGCATGATTTAGATTATTGTATAAAACAATTAGGTCATTTCAGTGGAGATAATCGTTCTGGTATAGAATATACTTTACATCGTATTAGTTCTATAAGAAATAGAAAAGGTAATATTATTGGATTAACTTTTAGAGTAGGTCGTGCAATTTTTGGTACGATTAGTATAATTCGTGATTTATTAGAGAGAGGAGAATCTTTGCTATTGTTAGGTAAACCAGGAGTTGGTAAAACAACAGCAATTAGAGAAATTGCTAGAGTATTAGCTGATGAAATGGAAAAAAGAGTAGTTATTATAGATACTTCTAATGAAATAGCTGGTGATGGTGATATTCCACATCCAGCAATTGGTAGAGCAAGAAGAATGCAAGTGGCACGCCCAGAACTTCAACATCAAGTTATGATTGAAGCTGTGGAAAATCATATGCCAGAAGTAATTATAATAGATGAAATCGGTACTGAGCTAGAGGCATTAGCTGCTCGTACTATTGCTGAAAGAGGCGTCCAATTAGTTGGTACAGCACATGGTAATTATTTAGATAGTTTAATTAAAAATCCTATTCTTTCTGATTTAATTGGTGGTATACAGTATGTTACTTTAGGAGATGATGAGGCTAAGCGAAGAGGCTCTCAAAAAAGTATTTTAGAAAGAAAAGCTGCACCAGCTTTTCAAATTGCTATTGAGATTCATGATAGAAATAGTTGGATTATACATGAACAAGTTGATCATATTGTAGATCAAATTTTGGATCGTTCTTTATTATTTTATCAACGTCGTAAATTTAATGAAGACGGTTCAATTTCTATTCAATGTGAAACCTCTGATTCGGCTGATTTAAATACATTTAATAATTTAAATAATAAGGCAAAAAATTTAAAATCCAATTATTCTAGTAATTTTACTAAAATTTCAAAACATATTTTTAATAGTTTATATAAAACAGATAGTAAATTTAATGACAGTCATCAGAATTCTATTTTTAATACTAATGGTCATTTATATAAGTTAGCTAATAATCTTGTTCTTTATTTATATGCTTTACATATAGAAGATATCCAATCTACAATTAATACTTTAAAATTACCTATTTCATTAACTCGTGATATTATAAAAGCTGATGTAATTTTAGCCCTTAGATCAAGTGTGAAGCATAATACCAAATTACGTCAAATAGCGAAATCAAAAAAAATCACTATTTATACTATTCATGGTGGTACATTACCTAATATAATTAGAGCATTAAAGCAAATGCTGCATAATAATGAAATGCCATATGTTGATTGGGATTTATTATGTAAAAATAAACTTTATTTAGAAAATAATGCTTTATTAGAAGTTCGTATTGCTATTGAACAAATAATTATTATTAGAAAACAATCTGTAGAGCTTTTACCACGTTCTGCCAATATTCGTAAATTACAAAATAATTTAATTCAAGTTTATGGCTTACGATCTCGTAGTTTTGGAGAAGAGCCTAATCGACGTTTAAGAGTTTATCCTGATTAAATTTTTTATATATTTGATAGTTATACTTTTATAAGTATTTAAGTATATTTAGATAAATTTTAAGTATTTCATTGCTATAAAAAATATAGATACAGGTCAAAGTAGATAATTTGTTGACTTAATTAAGGAGTTATTATTTTGTCAAATGGATCTGAAATTTTCACTAAGGTACAATTAATTGTTGTTGAACAGTTAGCTGTAGATAGTAAAACAGTAACTTTAGAAGCTAATTTTGCTGATGATTTAGGTGCAGATTCTTTAGATACAGTTGAATTAGTAATGGCAATAGAAGAAGAATTTAATATTGAAATACCAGATGAAGATGCCGAAAAAATAGCAACTTTACAGCAAGCTGTTGATTTTATTCAGCAAGCTCTAGATTAGATGAAATATCAATTTTAATAATATATGACGGAGAGGGTGGGATTCGAACCCACGGAACCTTGCAGTTCATCTGATTTCAAATCAGACGCAATCAACCAACTCTACCACCTCTCCAAAAACTTAAATACATGATAACAGAAAAAGACTATACGTACAACTATATTACGATAGTCTTTTAATTTATTTATTCATATGTTGCTTTACCAGTAAATTTTTTATTTACTGGATTATCATTTTTACCTATTGAATGTTGTATATTGCCAATACTTTCTCTTCCAGGATTTACTTTTTCAGGAAATACTCCATCCTTTGGATGTAAATATTGTACTTCACCATTGGGAAAAATACGGTAAATTTTAAAATCAGTTATTTTAAACTTATTTTTTAATTGTGCACTTAATGCTAAGCATTGTTCTTTTTTTGCTAAATATAACAAATTGTCTCCTTCTGCCATAATAGCCGCACCACCAGTTGGCATTTCAAAAATTTGTTTTAATTTACTTGTCCAGGTAATAGCATATTTTTCTTCTATTTCTGCAGCTCTAAGCCATCCTCCTGTACTACCACCAAAAGTTGGTGATGGCATTTTTAAGTCAATTGTATTTGTCATGATGGATATAAGTTATATAATATTATTTACTTGATAATTTAAATATTATCTATAATTTATATAAAAAAACTAAAAAGAAATAAAGCTTTACACTTTTTTCAAAAAATAATTATTATATTATGACTTAAGGAATAAATTTATTTGATTGTATTGCCTATTAATGATGATTCAATAGGAGGTATGAAGTAAAGTTTGATAAGATATATGATTATAGTTGTGTATATTGGTATTTGTTTAATAGTTTTTATAAATCCATTACTTGCTGATTTATTAAGTTCTATTAGTAGTCTATTTTGTGATGCACATAGATCTAAATATTGAAAAAATTCAGGTTTATCAATATTTAAGGCAACAGGAAAAATACGTGATGCACTTTCATTTGTTTTTCTAATTACTTGCATATCATATTGTCTTGAGTCTAATCCAATTACTTTATAAAAATCTGATCTTTGGAAATCATTTAAATACATAGTGGCAAATACACTTAATAAAAAAAAGCGACACCAAAGTTTTGACTGTATATTATTTAAAAATTGAGGTTGTGATTTTAATAAGGCTGCAAAAAAATCACCGTGACGATTTTCATCTTGACACCAGTTTTCAAAAAATTTAAAAATAGGATAAATTCTGTGTTCAGGATGTTTTTCTAAATGTCTATAGATTGTAATATATCTCCAGTATCCAATTTTTTCTGATAAATATGTTGCATAAAAAATAAATTTAGGCGAAAAAAAAGTATATTTTCTACTTTTTGTTAAGAACCCTAAGTCTAATGATAAATTAAAGTCGCCAATAGCTTTATTTAAAAAACCAGCATGCCTAGCTTCATCACGTGACATTAGTAAAAAACATTCTGCCATAACAGGATTAGTTTTTTCAAGTCGTCGAGATAGTTCTTTATATAATAGAAATCCAGAGAATTCTGCGGTACAAGATCTTTCTAAAAATTCAATAAATAATGCTTTTGTTTTTTTATCTAAATTTTCCCATGATTGCTCAAACTCTTCATCTCGGATGAAATGTTGCTTATTATAATCTACTCGAAATTCTTGTAATAAAGCTTCAAATTCTTGTATATTAAGTGAGATATCTAATTTTGCCATTTCAGCAAAATCTGTTGTATAAAACCTTGGAGTAAGCAAAGTTTCTTTTATGTTTACTTGTGATGTATTAATAGTCGTTTGCATAAATGATACAAATTTGTATTGCTAAACTAGTACTTAAACTTAAATAATTATATTAATACTAACTCTAACTCAGTATTTGTTTACATATAAGTGGTAAAAATTTACATTTCTTGATTATTAATTTTTGTAAGTATAAATTTATTTTTTTAATTAAATTTTATTGAATAAGAGTTATTATATGATTAAAGAATATAACTTTTTTTATTTATTGATAAATATATAATAAAACAATCAAAATATGTTAGATATTATTAGTTTAGGTTGGGGATCTTTATTAGCTACATTTAGTTTTTCTATTGCATTAGTTGTATGGGGCAGAAATGGCTTTTAATATAATAATGAATTAATTGTTGATATACTTACCAAGGATAGATTTATGATTTATGAAATTTTTACAACTGCACTTATTAGTTCAATTTTAATTATGTGTGGTTTAGCTTTAGGTTTTGTTTTATTAAAAATACAAGGCGAATAATTTTATTTTTTTAATTAAAAAAGTACTATATTATTTTATAATATAGAAAATGTATAAATATTAATTAGTGTTTATCATTTTCTTATTATATTATATTATCAATTTATTTAATTTATTTCGATGAAATTTTTATGGTACTTGACGAGTATTTCTACAATATTATTAATATTAATTAATAGTCCTAAAACAACTAGTATTAGTAGTTTTATTGATCAAAGTAAATTTATGAATTTAACCAATGATACACAAATACTTTTACAAAAAATTATTATATTAAATATTTTATTATTTCTTATATTAACTATTTTTTATATAATTTATGCCTCTATATAATATATCATAAATAATGATATTGATATTATCTTTAGTTTATAAATATGTGTAATTTAAAAAAACAGTGTCCTGTTCCATTTGATCAACAGCCATTAAATGAATATTTTGAATTAAAAGAGTCAATTTTTTTTTCATGGTCGATTAATGAACGAGAGAGATATTTATTAACAATTTTTTATATATTTGTTATTTTATGTATATTATTTTATCCATTTGTATTGTATTTATTTCCTTCGATTCAAAATATATTTAAATTTTTAATATTGGATAATTTACTGATTAATATTGTATTTCTTTTTATTTTTCTTCGATTATATCTTGGCTGGTCATATGTTGTAAAACGTTTATTAAGTGCAACTATTTTTTACGAAGAATCTGGTTGGTATGATGGACAAATTTGGATTAAAACAGTTGAAAGTTTAATGCAAGATCGTTTAATTGGTATATATGAAGTTGTGCCTTTTATTAAAAGATTAAAATATAGTTTTTTTATAGCTTTTATGTTTCTTGTACTGGATATTAGTTTATTTTGTTTACTTTAAGTTATTTTATGTATTAGAATTTATTTAGCGCGGGGTAGAGCAGTCTGGTAGCTCGTCGGGCTCATAACCCGAAGGTCAGTGGTTCAAATCCACTTCCCGCTATTCTATATAATAAGCGATAATATAAAAATTATGATATTCTATTATATTATTAATCATTATTTTGTAATACAAAATTAAGTTTTATAAGAAGATTGTAATGGTACTAGATAATAATTATCTTAAAGTTGGGGATAAAGCTCCAGATTTTTGTGCAACGGCAGTATATCAACAAGAATTTAAACAGGTTAAATTATCTGATTATATAGGAAAATATATTATATTATTATTTTATCCTTTAGATTTTACTTTTGTTTGTCCAACAGAATTGACTTCATTTAGTGATGCTTTTCATACAATTAATCAATTAAATACAGAAATTTTAGGTGTTTCAGTTGATAGTGAGTATTGTCATCTTGCATGGTTGCAAACAGATCGTGATGTTGGAGGTGTTGGTGATTTAAATTATCCATTGGTCTCAGATTTAAATAAATTTATTAGCTCATCTTATAATGTATTGACAGAAGAAGGTAAAGCATTAAGAGGTTTATTTATTATAGATAAGGAAGGTATTATACAGCATACATTAATAAATAATTTAGATTTTGGTAGAAGTGTAGATGAAACTTTAAGGGTATTAAAAGCTATTCAGTATGTGCAAAATCATCCAGATGAAGTATGTCCTGCAAATTGGCAACCAGGTAATTCTACTATTTTAAGTAATCCTAAAGATTCTAAAGAATATTTCCGTTCTATATAGTATATAAAGCTTTAAAATATTTAATATAATAAAATTTAAGAAAGTTTTATTGTATTTATCAGAATAAAAAATATACAAATATTTGATAGCAATTTTTTATTTGATTACTAGTTGTAATAAAGTATTTTTATTAGTTTATAAGGAAATTATATATGTCTACTAATTTAGCTCAGCAATTACGTGAAGGTACTACTAAATCTCATAGTATGGCTGAAAATGTCAGCTTTGTGAAATCATTTCTTGGTGGAGTCGTAGACAAGAAGTCATATCGTAAATTAGTTTCTAATTTATTTTTTGTTTATGTCGCAATTGAAGAAGAAATAGAAAAAAATAAAGATCATTCTGCTATTAAGTTATTATATTTTCCTGAATTAAATCGTCGTTTAAGTTTAATTGAAGATTTAAAGTATTATTATGGTGTAAATTGGATTGATGAAGTCTCTCCTTCAGTTGCTACACAAATTTATGTTGATCGAATTCATGAAATCGGTCATAGTCAACCAGAATTATTAATTGCTCATGCATATACTCGTTATATGGGTGATTTATCTGGAGGCCAAATTCTTAAAAAAATAGCGCAAAATGCTATGCAATTGTCTGGCAATGATGGAACAGCATTTTATAACTTTGATGAAATTGATGATGATCAAGAATTTAAAGATCTATATCGTGATGCTTTAAATAATGTCCCTCTTAATGATCAACAAATTAAGCAAATTATTGCTGAGGCTAATATTTCGTTTAATTTGAATATGAAAATATTCCAAGAGTTAAATTCTAATTTAATTAAAATTATGGTTATGTTATTATTAAGTACAATTAATAACTTTCGCAAAAAATTTAATTAACTTATTTTATTTTTCTTACTTTAATACATGATATTTTAAGTATTATATGAAAGTATTGCAATAAATGATATGATCTTATATTTATTAGTTTTTTTAATCATATGTATAAATTGAAAACAGCAAAATCGATCAATAAACGATTTAAGTGCACATCTAGTGGTAAATTATTAATGCATAAAGCATCACGTAGTCATTTATTAGAAAAAAAATCAAGTAAGCGTAAAGCTAAGCTTCGTAAAGTTACTTGTGTTAATTTAAGGGATAGAAAAAATTTTAAATATAGTTTACCTTATATTAATTAAATTATTTTATTAAGATAATAATGTTATGACACGTGTTAAAAGAGGTAATGTTGCTCGTAAAAGAAGAAAAAAAATTTTGAAATTAGCTAAAGGTTTTAGAGGATCTCATTCAAGAATATTTCGTACTGCTAAGCAGCAAGTATTAAAATCATTAAAATATTCTTATATAGGTCGAAAAAATAAGAAACGTTACTATCGCAGATTATGGATTATACGTATTAATGCTGCAGTTCAGTTATATAAAATGAATTATAGTCAATTTATGTATTGTATTAAAAAATCACATATTGCATTAAATCGTAAGATGTTATCACAGTTAGCTGTTCTTGATAATGATTCATTTAATTTTCTTATAAAATCTATTATATAAGATGTATCTTGTATAATTTTAGTGTAATCTATTTATAATATAATTACTTATTAATAGAAGAGTTTTAGTAGCTTCATTTGGATATATGTTGTGCATAATCTTCAATGCAATTTGAATATGTTCTTCTGCTAAGTCTTGAGATTTTTGTATTCCTTTTGTATTTTTTATAATTTTCAGTGCTTGACTAATATCATTGCTATTTTGAAATTCTCTATTAATAAATGTATATAATTTATGATTTTCTTCTAGTGCAAAAATTAATGGAGCGGTTAAATTACCATTTTTTATATCAGATCCAGCAGGTTTACCTAAGGTACTAGAAGAGCTAACTATATCCAGGATATCATCAATTATTTGAAATGCTAAACCAATATGCTTTCCATATAAATAAAATTGTTTTTGCAAATTTTTATTACAATTACTGATTATTGCTGCACCTTGGCAACTTGCTGCAATTAATGAAGCTGTTTTATAAAAAGACTTTTCAATATAATCATCTATTGAAATAGTATGATCAAATTGTGTCAATCCCTGCCTAACTTCTCCTTCTGCAAAATCTGTAATCACTTTAGAAATTGTTTTTACAACTTCTACATTGTTTAAGTTTGCTAAGTACCAAGATGATTGCGCAAATAAAAAATCTCCCGCTAAAACAGCAACTTTGGTATTAAATTTATTATGAACTGTGTTTATGCCTCTTCGTGTTTCACAATCATCAATTACATCATCATGAACTAAACTTGCAGTATGTATGATTTCTGTAATTTCAGCAAGTCTTTTATGTTCAGGTAAAATTTTTACTGAAGAATATGGTTCTATAGTAGCTTTAGATACTAGTAAAACAATTGCTGGCCTTATTCTTTTACCTCCAGCACTGAATAGGTGTTCTGCTGCAGCATACAAAATAGGATGTTGTGCTTCTACCATTTTCTTGAGATTATTATTAAGTATTAATAAATCATCATTAATTGGTTTAAAAATTTTATTAGTTAAATGCATAATATTTAATTTGATTGATATAGATAAATGGTTTTAATTATGAAGCTTATTTTTAATACTTTTTTTTGCATTTTATATTATTTTTTGATTATTGTATGATCTCATTATAGAATATATTACAATATTTATAAGTTTAATGAGTTTGAAGTCATATGTAGTTTTATTTATTGTTTTTTGTAAATTTTAGGAGATATTTATATCATTATGATAAAAAAAATAGTTTTGCCTTCTACACTATCTGAATCACATGATACTGAAAATATAGATAATGATATTATATTATCTTTATATCAAGATATGTTGTTAGGGCGTAGTTTTGAAGATATGTGTGCCCAAATGTATTATAGAGGTAAAATGTTTGGTTTTGTGCATCTCTATAATGGTCAAGAAGCTGTTTCAACTGGTGTTATTCAAGCATTAGAAAATAGTGATTATGTATGTAGTACATATCGTGATCATGTACATGCGTTAAGTAAAGGTGTTCCTGAAAAATTAGTAATGGCTGAATTATTTGGTAAGGAAACAGGTTGTAGTCATGGTCGTGGTGGTTCAATGCATATTTTTTCATCTCAACATAATTTTTTAGGTGGTTTTGCTTTTATTGGTGAAGGCATTCCTGTTGCAATAGGATCAGCATTTCAAAGTGTTTATAAAAAACAGGTATTAAATACTCAGAATAAATTAAGTGTAACAGCATGTTTTTTTGGTGATGGGACCAGTAATAATGGACAATTTTTTGAATGTTTAAATATGGCTGTTTTATGGAAATTACCTGTTATTTTTGTAGTTGAAAATAATCAATGGGCTATTGGTATGGCACATCATAGGTCTACATCTTCTCCTGAAATTCATCAAAAAGCAAGAGCTTTTGGTTTACCTGGTATTGAAGTCGATGGTATGGATGTTCTTGCAATTCGAGAAGTTGCAATAAGAGCGATAAATCGTGCGAGGTCAGGGGAAGGACCAACTTTAATTGAAGCATTAACTTATCGTTTTCGTGGTCATTCTCTAGCAGACCCTGATGAGTTAAGGTCAAGTCAGGAAAAAGAAGTATGGTTAGCGCGTGATCCAATTAAAAATTTAAAAAAATATATTATTAATCATAAAATTGCTTCACAAAAGCAATTAAATATAATTCATCAAAGTATTAAAGAAAAGATAGATGATTCTATTAATTTTGCGCTATCAAGTCCTGAGCCACAAGTAAAAGATTTAAAGAAATATTTGTTTGTGGAAGATTAAATAAACTTTTTTTATTATTATTTTTTGATAAATTTATATTTTTATATTAATTAATTATGGCTGAAATTTTTATGTTTGATGCTTTACGAGAAGCTACGGATGAAGAAATGAATAGAGATTCTTCAGTATTTGTTTTAGGTGAAGATGTCGGTCATTACGGAGGGTCTTATAAAGTTACTAAAGATTTACATGCTAAATATGGTGATTTGAGAGTCTTAGATACTCCAATTGCTGAAAATAGTTTTATGGGAATGGCAGTAGGTGCAGCTATTACTGGTTTAAGACCAATTGTAGAGGGCATGAATATGAGTTTTTTATTATTAGCATTTAATCAAATTTCTAATAATGCCGGTATGTTAAGATATACTTCTGGTGGTAATTTTACAATACCAATGGTTATTCGTGGTCCAGGTGGTGTTGGGCGTCAATTGGGTGCTGAGCATTCTCAAAGATTAGAAGCTTATTTTCAAGCTATTCCTGGTTTAAAAATTGTAGCATGCTCTACTCCTTTTAATGCTAAAGGATTGTTAAAATCAGCCATTAGGGACAATAATCCTGTTATTTTATTTGAGCATGTGCTTTTATATAATTTAAAAGAAGAATTACCTAATGAAGATTATTGTTTACCTTTAGATAAAGCTGAATTAGTAAGATCGGGTACTCAGGTTACTATTGTTACTTATTCAAGAATGCGTCATCATGTAATGCAGGCAGTTGATGTTTTAGTAAAAGATGGTTATGATCCAGAAGTTCTTGATTTAATTTCATTGAAACCAATTGATATTAAAGCTATAGGAGAATCTTTAATAAAAACTCATAAATTAATAATTGTTGAAGAATGTATGAAAACAGGAGGGATTGCTGCAGAAATTATTGCTCAAGTTAATGATCATTATTTTGATTTATTAGATGCTCCTGTTATTAGATTATCTTCACAGGATATACCAACACCCTATAACGGTACTTTAGAAAAAGCTACTGTTATTTATCCTCAACAGATTATTGATGCAGTTAGGGTGTTAGTTTGTTAATTATTAGATTTATTAAATATATAAATATAATAGTGATTTATTATTATTTAAAAATTTAAATCTGCTGCTTGTACTTTTTCCCATTGTTTTTTCTTTAAAACAAAGAAAATTTGTGCTAATGTTACAGTGAATAAAAACGCAATCATGCCTTTAATTCTTGTTGGATTTTGTAATACAATTTCTGTCTCATCTTGTCCAAATCCACCAACATTAGGGTCATTTGTAATATTTTGATTAGCAATAATATTATTACCTTCAGATACTATTAAATCTAAGCCTGCAGGAATATTTTCTGTATATATTTCTCCATTTGTTTTTTGTATATCAATTGTAAAACTACCCTTATCTTGCTTAGATATTTTTATTATTTTTCCGTTATTACTTGCAGCAATTACATTATTATTAGATTTCTCTCCAGTTGGTGTAATTTGACCTCTTCCTCTATTAGCGCCAATATAAATAGGATATTTTAAGAAATGTATACTTTTATCTTTACTTGGGTCAGGTGATAAAATAGGAAAAGTTATTTCTTTATTTTGATCTCCAAATAGAGGCCCTACAATTAATATATTTTCTTTTGATGTACTATATGGCTGTATATAAATATTCTGTGTTTTCTTTTGGAGTTCTTCTGATAATAATGTTTTAGGGGCTAATTTAAATCCTTCTGGTAATACTAAGATTGCTCCTGTATTCAAGGATCCTTTGGTTCCATTTGCTAATGGTTGTTTTTTATTAGAATCATATGGTACTGTAATTTTTGCTTCAAAAATACTGTTAGGTAATACTGCTTTAGGAGCTTCAATAGATACTGGTTTTTGTGCTAAATGGCAATTTGCACATACTATGCGTCCTGTAGCCTCTCTTGGGTCCTCATACGATTGTTGTGCGTAAATAGGAAAAGCATTAGTATTTTCTGTATACATACAGCTCATACTAAAAATACATATCAAGATGTATATAATCCTATTAGTTTGTTTTATACAATGTTTTAAGTAGTTTTGGTTCATAATTTGAATATATAAAGTGTATATCTTCTATTTATAATAACATTCTATAATTATTATTTTTAATAAATATATTGTCTTCAATTAATTTTACTTGTCAAAATTATGTTTAGAATGAATTATATTTATTTATTTAATAATTTTACAATAATACATCCACTGAAATATAATAATAATATTGCAGAAGTCATAAAAATTTGAGTAATAGGATCAGTTGAAGGGGTAAGAATTGCTCCTATAATTGTAGAAAAAAAAATAATATATTGCCAAGATTGTAACATTTGATTTGATGAAAATATATTCAGTATTCCTAGCATAATTTGTATAATTGGTACTTGAAATATAATTCCTGTACTAAATAATAGCAATAATATAAAATTGAAATATTCTTCTAATGACCATATTGGTTCTACGACATCTGATCCATAATTAATAAAAAAAGTTAATGCAGCTGGTATTAAAATTGTATATGAAAAAAAAATACCAATTAAAAATAATACGATTGATCCAATCAATAAAGGTATAATATATGATGTTTCTCGTTTAGTAAGTCCTGGTAGAATAAATTGAATAAATTGGTATAAAATAAAAGGGCTGCTTAAAAGTAATCCTGTATAAATTGCTACTTTAATAGATGAAAAAAGATATTCTCCTGGAGCTAATTGTAAAAATTTAATTCCATGTGCTGGTTCTTGAAGTAAGTATGAAATCTGTTTATTTTCTATAAAACATATTATTGTTATGATTAAAAAGATTATTAAAGAAATTATAATTCTTTGTTTTAATTCTTTTAAATGTTCTAATATAGGCATTTCTGTGTTATTATTCAATTTATTTTTCATCGTTAATTTATATATAATTTTAATATGAACATAAGATATATATTCATTTGATAAATTCATTAATTTATCATAGTAAAATACATAAATATAAGTATTCAAATTTTTATGATTAATTGAGCTTAATAGTATTATGTAATTTTATTATATTATAGAGATAGAGATATTCATAAAAATAATTATAATTTACATTAAGTTTTCAAATTATTATTAATGCAAGTAAAAAGAAGTATTTTAGATAAATTTAAATTATATAGTAATAGCAAGGAGATATATTTCAATGATTGTTAAGGCAAGTAGTGGGAGTCCTTTGGTACAACCACAACTCTACCGGACAGCATCAATTTCAACTATTGTACAAGCAGAACAACAAGATCGTTTTTTACAATTAGGTGAATTGAATGAGCTAGTATCTTTTTTTAATTCTGGCAATAAACGTTTAGAAGTTGCAGATTTATTAACAAAAAATGCTAATATTTTAGTTGCTAAAGCATCTGATAAAATTTTTGTAGGCGGTTCTGCAATTTCTTATTTAGAAAGACCTCAAGCATCATTTATAGATAATACTCTAGCAGATGCTTCAATGAATATTCAAAATTTATCTGGTGATACGAATAGTAATTTATTAGAGGGCATATCATCTGTTTTTAATGCTAATGATTCTTTGCCACCAGGTTTTAAGCCAATTAATGTAGTTCGTTATGGTTCTACACGTATGAAAAAATCTTTACGTGATTTAGATTGGTTTTTGAGATATCTTACTTATGCTATTGTTGCAGGAGATCCTAATATACTTTCTGTAAATATTCGTGGTTTAAGAGATTTAATTGATAGTGCATGCTCTAGTGCTGCAGCCACAGTAGCTTTACGTGAAATGAGAAAAGCAGCGTTGCAAATATTTGAAAATGATTTAGATGCAAAAAATTTAGTTTTAGAATATTTTAATATTGTTATTAATGAATTTGATGCACCTAGTTTAACAGATAAATTACGTAAACGGACATCTAATGACTTGCAGGGATTACGTTTACCGCAAATTTATTCTAAAGCTGGTATTACTGTGCCTAGATTTGTTATGAAAACAAGTTTATCGATAGAAGAAAAGAATAGTGTTATTAAAGCTTGTTATCGACAAATTTTTGAACGAGATATTATTAAAGCATATAATTTCAAGTTTTCTGATTTAGAGTCACAAGCTAAGAATGGGCAGTTATCGATTAAAGAGTTTATTCGTTATTTAGGTAAGTCTAATGTTTACAGGAAACAATTTTATGATCCTTTCGTAAATAGTCGTGCATTAGAATTAGCTTTTAGACATTTTTTAGGAAGAGGACCAAGTTCTATTGAAGAATTTCAAAAATATTTTTCAATTTTATCAAATAGAGGTATTGATGGTTTAATTGATAATTTAGTGAATTCATCTGAGTATGCTGATTATTTTGGAGAAGAAACCGTTCCTTATTTAAGAGGTTTAGGTGAAGAAGCTCAAGAATCACGTAATTGGGGTGCACAAATAGATTTATTTAATTATAGTACTGTTTTTAGAAAAATACCACAGTTTATTACTTTATTTGGTGATTATAAATCTACTTTACCTGATCAACATCCGTATGGATTAAGTAATGATCCTTTATATATACAATTTGGAGCTATATTTCCTAAAAATTCAGTTAATCTTCGTAAAAAATCAGCTTTTTTTGGTAAAGATACTCGAAGAATATTATTAAGGCAAGGTCCAGGTATATATAGTCAAATTAGTCGTCCTAATTTTAGGTCTAAATTATTAGGTTCATTGGGACCAAAGATATTTAAATTAAATTCAGTTCAAGGAAGTATTTTTTCCTCTGATTCAGATTTAGGTATTGAAACTAATATTGATAAAGTGATTCGTGCAGCGTATCTAAGGGTATTTGGAAGATTTGTATACCAAGAAGAGATGTCTTCTATCTCTAAATTTGAAAGTCAGTTGAGGGATAAAAAAATTTCTGTACGAAATTTTATTAGCTTATTAATTAAATCATCTGTTTTTCGATCTTTATATTGGGAGCCTCTCTATATATGTAAAGCAATAGAATATATACATAATCGGTTAATTGGAAGACCGACTTATGGTCGTCAGGAAATTAATCAATATTTTGAGATTGTTTATAAAAAAGGTTACTATGCAATGATTGATTGCATGATTAGTAGTCCTGAATATTCCGAATCTTTTGGAGATAATATTGTCCCATATGAACGATATACTATTTCTTCAGCTGTTGCTGCTAGAAGTTTGCGTAATTCTATGCCAGATCAAATAGCACAAAAGTCATTATTCAATAGTAATATTAAAAGGAATAATGATTTTTGTACTTTAGGTGAAGTGAATGAAGAACGTAGCCTGAAAAGTATTAGTCAAAGAATTAAACAGGGAGTAAGTGCTAAAAGAGATCAAAATAGAATTTTTGAACTGAATGTATCTTCTAGCAAATCAGAAAAATCTCAAATTATACGTGCTGTATATCGTCAACTATTTGAAAGAGATTTAAATAGTTTTACCTTAGGAGATGAGTTCTATAATTTAGAAAAAATGTTTTTAATTGATGCCATTACTATACAGCAATTAGTAGAAAAATTAGGTTGTTCATCTTTATATCGTAAAGAGTTTTATCAATCATATCCTAATAGTAAAGTTATTGAATTAGGTACAAAACATTTTCTAGGTCGTGCTCCTAATAATCAAGCTGAAATTAGATATTATAATCAAATTTTAGCATCTCAAGGTCATGAATATTTTATTGCAACCTTAGTTAATAGTATTGAATATAATACTATTTTTGGAATAAATGTAGTTCCATATCGTCGTTTCCCAACTTTACCTGCGGCTAATTTTCCTAATACAGAAAAATTATATAATACTTTAACAAAGCAAAATGATGATATAATTGTTTCTAGTTTTAATGTTGTTTCAGGTAATACTTAATTAAATAATTTTATTCTTTAAGGCAGAAATGTATCTTTCTTGTTTTAGTACTTTTTCTATTATAAAAATTGAATAACTAATTTAAGGATGTAATTTTGGATATAAAATGGAATTAATCTACTAATTTTCATATTAATTAGATGTTTAGATGTTTTATTGTGTTAATATAACTATTTTATACATAGATTTATGACTATTAATTATTAAAATAATTATAAATATTTTAGGAGTTTAATGAATGAGTATTGTAACTAAATCAATTGTAAATGCAGATGCAGAAGCTAGGTATTTAAGTCCAGGAGAATTAGAACGCATTAAAAGTTTTGTTTTATCTGGTCAAAGAAGATTAAGAATAGCTCAAATTTTAACAGATAATCGTGAATTAATTGTTAAACAAGGTGGTCAGCAATTATTTCAAAAACGAACTGATGTAGTCTCTCCTGGTGGTAATGCATATGGAGAAGAAATGACTGCAACTTGTTTAAGGGATTTAGATTATTATTTAAGATTAGTTACTTATGGTATTGTTGCTGGAGATGTGACTCCAATTGAAGAAATCGGTTTAGTTGGTGTTAAAGAAATGTATAATTCATTAGGTACGCCTATTTCTGGTGTTGCAGAAGGTATTCGTTGTATGAAAGGTGTAGCTTGTTCATTATTATCAGGTGAAGATTCTGCTGAAGCTGGTTTTTATTTTGATTATACTTTAGGTGCAATGCAGTAGTTATATACTTTTATATATATATTATTATTATTATATCAATTATTAAGGGAATGTTATATTATGCAAGATGCTATTACTTCTGTAATTAATACAGCTGATGTACAAGGTAAATATTTAGATGATAATTCATTAGAAAAATTAAAAGGTTATTTTAAAACAGGTGAATTGAGAGTTAGAGCTGCTGCTACAATTGCAGCTAATTCTGCAACCATTATAAAAGAATCTGTTGCAAAAGCATTGTTATACTCAGATATTACAAGACCTGGTGGTAACATGTATACAACTAGAAGATATGCAGCTTGTATTAGAGATTTAGATTATTATTTAAGATATGCTACGTATGGCATGTTAGCAGGTGATCCATCAATCTTGGATGAAAGAGTGCTTAACGGTTTAAAAGAAACATACAACTCTTTAGGAGTTCCTATTGGAGCTACTATACAAGCAATACAAGCAATGAAAGAGGTTACATCTGCTTTAGTGGGTCCTGATGCAGGTAAAGAAATGGGTTTATATTTTGATTATACTTGTTCAGGCTTAAGTTAATTAATTTAATATAAATATTGATGAAAAATAAAATTAAGAATTTATTGTAAATCCATAATTTTATTTTTCATCAATATTTATATTTTTTAATTATTTAATACATTTGCTGCTTGGATGCGTGCACGTGCTTTTCTTAAATTTTGAGTTGCTTCTATTTTATCTTTATTAGTTTTTGCTTCTGATAAGAGTTGTGTAGCTTGGTTTAAATTATTTTGTGCCTCATCAATATCTATTTCTGATATTTTTTCAGCGCCATTAACTAGTATTGTAATATTATTGTTGTCTACTTCTGCAAATCCTCCAAGTAAAATAATTGGTTGCCAGTCTTTTTCAATTCTGACACGCATAACACCTATATCTAATGCAGTCAATAATGGTATATGTCCAGTTAAAATACCTAGTTGTCCTGTACTACTTGGTAAAATGATTTCTTCAGCATTTGCATCCCATACAATTTGATCTGGTGCAATGACACGTATTTGTAATGTCATAATTTATATTTTTTATTATTTTAATGTTTCAGCTTTACTAATTGCTTCTTCAATATTACCTACTAAATAAAATGCTTGTTCTGGCAGGTCATCTAATTCACCATTTAATATCATTTGGAAGCCTTTTATTGCTTCTTCTAATGATACATATTTACCTGGTGATCCAGTAAACACTTCAGCAACAAAAAAAGGTTGTGATAAAAATCGTTCAATTTTTCGTGCACGTGCAACTGTTAATCTGTCTTCTTCAGATAGTTCATCTAAGCCTAAAATAGCAATAATATCTTGTAATTCTTTATATCTTTGTAATGTTGATTTAATTTGTTGTGCAATTGCATAGTGTTCTAAGCCAACAATACCAGGTTGTAGCATTGTAGATGTTGAACCTAATGGGTCAACTGCAGGATAAATGCCTTTAGCTGCTAATCCTCTAGATAAAACTGTTGTAGCATCAAGATGAGCAAAGGTTGTTGCAGGAGCTGGATCTGTTAAGTCATCTGCTGGTACATATACTGCTTGTATAGATGTGATTGAACCATCAGTTGTTGATGTTATTCTTTCTTGTAATGCACCCATTTCTGTTGCTAAAGTTGGCTGATAGCCAACTGCAGATGGCATACGACCTAATAATGCAGATACTTCAGAACCTGCCTGTACAAATCTAAATATATTATCTATAAATAATAGTACGTCTTGTTTATTAATATCTCTAAAATATTCAGCCATAGTTAATGCAGTTAAGCCTACTCGCATGCGTGCTCCAGGTGGTTCATTCATTTGTCCATATACAAGAGCTACTTTTGAATCAGTTAATTGTTCTGCATTAATTACTTTAGATTCTTTCATTTCTTCATATAAATCGTTTCCTTCTCTAGTTCTTTCACCTACACCGCCAAAAACTGAAACACCACCATGTGCTTTTGCAATATTGTTAATTAATTCCATAATTAACACTGTTTTACCTACACCTGCACCACCAAATAAACCTATTTTACCACCTCTTCTATATGGTGCTAATAAATCTACTACTTTGATCCCTGTTTCAAAAATCGAAGGTTTTGTTTCAAGTTCTGTAAAAGATGGTGCAGATCTATGTATTGGAAGTGAATCAGTGGAAGAAACTTCTCCTAAATTATCTACAGGTTCTCCTAGAACATTAAAAATTCTACCCAAAGTTGGTATTCCTACTGGTACTGTGATTGGATCTCCTGTATCAATTACTTCAACTCCTCTTTTTAATCCTTCTGTTGAACTCATTGCAACAGCCCGAACTCTATTATCTCCTAGTAGTTGTTGAACTTCACATGTGATTGTATCATCAGGACCTTGTACTTTTAAAGCATTAAACACTTTAGGTAAATGGCCATTAGGAAATTCAATATCTAGTACAGGGCCAATAATTTGTATAACAGCTCCCTTTTGTGTTGATGTAACCATTTTGAGACTTATATTTTATTTTATTATTAGATAGTCAATAGATAAAGTTTCTATAATATTTATTGTATACTCAATTAGATTAATATATAATTATTTATATTCATCATATATTATAATTGTATCTTATTTTAGGTATTTATTTATTTTTATTATATGAACGTCCAGTGGTTTTAAGCCAATTTTGTGCTTCAATATAATTATTTGGTGCTAAATAGATTGCTTGTTCCCAATACTTTGCTGCTTTATCAAACATAGATTTTGATATATTAAAATTTTGTTTATTTGCCGCTTTTAAGCCCTGATAATGGTATATAACGGCAATATTATTTAAAGCTTGAGGTAGCTTAGGATTAAGTTCTAGTGATTGATGATAGTATTCTAATGCTTTAATATGTTCTCCATTACTTGCATAAATTAATCCTATATTATATAGTATATAAGATCGATCATATGGATCTTCTTCTAAAACTAAAGCTTCATAGTAATTTTCTAAGGCTTCTGCATATTCTCCTTCTGATTGTGCTGACATTCCATCACGATAATAACAAAAAGCTTGTTTTTCGTCTTTACTTGTAGGTAAAATTTTTAAAATAATATCTGCTAATACTGTAAAAGTTTTATCTATAAAATTATCGTTTTTTTGTAAACGAGGCATGATTTTCCTTAATGTATCATTTATTATTGATACTATAATTATACTAATTTATTCGTATATTAAAATCATTAATTTTAAATTGCTATTTTATTAGTAATTTAAATGTTCTATATTGTAGTATATTTTTTATATTTAAAATGGTAAATCAAGTTTTGTATAATTATAATTTATTTTGTAAATCTCAAGTATTGTCTACTTATAGCTTATGTCTGTCAAATGATAACCAAGATAAAGTTTGGCATCTTAGTTATCCTAAGTTAATTGATAATGTCAAATTTAATGATGTCACTAAACCTAAATCTTTAGTAAATATTAATAATACTTTTGTTAATATAAATGATAAAAATAGTAATTTAAATACTTTTAATAAATTTGATAAAAAGAATAAAAATAATACTAAAGTTGAAGATGTTCTAGAGATAAAAAAGAAAAAAAATAAATTACAGAAAAAAAATCGTAAACAAATTAGTTTAGAAAATGAGGATTTATTTATTAGTAAAACAAGTCAAGTTATTTTAAATGATGATAATTTAAATACTGAATTAATTAAAGCTCATAAAATTAATAAAAATAAAAAAAAATCAAAATTAAAGCAAGATTTTAATGAAAATATTAGTCATACAGATATTGATTCCCGTGATTTGTTACAAAATAAAGAAATTATTATTAATTCGCCTTTAACGATACAAGAATTATCACATAAATTATCTATACCAGAAGCAGAAATAATTACTAATTTATTTTTAAAAGGAATTTCTGTAACTATTAATCAAGTAGTAGATATTTCAATTGCAACAGATCTTGCATCACAGTATAATTTTATTGTTTTAAATGAAGATTTTAATAAAAATTTTAAACTTGCTTCAAAGTATAATTTAAATAATTCTTCGTTAAGTAATAATAAAGTTAAAAGAAACCCCATTATCACTATTTTAGGTCATGTAGATCATGGTAAAACTACTTTATTAGATTCTATTTTAAATACTAATTTAGTTCAAAAAGAAAATGGGGGTATTACCCAATCTATTAATAGTTATGATATAGAATGGTTACATGATTCTTATTTATATAAATTGGTCTTTTTAGATACACCAGGCCATGAGGCTTTTTCATCTATGCGTATACGTGGAACTCAAGTTACAGATATTGCTTTATTAATAGTTGCCGCAGATGATGGCTTAAAGCCCCAAACAATTGAATCAATTCAATATATTTTAGAAAAAAAATTACCTTATATTGTTGTAATTAATAAAATAGATAAATCAGGTATAAATATTACGAAAATTAAAGAAGAGCTTGCTAATTATAATATTATTGATGAAAAATGGGGCGGTGATGCAACTATCATAGAAGTGAGTGCTTTAAAAAAGCAAAATATTGATATATTATTATCTAATATATGTATATTATCTGATTTACAACTTTTGAAAGCTAATCCAGATACATTTGCTCAAGGAATTATTTTAGAAGCTCATTTAGATCAGCAAAAAGGACCTATTGCGAATATTGTTGTTCAAAATGGAACACTAAAAGTCGGTGATATTATTATATCAGGGAATATTTATGGAAAAGTAAAAGTAATATTAAATAATATTGGCAATAAAATTCAGAAAGCTTTGCCTTCATCTATTGTTCAAGTTTTAGGTTTTCCTGTTGTACCTCAGGCAGGTATATCTTTTCATGTAGTCCATGATAAAAAGAAAGCAAAGGAATATATTAGTGACAATTTTACAAAGACAGAGGATATTGATAGTTTATTAAATATTCTAAATAATCGTCTGACATTAGATAGTTATAATAATAATTTTAATGTTAAAAATTTGAATTTAATTTTAAAAACAGACACTCAAGGTTCCTCAGAAGCTATTATTAATGGTTTTAACCAAATTTCACAGGAAAAAGTTCAAATTAATATATTGAATATTAGTTCTGGTAATATTTCTAATAATGATATTGAATTAGCTTTAGCAAGCAATTCTTTAATTGTTGGTTTTAAGGTTGATATTCCTAATTCGATTCGTCCTCTTGTTAAACAGTCAAATATTTCAGTTGTTAGTTTTAATATAATTTATGAACTCTTAGATCATGTAACTTCTTATATGTTAAATTTAGTAGATCCTGAGTATGATAAAGTTATACTTGGAAATGCTATTGTGCAGACAGTATTTTATATTAATAAAGGTTCAGTTGCAGGATGCTTTGTAAAGAATGGTAAATTAAAAAAGCAATCTTATTTAAATATTTATAGGGAAAATGAACTTATTCACAATGGTATATTGAGTTCATTAAAACGTCTGAAAGATGATGTTGATGAAGTACAAGAAGGTAATGAATGTGGCGTAATGTCTAATGATTATACTTTGTGGAAAAAGAATGATATTATAGAATCTTATGAATTGGATGAAAAAGAAAAAAAATTATAATTTATATAATATTTATAAATAATTGAAAGATGAATATTTCATCTTATTATTTATATTATTATATTGCTAATATTAATTTTTAATCTTTATTTAGAAAAGGTAATAATGCAAGAATACGTGCACGTTTAATAGATTTTGTTATTTGCTTTTGTTGCTTTGCAGTTAAACCAGTAGAACGTCTAGGTAGTATTTTTCCTTGGTCGGTAATAAATTTTCTAAGTAAATCTATATCTTTATAATCTAATATTTCATTAGTTTTAATAGGTGAGGATTTTTTATTATATAAGACCATTTTTATAAAATTATATATTATTTTTAACTATTTTATTTCTTTAAATTTTGTATGGCAATTACAATTAGGACAGAATTTATTTACTTCTATTCTTTCCGGTGTATTTCTTCTATTTTTTGAGCTTGTATATCGAAAAATGCCTTTTTTTCTTTTATTTAATTGATTATTTATAGAATTTCTACATGAGCATTCTAATGTAATAATAATTCTTGCTCCTTTATTTTTACCCATATGAATTTTTAATTTAAAATTGTTTGAGATTCATTAATTATCCCATATTTATATATTTAGTCGCAAGTCTATATTCTATTTATCTTTATCTATTGTATATAGATGATAGTGATGATATAATTATTTTCAATTAATTTCAAGATAATTTGTTTTATCAAATAATTTAATTCTATATTCTATCCTATGTCTAAAAATTTATCTACTATTAAAAAGAATAATATTGCTTTACGGAATCGTCTTAGAAATAAAATTTATAAATCTTCGATAAAAACATGGACTAAAAAGTATTTATTAAGTCTTGAGATTAGAGAAGATAATGATATAAAAGATGCTTATAAGTATTTATCAATTGTTTATCAGAAAATTGATAAAGCTGTTAAGAGAGGAGTATTACATAAGAATAACGGTGCACGGAAGAAATCTGCATTAGCTAAAGCAATGAATACTAAATTATTATTAAATACATAAATATATTATAGACTGTTTTACAGTCTATAATTTAAATTATTTTCTTTATCAGATATCTTCTATTTTAATTTAGTTTTTTGATTCATTAAAGTAATCTTTATGTTTCAAAAAAATTCTACTGGATATAACTAACGATTATATTAAGTTTATTATTATATGATACTAATCTTGATTATTTACTGTTGGAGTTTTTAATGTTACGAAAAATGAGTTGTAGGTTTATCTCTCCAGATCTTGCAGAAATCCAAAGAGAAAGTTTTAGGCATTTTTTATCTGAAGGTTTAATAGAAGTTTTAGATTCTTTTCCAATTATAATAGATCCAACAGGTAAGTTAGAATTACAATTTTTTGGTAAAGATTATAAGCTGAAATTTCCACGTTATAGTGTTAGAAAAGCTAAAAGTAGAGATAGAACATATAGTGCACAAATATATATTCCTTCTAAATTAAGTAGAAGAGATACTGAATTATTTAAAAAAAATAAAAATAATGATTCTTATAATTTAACAAATATACAAGAGAAGCAAAAAAAATATAAAAAAAGATCTGTATTTATTGGTGATTTACCACTAATGACTAATAGAGGCACTTTTATTATATCAGGTACAGAAAGAGTTATTATTAATCAAATTGTGCGAAGTCCAGGGATTTATTATAAAAAAGAATTAGATAAAAATAATAAGCAAGTATATAGTGCTAGTTTAATTTCTAATCGAGGTTCTTGGTTAAAATTTGAAATTGATGCTAAAAATCAGATTTGGGTTCGTATTGATAAAACTCATAAAGTAAATGCTTATATTTTTTTGCGTGCGATAGGTGTACCGATTGAAGAAATTCAAAGAAGTTTAACTAAATATTCATTTTTAGTTATTGCTTCTGAATTATATGAAACAAAGGAATTATCTAAGGAAGTTGGAAAGTCTTCTGTAGAAGAAATAACAGAAGAAGAGGCATTATTAATTGTTTATAGTAAATTACGTCCTAACGAGCCTGCCACAGTGGCAGTTGCGAAGCAAATGCTTTATGCTCGTTTTTTTGATCCTAAAAGATATGATTTGGGTGAAGTGGGTAGGCATAAAATAAATCAAAAATTAAATTTAAAAGTCCCACAAAGTTTTAGAGTTTTATCTCCTCAAGATATTTTAGTAGCAATTGATTATTTGATTAATATTAAAGAGCAAAATATAGGCACTTTTGATGATATTGATCATTTAGGTAATAGAAGAGTACGTTCTGTTGGTGAATTATTACAAAATCAAATGCGTATTGGGATTAATCGCTTAGAAAGAATTATTCGTGAGCGTATGATGATTTGTGATTTAGATTCTTTAAGTTTATCAAATTTAGTAAATCCAAAGCCATTAATGGCTTCTGTAAGAGAGTTTTTTGGTTCTAGTCAGTTATCACAATTTATGGATCAAACTAATCCTTTATCTGAATTAACACATAAAAGACGAATTAGTGCATTAGGGCCTGGAGGTTTAAATAAAGATCGTGCAGGTTTTGCTGTTAGAGATTTGCATCCTAGTCATTATGGAAGAATTTGTCCTATTGAGACTCCAGAAGGTCCGAATGCAGGCTTAATAGGTTCTTTAAGTATTTATGCTCGTGTGAATAAATATGGATTTATTGAAACTCCGTGTTATAAAGTGCATGCTGGTAAAGTTTTAAGTGATCAATTACCGCAATATATTACTGCAGATCAAGAGGATGATTTAAGGATTGCACCGGCAGATATTTCCATAGATATCAATAATAATATTAAAGATAAGAATATTCCTATCAGATACAGGCAAGAATTTGTAACATCTACGATTGATCAAGTCGATTATATTGCAGTGTCTCCTATTCAAGTTATATCAGCTGCAACTTCTTTAATTCCATTTTTAGAGCATGATGATGCAAATCGTGCTTTAATGGGCTCTAATATGCAGAGACAAGCTGTGCCTTTACTATATCCTGAGAAATCCATTGTTGGTACAGGATTAGAGGCTAAAATAGCTAAAGATGCTGGCATGGTAATTACTAGTAGAACAAATGGAACAGTTAGCTATGTATCTGGTACAAAAATAGGAATACAAGATATAGATGGTAGAACTATACATTATCGCTTAAAAAAATATTATCGTTCTAATCAGGATACATGCATTAATCAACGTCCAATTGTTTGGCCGGGTGAACAAGTTTGTATTGGTCAAACTATTGCAGATGGAGCTTCTACAGATGGAGGTGAAATTGCATTAGGTCGTAATATTTTAGTCGCATATATGCCTTGGGAAGGATATAATTATGAAGATGCATTTTTAATTAGTGAACGCTTAGTTTATGATGATCTCTATACTTCTATTCATATTGAAAGATATGAAATAGAATGTCGTCAAACCAAATTAGGTCCAGAAGAAATTACAAGAGATATTCCAAATGTAAGTGAGTCTTCTATTAGTTTATTAGATAAGAATGGAATTATTTCTGTTGGATCTTGGGTAGATTCAGGAGATATTTTAGTTGGAAAAATTACTCCAAAAGGTGAATCTGATCAATTGCCTGAAGGTAAATTATTGAGAGCAATTTTTGGAGAAAAAGCACGTGATGTGCGAGATACTTCACTAAGATTGCCTAATGCTGCTAAAGGAAGAGTTGTAAATGTAAAAGTATTTAAACGTCAAAAAGGTGATGAACTTCCTCCTGGTACAAATGCTATTATTCGTATATATGTAGCTCAAAAAAGAAAAATTCAGGTTGGAGATAAAATGGCAGGTAGACATGGTAATAAAGGAATTATTTCTAAAATTTTATCCAGACAAGATATGCCTTTTTTACCTAATGGTATACCTGTAGATATTGTTTTAAATCCTCTAGGAGTGCCATCACGTATGAATGTTGGTCAATTATTTGAATGTTTATTAGGTTTAGCAGGCGAATATTTATCTAAACGTTTTAAAGTTATGCCTTTTGATGAAATGTATGGTCAAGAAGCATCTAGAGCATTAGTTAATAATAAATTACAGCAAGCAAGCATTGTTACTCAACAGTCATGGCTTTTCAATTCTTTATATCCAGGTAAAGTTATGTTATTTGATGGTAGAACTGGAGAAGCTTTTGATAATCCTATTACTGTAGGTAAAGCCTATATGTTGAAATTAGTGCATCTTGTAGATGATAAAATTCATGCTAGATCAACTGGTCCATATTCTTTAGTTACTCAACAGCCTCTAGGTGGTCGGGCTCAACATGGGGGTCAAAGATTGGGTGAAATGGAAGTTTGGGCATTAGAAGCTTTTGGTGCAGCTTATACATTGCAGGAGTTATTAACTGTAAAATCGGATGATATGCAAGGAAGAAATGAAGCATTAAATGCAATTGTTAAAGGTAAGCCAATTCCTAAGCCTGGTACACCAGAGTCTTTTAAAGTTTTAATGCGAGAATTACAATCTTTAGGTTTAGATATTGCTGTGCATAAAATAGAAATGTTTGATAATGGTGAAAATAAAGGTGTTGAAATTGATTTAATGTCTAATGATAAAAATATTGATTTAAGAACTAATGATAAATCGATAAATATCTATGAACAAGAACAAGACGTTCTTATGCAACAAGATACATTTTTTAATTTAGATATAATGAATAGTTAATAATGCATAGGATAATAGATAATAATACAGATATTTTATTTAGGATTTACTCTTTTATGAATAAACTTGAGCGTCATTTTGATTATGTCAAAATTAGTCTTGCATCTCCTGATAAAATTCGTTCGTGGGGAGAAAGAATTTTACCTAATGGTCAAATTGTAGGTGAAGTAACTAAACCTGAAACAATTAATTATAGAACATTAAAGCCAGAAATGGATGGCTTGTTTTGTGAGCGCATTTTTGGTCCTGTGAAAGATTGGGAATGTCATTGTGGTAAATATAAAAGATTTAGATATAAAGGAGTTGTATGTGAAAGATGTGGAGTTGAAGTAACTGAATCAAAAGTTCGTAGACATAGAATGGCTTATATTGAATTAGCAGCACCTGTAACACATGTTTGGTATTTAAAAGGAAGCACTAGCTATATTGCTTTAGCTTTAGATTTAACAATTAAAGAAGTGGAAAAAATTGTTTATTTTCATTCATATGTTGTAACGAATCCTGGAGAATATAATCGGTTAAATTATAAGCAATTATTAGAAGGCTATGAATGGAGAGCTTTAGAGGATAAATTATATCCACAATCTTCTGATTTATTTGGTGTTGAAGTTAGTATTGGTGCTGAAGCAATTTATAAGTTATTACAAGATTTAGATTTAAAAAGTACAGTTGAATTTTTAAGAGAAGAGGCTCTAAGACCTCCTAAAGTTTCCAAAACTTTATCTCCAAAATTTAGTAAAAAAATGAAGAGGTTACGTTTATTAGAAAATTTTATTGCTACAGGTGCAGATCCTTCATGGATGGTTTTTTTAGTTATTCCGGTTATTCCTCCAGATTTAAGACCCATGGTACAGTTAGATGGAGGTAGGTTTGCTACAGCAGATTTAAATGAATTTTATCGTAGAATTATTAATCGTAATAATCGTTTATCGAGATTAAAATCTATATTAGCACCAGAAATTATTGTAAGAAATGAAAAGCGTATGTTACAAGAAGCAGTAGATGCTTTGATGGATAATGGGCGTAGAGGGAGAACTGTTGTTGGCGCAAACAATAGGCCCTTAAAATCATTGTCTGATATAATTGAAGGTAAACAAGGACGTTTTAGACAAAATTTATTAGGTAAACGTGTTGACTATTCTGGTAGATCTGTTATTGTTGTTGGCCCTACATTAAAATTACATCAATGTGGCTTACCTAGAGAAATGGCTCTAGAATTATTTCAGCCCTTTGTAATTCATCGTTTAATTGTTCAAGGTTTAGTTAATAATATTAAAGCAGCAAAAAAATTAATACAAAAAAATGAATCGATCGTATGGAATGTATTAGAAGAAGTGATTTATAGTCATCCTGTATTGTTAAATAGAGCACCAACTTTACATAGATTAGGAATACAAGCTTTTGAGCCAATATTAGTAGAAGGTAGAGCGATTAAATTACATCCTTTAGTTTGTCCAGCTTTTAATGCTGATTTTGATGGAGATCAAATGGCTGTACATATTCCATTATCATTAGAAGCTCAAGCCGAAGCAAGGTTATTAATGCTTGCTCCACATAATTTTTTATCTCCAGCAACAGGTAATCCTATTTTAATGCCTAGTCAAGATATGGTGCTAGGGTGTTATTATTTAACTACTAATAATCCTGCATCTAATAAAGGATCTGGGCAATATTTTTCTAATTTTACAGATGCATTAATGGCTTATGAGCAGAGAGTTATTGATTTACATGCTCTTATTTGGGTTAGATTTAATGGTGTAATTGAAGATATAGATTTAGCTGTAGAACCAGAAAGAAGTATTAAATTTAACAATCTTATTATACAAATTTTTACAGATCGTATCATCAAGAGAGACATTCATAATAATATAATATCACAGTATATACGTACAACAGTAGGGCGTATTTTATTTAATAAAGTTATAGAAGAATCATTAATTGATGAATAAATTAAGTTAACACAAGTAAATAATACAATGAAAAAAAAACTTATCAAACCATATTTTTCTAATAAAGTGATTGATAAATCTCAATTAAAACATCTTGTAACATGGGCTTTTCGTAATTACGGTATTGCTCGTGCAGCTAATATGGCTGATAGATTAAAAGATTTAGGATTTTTTTATGCAACCAAGGCTGGTATTTCATTAAGTTTAGAAGATTTGCGTATACCGCCTACTAAACAACATTTATTGAATATAACGATACAATCTATTGCTGATACAGATAATCGTTATAAAAGAGGAGAAATTACTGTAGTAGAAAGATTTCAAAAAGTTATTGATACATGGAATCATGCTAGTGAAACTTTGAAGACACAAGTTATTCAATATTTTCAAAATACAGATCCTTTAAATTCTATATATATGATGGCTTTTTCTGGTGCAAGGGCTAATATTTCACAAGTTAGGCAATTAGTGGGTATGAGAGGTTTAATGTCTGATCCTCAAGGTCAAATTATTGATTTACCTATTTCAAGTAATTTTAGAGAAGGTTTAACAATTACTGATTATTTTATTTCATCTTATGGTGCTCGCAAAGGTCTTGTTGATACTGCATTGCGAACTGCAGATTCAGGTTATTTAACTCGCAGACTTGTTGATGTTGCTCAAGACTTAATTATTAGAGAATATAATTGTAAAACTTCTAAAGGAATTATCATTGAAGAAATGGTTGATAATCAAAAAATTTTGATTACTTTAACTCAAGCCTTACTTGGTAGAGTATTAGCTGAAGATATTTTACATCCTATATCAAATCAAATAATTGCAACTTCAGGTCAAGGTATTGATCCTACATTAGCGAATATGTTAGTTAATTTGAATTTAAAAAAAATTTTAGTTCGTTCTCCATTAACATGTGACTCAATTAGATCTGTCTGTCAGTTATGTTATGGATGGAATTTAGCTCATGGAAAAATGGTAGACCTGGGTGAAGCAGTTGGTATTATTGCTGCACAATCTATTGGTGAGCCAGGTACTCAATTAACAATGAGAACTTTTCATACAGGTGGTGTTTTTACAGGTGAACTAGCTCAAAATATTGTTAGCTCTGCTAATGGTTTAATTAAATATCCTAATAATATTAATTTTTATGATACACGTACTAGACATGGTGATGAAGCTAAACTTGTTAGTGTAGATTGTAAATTAAAAGTCATCGATAATAATAATCAATTCATAGATATACCCTTAATTAAAGGTTCTTTATTACTTATAAATGATAATACTAAAGTTAATAAAGGTGATATTGTAGCTGAATATCCTTTAAGTAATCGTTTAGTAACAGAGAGAGCTCAAAAAGCTGTAATAGCAGATTTTTCTGGAAGTATTCATTTAATGAATATCTCTTATAATAATAACATTAATTTAAATTTACTTAGTAATACTAATAGCAGTAATGATAGTAGAGTTATTTGGGTTCTATCTGGTCAAGTCTATGATATACCAAATAATGCTAAATTAATGGTTTTAGAAAACCAGTATATTGAAGAAGATACTTTATTAGCTCGTACCCAAATGATTAATCGTCATGATGGACGGATTTATATACCTGATAAACAAGATAAATCTCCTGAATTAAGGCTTTTATTAGTTACTTCTTCAAAATTATTTACTAATATTAAAGTATTAACTGATACTAGTGATGATTTTAAGCATTATATGTTAGAAACATTACAGCAAGATAAATTTATTCTAAAAGTAGATCCTATAAAAAAAATTATACATAATCAAATTATTGCAGATTTAATTACAAATGTATATAAAACAACAACTGGTGGTATTATTAAATATTTAGATTTATCAGTGATACAAAAAAAAGATAAAGATAATAAGAAAGATTCCTATCGTATTTCTGGATCAGGCTATATATTATGGATTTCTGAAGAAACGCATGAAATAAATAAAGATATTTCATTGTTATTAGTTCAACATGGTCAATTTGTTGAGGCTGGTACTGAAATTATTAAAAATATTTTTGCTAATAATTCAGGAATTTTAGATATAGTTCATAAAGATGGAATTATTAGAGAGATTATAATAAAACCAGGTCAATTATATCCGATTAGTAATTTTGATAATTATAAAAAATTAGAAAAGTATAGAGGATTTTTACGCCCTGGTGAGAATATTATTAATGAAGTCATGACCGATAAATTAGTGTATTGGGAATATCTAAATATTAACAATAAACATTTTATTCTAGTTAGATCAGTTTTAGTTTATTCTGTACCTTATAAAGCAATGGATTTTGATTTTTATTCTAATTCTTTTGCAACAAACATTGTCAATTTAAAACTGATAAGAATAACAAATTTTAGAGATGGAGAGAGAGTGAAATCTGTTGATGGAATTAATTTAATTACAACACATTTACAAGTTGAAATCAATGAACAAGCTTGGCATTTGAATTGTTCCATTCAGTTTGAATCTATTAATAATGATAAATCAAATGTATTATTGAAGTTAATTACATCAGAGATATTGTCAATAAAAGATACAAATATGATATATAATGATAATCTTTATACTACAACTCGTTTATTAGTTGAAGATGGACAAATTATAAAAAGTGGAACTGTAATAGCTCAAACGGAAATTTTTTCATCTATATCTGGAAAAATTGCATATATACAGCAGATGAAAACAACTAGTTGTCGTCTTTTATTAATAAGTAAATTTGATACAAGGGTTTTTTCTATAAAAAATAATCAATCTATTAAAGTAAAACTTAATGATTGGATTTATTCAGGAGATTTTATTGCAACTGATATTAGGACATATGATTCTGGTCAAGTTATTGCAATTCAAGATAATCAAATTACTATTAGAGTTGGTCAGCCTTATTTAATTTCATCAGGTTCCTTGGTACATATTGAAAATAATGCTTTAGTACAGAGAGGAGAAAATATTGCAACTATTATCTTTGAACGTGCCAAAACAGGAGATATTGTGCAAGGATTACCAAGAATTGAAGAAATTTTAGAAGCTCGTAAAAAATCAGATCATTCATTCAATCCTCATATTATTTTAGAAGCTAAATATCGTTTTTATTTAAGTCAAGGTTTAAGTTTATATGATTCTACTAGATTAAGTATTTTAGAAGTACAATTATTTTTATTAAAAGAGGTACAATTGGTTTATCAATCGCAAGGTGTAGATATTGCCGATAAGCATATAGAGGTAATTGTTAGGCAAATGACTTCTAAAGTGAAAATAGAAAATGGAGGTGATACAGATTATTTACCAGGAGAGATTATTGAGTTGCAAAAAATTGAAGCTATTAATAGATCTTTATCATTACTTAATAAAATAGAAGCATCATATCATCCTATTCTTTTAGGTATTACTAAAGCATCATTAAATACAGAAAGTTTTATTTCTGCTGCTAGTTTTCAGGAAACCACAAAGGTTTTAACTGATGCTGCAATTTCTGGTAAATTAGATTGGTTAAGAGGATTAAAAGAAAATGTTATAATCGGTCGTTTAATTCCTGCTGGTACAGGCTTTAATACATATAATAAGTCTCCTTTTATTAATAATATTATTAATGAAGTTAAATCTGAGAATTCTGTAAATGTAAACGATAGTTCTAAATTTGAAGATATTATATTGGATGATAGAAGTGCACGTAATTATTCATTAGATTAAAGCATTTACTTATTATATTGATATCAATCGCAAGTATTGTTATGTTATGATTTATATCATTATTAATTAAATAGCCATGTGATTTATTGAAAATCACTAAATTATTTAATCTCAGTTAATAGCTTACACGTTTTTACTATATTTTTATATTTATAAATTATGTCTATTGTATCTTTAGAAGAATTATTAGAAGCTGGAGTTCATTTTGGGCATCAAGCTAGAAGATGGAACCCTAAAATGTTTCCTTATATATATACTGAACGTAATGGTATACATATTATTGATCTTGTACAAACAGCTCAACTTTTGACAGAGGCTTATGAATTTATTAAAAATTCTGCTAACGAAGGTAAGACTTTTTTATTTCTTGGCACAAAACGTCAAGCAGCAGGTATTATTGCTCGTGAAGCTATGCGTTCTGAATCTTATTACATTAATCAGCGATGGTTAGGTGGTATGCTGACTAATTGGATAACTATAAAATCAAGAGTTGACAGATTGAAAGAATTAGAAGAACAAGAAAAAGCTGGCATGATAGAGGTATTACCTAAAAAAGAAGCTTCAATGATTCGTAGAGAATTAGATAAACTTAAGAAGCATTTAGATGGTATCAAGAATATGAAAAAATTACCTGATTTAGTTATTATTGTTGATCAAAAAAGAGAAACAACTGCTATTCAAGAATGTATTAAGTTAGGTATACCTACAATTTGTATCTTAGATACAAATTGTAATCCAGAGATTATAGATATTCCTATTCCAGCTAATGATGATGCTATTAGATCTATTAAATTAGTTATTAGTAAAATAGCTGATGCTATTTTAGATGGAAGAAATAATTGATTTGTATATATTATAGTAAAAGATTATATGTATATTGAAGGATAGCAATAATGTCTGAACAAATTTCTGTAAAAAATACCAAAGAATTGATTAAAGAAATACGTGTTATAACAGGTGCTGGTATGAAAGATTGTAAAAAAGCTTTAAAAGCTTCTAATGGAGATGTAGATATAGCTGTAGATAATTTAAGGAAAAAAGGATTAGCTTCAGCTGATAAAAAAACAACTAGAATTGCAACAGAAGGTTTAATTGATAGTTATATTCATGCTGGTTCTAGGGTAGGTGTTTTAGTAGAATTAAATTGTGAAACCGATTTTGTTGCTAGACAAAGTAAATTTAAGGAATTAACAAAAAATATAGCTATGCAACTGGCTGCCTGTCAGAATGTTCAATATATATCTTTAGATGATATTCCTCAAGATACTATTAATCATGAAATTTATATTGAAGGAAATAAAGAAGATTTATTAAATAAGCCCAAAGATATAAAAGATAAAATAGTTGAAGGTAGAATAAATAAAAGATTAAAAGATTTGACTTTAATGAGTCAAGCATTTATAAAAAATACTGATATTTCTATAGAAGAGCTGGTCAAGCAACATATTTCTGTACTTGGTGAAAATATTAAAATTAGACGATTTGAAAGATTTATATTAGGTCAAGGGCTAGAGAGGAAGTCTGATAATTTTGTGAATGAAGTAGCAAAAATTATTGATTCCAATTAATATAATATAACTTATATAAGATATAATTCATTAAATATATAGATATTATTTGATATTTATAAATCATATTAATAATGTTAAATAATCAAGATATCAAGATATAATGAATTATGATAGTAATATTATATTAATCATTAAATTATTTTTGACAATCAATTAAATTATAACTTTACATGTATCAACAAGAAATTGAGTTATTTGCTTCATCAGTTGAAGTGTCAGCTGTTGAAGTTGGTAAACATCTATATTGGACAATTGGTAATTATCAAATTCATGGCCAAGTTTTTATTGTTTCTTGGCTAGTTATTGGTGTATTAGTAATTTTAGCTTTTACTGGTACAAGAAATTTAGAAAGATCTCCTAAAAAATTTCAAAATTTTATGGAATTTATTTTAGAATTTTTGCAAGATATTGCAAAAAATCAAATAGGAGAGCATGAGTATCGACCTTGGATACCTTATATAGCAACTATTTTTTTATTTATATTAGGCAGTAATTGGGCTGGAGCATTAATTCCGTGGAAATTAATTCATTTACCAGAAGGTGAATTAGCAGCTCCAACTAATGATATTAATACAACTGTTGCATTATCATTGCTTACTTCATTGGCTTATTTTTATGCTGGTTTAAGTAAAAATGGTATAGGTTACTTTTCTAGATATATTGAACCAACGCCTGTGTTATTGCCTATTAATATTTTAGAAGATTTTACGAAACCTTTATCATTGAGCTTTCGTTTATTTGGTAATATATTAGCTGATGAACTTGTTGTTGCTGTTTTTACTCTTTTAGTTCCTATTTTAATTCCATTGCCTGTTATGATTTTAGGATTATTTGCTAGTTCTATTCAAGCATTAATTTTTTCTACTTTATCTGCAGCATATATTGGTGAAGCTATGGAAGGACATGGAGAACATTAATTTGTGGTACTATTAATAATATTATTGTATATAATATTTTAATGAAATCTGTTAATTTTCTATATTTTAGATTTAATATAAAAATATAATTATGGATTCTATTGTTTCTGCTGCATCTGTTGTAGCTGCAGGTTTAGCTGTTGGTTTAGCTGCAATTGGCCCTGGTATTGGACAAGGTAGTGCTGCTGCTAATGCAGTTGAAGGTATTGCAAGACAGCCAGAGGTAGAAGGTAAAATTAGAGGTACACTATTATTAAGTTTAGCTTTTATGGAGTCTTTGACAATTTATGGATTAGTAGTAGCCTTATCATTATTATTTGCTAATCCTTATACAGGTTAATTTTATTTTGTACGCTTAGTTTTATTCAGTAAAAAACTAAGCGTTTTATTAACTTTAATTTTTTATATTAGTAAAAATTATATTATTTTAATTATAAATAAATAATGAATAACTTATTGCTTTTGTTAGCTGTACAAGAATCTCCTACAGAAGCTTCAGGAGGTCTTTTTGATTTTAATGCAACTTTACCGTTAATGGCGTTACAATTTTTAGCATTAACTGTTATATTGAATTTAATATATTATAAGCCAGTAGGTAATATATTAGATGAAAGGGATGAATATATACGTAATAGTTTAACAGCTGCTTCAGCTGCTTTATCTCGTGCTAATGAATTAACCCAGAAATATGAACAAGATTTAGCTGAATCGAGAAAGATAGCTCAAGAAATTATAAAAAAAGCACAAAAAGAGGCACAAATTATAGTATCTAAGCAGATTAAAGAAGCGCAATTAGATGCAGATAAGGTAATTATTAATGCATATGATCAGTTAAATATTCAAAAAAAGGAAGCATTAAACAAATTAGAAGGACAAGTTGATATTTTAAGTAGTCAAATAAAATTAAAATTATTAAATGATTAACTAATTTTATTTTTCTAAATTCCTGACAAAAATTAATGTCTTTTAAATTTATATAATTTAATCTATGGAGAAATCGAGTGGAGAAAAGTTTCCAAATATTTAGATTAATTAGTGAACAATATTCAGAAATTCATAATAGTGTTAGTTTTAATACTAATTTTTTAGAAGCAAATGTTTTAAATATTATGCTTTTATTATTTGGTTTAATTTATATATTAAAACAATTTTTAGGTTCTATTCTCATAATGAGGCAAGAAAAAGTATTATTTGCTATTAGTGAATGTGAGGAAAGATTAACACAGGCTAACATTAGATTATCTGAATCTGAAAAACAATTAGCTCAAACTCAGATTGTTATTAATCAAATACTTAATGATGCAGAGTCAACTGCAATTAAAGTACGGAAAGCAATTTTAGAAAAAGGTAAATTAGATATTGATAAATTGATTGATTCTAGCAAAGTTAGTATTTTAGTTGCTGAAAACCAGATCAAGCAGCAAATCAAACAGCAAATTACTACTTTAGCAATAGAAAAAGTGAGTATTCAATTAAAAACTCAAGTAAACGCTACTATACAATCTAAGATTATTGATGAAAATATTCTCAAATTGAGAGGTGAGATATGAGTCAAAATACATTTTATAAAATAGCTATTCCATACGCAGAAGCATTACTTGATTTAGCTCAAAGTTATAAGTCATTTGATAAAACATCTAAAGATTTATCTATGATTTCAAATACGATTGCAGCATCTAATGATTTAAAAGTATTTTTATCAAATCCATTAAGGAATATCAGTGCAAAAAAACAAGTTATCAATCAATTATTTGCTGGTGAAGTTAGTGATTTTATATTAAAATTTTTATTAGTTTTAGTAGATCGTCGTAGAATCTCTTTATTAAATACAATTATTGAGAAATATTTTGATTTAGCTTATAAAATGGAATCAACAATTTTGACAGAGGTCTCAACAGCTATTCAATTTACTGAGTTACAGCAAGATGCTTTAATAGATAAAATTAAATTAATGACTAATGGTGAAAATGTAAAATTAATTACAAGAGTAGATTCAAGTCTTATAGGAGGATTTATAATTAAAATAGGTTCTAAAGTAATTGATACTAGTCTATCAGGCAAATTAAAGCAAATGGCATTTTATTTAGATACAAATTAATATATATTTTTATTACAATTATTAATCATATGGCAAATATTAGACCTGACGAAATTAGTAATATTATACGTAAGCAAATTGATAACTATGATCAAGAAGTACAAGTTGCTAATATTGGTACTGTTTTACAAGTAGGAGATGGTATAGCTCGTGTTTATGGGCTAGATGAAGTGATGGCTGGAGAGTTACTACAATTTGAAGATAAAGAACAAACCATTGGTATTGCATTAAATTTAGAAAGTGATAATGTTGGTGTAGTTTTAATGGGCGATGGTCGTAATATTTTAGAAGGTAGTTCAGTTAAATCTACTGGAAAAATAGCACAAATACCTGTAGGTTCTGAATTTTTAGGTAGAGTCGTCAATCCTTTAGCTAAACCAATTGATGATAAAGGTATTCCTGCTGTTCAAGAAACTCGTTTAATTGAATCTTATGCTCCTGGTATTATTGGTCGACAATCTGTATGTGAACCATTACAAACTGGAATTACTGCAATTGATTCAATGATTCCAATTGGTAGAGGTCAAAGAGAGTTAATTATTGGAGATAGACAGACAGGTAAAACAACTGTTGCGCTGGATACGATTATTAATCAAAAAGGCCAAGATGTTATATGCGTATATGTTGCAATAGGACAAAAAGCTTCTTCTGTAGCTCAAGTTGTATCAACTTTAGAGGAACAGGGAGCTTTAGAATATACTATTATTGTAGCTGCGAATGCGGATGATTCAGCAACTTTACAATATATTGCTCCTTATACTGGTGCTGCATTAGCTGAATATTTTATGTATAAAGGAAAAGCAACATTAGTTATTTATGATGATTTAACTAAACAAGCCCAGGCTTATCGTCAAATGTCATTATTGTTACGTCGTCCACCTGGTCGAGAAGCATATCCTGGTGATGTTTTTTATTTACATTCAAGATTATTGGAAAGGGCTGCTAAATTAAATCAAGATTTAGGTGGAGGTAGTATGACAGCTCTACCAATTATTGAAACACAAGCTGGCGATGTTTCTGCTTATATTCCAACTAATGTAATTTCTATTACAGATGGTCAAATTTTTTTATCAGGAGATTTATTTAATGCAGGTATAAGACCAGCAATTAATGTCGGTATCTCAGTATCTAGAGTAGGTTCTGCTGCACAGATTAAAGCCATGAAACAGGTTGCAGGAAAATTAAAATTAGAATTAGCACAATTTGCAGAATTAGAAGCATTTTCTCAATTTGCATCTGATTTAGATAAAACAACACAAAATCAATTAGCGCGAGGGCAACGTTTAAGAGAAATTTTAAAACAAGCACAAAATTCTCCTATTCCTGTAGAGGAACAAACAGCAATAATTTATACAGGTATTAATGGATATTTAGATAAAATTGATTTAATAAAAGTTAAGGATTTTGTACTGGCTTTAAGAGAGGATCTCCGTAATTCAAAGCCAGAATTTGGTGAAAATATTCGTAGTACAAAAAAATTAAATCCTGATTCAGAAGAATTATTGAAAAAAGCTATTTCAGATGTTACTCAAGCATTTTCAGTATAATATTATATATTTGTAATAAAATACTTATAAGGATAGTATTATCTGCATATATTGATATATATACTATCCTTATTTAATTTTAATAAATTATTGCTTTATGATAAGTATTTATATCCATGTTTTTCTAATTGTATTGCTGTTTTAGAATCCCCAGTATATATAATTTTACCTTCTTGCATTATATGTACATAATCAGGTTTGATATACTCTAAAAGTCTTTGATAATGAGTAATTAAAATAATAGCATTATCTTTTGTTTTTAAAGCATTAATTTTATCTGATATAGTTTTCAGTGCATCAATATCAAGACCAGAATCCGTTTCATCTAGTATAGATAGTTTACTTTGTAATAATGACATTTGTAAAATTTCATTCTTTTTTTTCTCTCCACCAGAAAAGCCTTCGTTGACATTTCGACTTAAAAAAGTTGTCTTCATGTCAATATCTTCTATTTTTTTTTCAATTAAACTTAAGAACGATAAGGGATCAAGTTCAGTTTTATTGTTAAATGTTCTTTGTGCATTATAAGCTATACGTAAAAAATCTGCATTACTAACACCAGGTATTTCTACTGGATATTGAAAAGCTAAAAATATTCCTCTATGAGCTCTTTCTTCAGGTTCTAAATGTGTAATATTTTTTTTATTAAAAAAAATACTACCTTGGGTAACATTATAATTTGGATGTCCTGCAATTACTTTTGCCAATGTACTTTTTCCGCATCCATTTTTTCCCATAATGGCATGAATTTCACCAGAGTTAATTGATAAATTTAAACCATTAATAATATTGATATTATTAATTTGTACATGTAATTTATCTATTTTTAAAATATTATTTTGTGTCATTATACTTAGTATTACTTATTTTTTATTAACCAATAGTACCTTCTAATTTTAAATTTAATAAACGATCTGCTTCCATTGCAAATTCCATGGGTAAGTCATTAAGAACTTCTCTACAGAAGCCACTAATCATAAGACTGACAGCATTTTCTAAATTAATACCTCTTTGTAAAAAATAAAAAATTTGTTCTTCCCCTATTTTGGAAGTTGAAGCTTCATGTTCAACTTTTGAATATGGGTTTTGCACTTGAATATATGGAAATGTATTGGCTTTAGATTCATTATTCAATAATAATGAATCACATTGAGAATAATTACGTGAATAATGTGCTTTTGGACCAATTTTAACTAATCCTCTATAGCTATTGATTGATTGACCAGCTGAAATACCTTTAGATATAATCCTGCTTTTTGTATGTTGACCAATATGAATCATTTTACTGCCAGTATCTGCTTGTTGGTGATGATTTGTTAGTGCTATAGATGAAAATTCTCCTATTGCATTTTTTCCGACTAAAACACAGCTTGGATATTTCCATGTAATAGCTGATCCAGTTTCAACTTGTGTCCATAATATTTTTGAGTTATCTCCTATACACATACCTCTTTTAGTTACAAAATTATAAATTCCTCCTTGTCCTTCTGCATTACCAGAATACCAGTTTTGTACTGTAGAGTATTTAATTGTAGCATTTTCTAGAGCAACTAATTCAACAATTGCTGCATGTAATTGATTATTATCAAATTGCGGAGCTGTACAACCTTCTAAATAACTAACATAACTATTTTTATCAGCAATAATTAATGTTCTTTCAAATTGTCCAGATTCTTTATTATTAATGCGAAAATAGGTTGAAAGCTCTAGTGGACAGTGGGTATTTGGAGGAATATAGCAAAATGATCCATCACTAAAAGCTGCTGAATTAAGAGCTGCAAAAAAATTATCTCCAATTGGAACAACTGATCCAAGATATTTATTTATTAAATCAGGATATTTTTGTATAGCTTCTGTTATAGAACAAAAAATGACTCCAACTTCTGCAAGCTCTTTTTTAAATGTAGTTGCAATAGAAGTACTGTCAAAAACAGCATCTACAGCAACATTACTTAATCTTTTTTGCTCTTGTAAAGATATACCAAGTTTATCAAAAGTTTTTAAAATTTCAGGATCAACTTCATCTAGGCTATTAATTTCTTTTTTATATTTAGGCTTGGAATAATATATTATTTTACTATAATCTATTTTATCGTATTTCAGTTTACTCCATTTTGGTTCAGACATTTTTTGCCATTGTTTATAAGCCTTTAAACGAAAATTTTTCATATATTGTAATTCTTTTTTATATGAAGAAATTAGTTTTACAATATCAAGAGTTAATCCTGGAGGAAAATTTTCAGAATCAATTTCGGTATAAAAGCCATATTTATATGGTTGATTAATAATTTTATTAAGATTTACAGATGATTTGTTATTTTTATAGCTATTGACCATGATTATATTATGTATTTTTATTCATGATAAATGATAGTATTCTATTTATATGCTTTATTTTATAATAACAGTAAATATATTACTTAAGTCAAATCTTTATGAATATATTAAATATTAATTAGATAAAAATTTTCTATTATAATTTCACGACTATATAAAATAAATGAAATTTGATCAATATCATGTAAAGTTTTTAAAATCCATGATGTAATAAAAAAAATATATAAAGTAAATTTATTTTCTTTTACATGAATTTTTCTTACCTTTATACTAATAGCTGTATAATAATAATTTTGCATTATGAACTCTATAAATTGGGAAGCTAAAGAAGATGTAAATATGAATTTATTATAAAAAATAGATCGTATTTTTATTATTTTATTTATAAAATATAAATACAATAGTAGGATGTTTTCATATTTTGTTGTTAAAAATAAAATTTTTAGTAATAAAAAATTTATATAAATAAAAGAAATAATTCTGATAAGATATTCAGGAATCAGATAAAAATTATATTGGATAATAATTTGCTTTAAATTGAATTTAATTAAAATATTAATAGGTTTATATATTGTTATATAAAAAAAATTTTTTGAATTATTATATGATACTTTATGAAACATTAATATCATAATAAAAACTAATAAATAACTAAATAGTAATTTTATCATATCTATCATAAAATCATAATTGATATTACTATAAAACAAAATATAAGTATAAATTAAGCAACTTGTCATTATATAAATATAATTAGTACATGGAATAACAATTAAAGATATAAAAATCAAGTAAATTTTATGATCTGTTTGTATATGATGAATCCAAATAATTGGAGAATAAAGATATTGATTACAAAAAGAAATATTGGCTAAATTCATTTTTTATGTAATAATAGAATCAAAATAAATAAATAAAAGGTTTATAGTATTATAATACTAGGGTAGATGGCGAAATTGGTATACGCATCACACTCAAAATGTGACAACTTTAGTTATGAGGGTTCAAGTCCCTCTCTGCCCATATTTAATAGTTATATTTTTTTACAATTAATTAAAAATTTTAATGAGTTTATTAGTTTTAGGTGGTACAGGTACTTTAGGTAGACAAATAGTCAGAAGAGCTTTAAATGAAGGATTTCAAGTCAAATGTTTTGTACGTAATTTTCGTAAAGCAGCTTTTTTAAAAGAATGGGGAGCTGAATTAGTATATGGTGATTTAAAATTACCAGAAAGCATACCTTTAGCTTTATATAGTATTACTGCTATCATAGATGCATCTACTGCAAGACCTGGAGATTTATATAATGCTAAACAAATTGATCTTAAAGGTAAATATATCTTAATTGAAGCTGCACAAAAAGCTAATATTAAACATTATATTTTTTTTTCTATTTTAAATGCTCATAAATATCCAGATATTCCTTTAATGAAATTAAAACTTTGTGTAGAATATAAATTAAGTCAGACGAATCTTAATTATACAATTTTTAATTTATCAGGTTTTTTTCAAGGCTTAATTAGACAGTATGCATTACCAATTTTAGATAAAAAATCAGTTTGGATTACAGGAGAATCTACTGCAATAGCATATATAAACACTCAAGATATAGCAAGATATAGTATTAGAAGTTTATCAATTTTAAAAGCACAAAATAAAATATGTCCTTTAGTAGGATCTAAAGCTTGGACTTCTTTAGAAATTGTTGAATTATGTGAAAAACTTTCAGGCCAAAAATCTAATATTTCCAAAGTACCATTGAATTTTTTACAATTTTTTCGATATTTAACTAAATTATTTAAGTGGACATGGAATATTTCAGAGAGGTTAGCTTTTGCAGAAATTTTATCTAGAGGTGATGATTTTAATACCGATATGACAGATACAGCAAAAATATTAAAAATAAATATACAAAATATTGAAACTTTAGATTTGTATTTTCAAGAATATTTTTCAAAAATAATGAAAAAAGTTAAAGAATTAAATTATCAAGCTAAAGATAATAATAAGACAACAAATATTAATTTTTAATATATAAAAACAACTTATGAATTTATCTATTATTACAGGTCAAATAATAAGTCAACCGAAATTAATTCGTTGGAATAAAGCTAATATTATTTCGATGGTTATATCTATTCCTAATGATAAAAAGAAATTATCATTTTGCAAAATACAAGTATATGGAAAGATAAGTATGGGACAACAATTTTATGATTTATATAAAAAAAAAGATTTTATTATAATAACTGGTTTATTGTATATTAAAAAAAGAAAAAAAATACATACTAGTTTAGTTATGAAATTTAGTGATATTCAATTATGTATGTATAATTTAAAGTAAATAATTAAATTTATTATTGAATAAATATACTCAAATTTTAATATAAAATTTGAATCATTATTTTTTTTTGTATATATTGATTTATAATACTTATTATTGATTATGCAATTTTTAAGGAATTTATCAATGTTAACATTAAAAATATTTGTTTATACGACAGTGATTTTTTTTATTTCTTTATTTTTCTTTGGTTTTTTATCTAATGATCCATCAAGAAATCCAAATAGAAAAGATTTAGAATAATACAAAATGGTATATGTGATATATAAAATATAATTATGAAACTAATAGCAACATACATGCTATTAGTAGATAAATTATGTTTCAAATAATTAATGAATTATTTTTATATAAGATGTAAATCCAGTAGCAATATAGTTATTTCTTTTTTTTAATGCTGAAACTGAAATAAGAAAATTAGAATTTATAATATTAATAGTTTCAGAATATGTTAATTGATTCTTAGAATACTCTATTTTTAAAATATTATCCGTTTTATTTAATACAGAGTAATTGATAATATTTTTTTGATGAGTTGTTATATGTACATTTTTTAATATTTCATTCTTTAATATCAATAGAGTAATTGGTAATTCCGTTATTTCATATACAATTTCATTTTTTGTTTCATCTAATATATGATTATTTCTTTCTGTTTCTACGAAGTTAAATTTATCTTTATGATAATTTGTTTTTTGTGTTTGTAAATTATATATAGTTTGTTGATATTTCCATTTTCCATGAATGCTATTTAAAAATGTTGTGATCATAATATAATTAAGATAGTGTTTAATGACAAGAGGAATTTGTTAAATGTACTATTTTTCAATAAATAAAAAAGCCTTTTGCTTAGAGTTGATTATATATTCAAAACGGATATACGGCATTTGTTTAAGTGGAATATTGAATTGTGTTCCAAATCCAAAGATTAAGTTATTTATTGCTTTATTATGGGTTTGTAAATTCATTCTATAATTAGTCAAAATATAAAAAACATTATACTTATTTAGATTAATCTTATACGTAGAATTAATAGAAAAAAAAGAAATATTTTTTTGCTTAAAGCTTTGTTTTATTTGTAATGATAGTATATCTGTAATAAAGTTATTGTAAATATTATATTCAATTAAAGTAATAAAAAAATGATTATGTTTTTTGATTAACTTCATCTTAAATTTATATTTTAATTTAATATTTAGATATTGTTTATAAGAATTTATAAATATTTTTTTATTAAGAATAGGGTTATATAAATTAAGAAATAGTTTATAAGTGGTTTTGAAAGTAATTATATTAAAAATATGAAAGTAAGAGAACGATATATTATATTTTATTTGTATTTGATAATAAATAAAGTTAGATTTTATTATTTTTAATAATTTATATAATTTTTGAGATACAGTTTCAGTATAATTATCAAAAGATAAATATATTTTAAGATATTGATAAGACAATTTATTTATTTGAGATTTTATTGTTAGATTATTATTTACGAAATATTTAGTTTGTACTTCTAAATTAGAATTTGTTAAGATATAAATAATTTGTTTCATATTAAAATTATGTAATTTTATAATATAAAATGTACAAAATTTAGGTAATTCATTTATAGAATTTTTAATATATGAGTATTGATTACTTAAAAGTAATATAATTTGTTTATATATTTTAATATATGGATATTTAATATAGATATTGAATCTTAAATATTGATTATAAGCAAATTTTATATTGATTAAATAATTTAAGTAATATTTTTGAAAATAGACACGTAATAATTTTTTATAAAAATTATATTCGAGATATAATGATAATATTTTTTTGGGGATATATCTCAAAGTATGTAGAGGATTTTTCAAATAATTGAAAATAGCCATATTGTATTTTTTAAAAAAAATATCTGTATTATAAAAGTTTCTATTAATGCTTTTATATATATTATATGATAAATTAATATTATTCTTTGTTATATCATATTTAAATATGATATGAAGACCATTTTTCTTATTTTTAATAATATATTCAACGTGATTCAGTAAATATTTTTTTTTTAATAATTTAATAATTTTATCTAAATAGTGTTTATTTAATACTTTACCTTTAATTAATGATAATTCATTTTCTATAAACGAATGATATATTGATTTTTTTTGTTTTATATTATTTTTATTTATACAAATAATCATACTAGAAATAATTTTTTTTTCTATTACTTTAAGATAAATGCTGTGTTTATCTTTGCTATTGATGAGGCTAATATTAATCCATTTAAAGCCTTGTGATTGATACCATAAATTGATTGCATATATACTATTTTTTATGTCATTATAATTTGCAGGAGATCCAAGCTGAAATTTAAATAATTTACTTAATTTTTTATTTGGTATCATTAATTTATGATAATTAACAATTTTAATTTTTTTTATTAAAGGATTAGTTTTGAAATTTAAAATAATATAGTTTTTTTTATTATTTGTACTATTAAGCGATGTTTTAGAATTAATAAATCCAGCTATTTGTACCTTAGTTATAAAATTTTGAACAAATATATTTAAAGTTTTATTAAATTTTAACTTTATTATTGATTGAATTGAATCTTTTAAGTTGTTTATAAATACTTGTTTTAGGATTTTTTTATTACATTTCGATATATAGATTTTATTTATTTTATTAAATTCTCTTGTTTCATCTATATAACATATAATATTAATATTACATGCTAATATTTTATTTAAATTTATATAGCAATAATTATATTCAATTATTAAATAAAATAAAAAAATATAAAATAAAATATTTATAGATTGAAAATATATGTAAAGAATAGAAGCACAATATTTAATGCAGACTTTAATTGATCTTACAGTTCTATGTTTCATTAATTAAATTCAAATTTATTATATTCTTATGAATACTATATAATATCTTAATTAATATGATAAATGTTATTTGTAATTAAAAATTTCGTTTAAGACTATAATGAAGTATTGGAATTTAAAAAAAATCAATCAATTGACCTTAGATAAAACAGGTGTTATACCAAGATCGATTAGTAAAATTTTTGAAAAATTTAAAAAAGAATTAAATCCAAATGCAGAAGTTGAAGCAATTGAAGAATTTAAAATTGCTAGGTATCAAACTGTAACTTCTATTAAATATATAATTTTTTTATTAATTATGCCTATCTTAGTTAATCAAGTATCTAAAAGTTTTATTATTGGTCCATTAATAGATTATGTATGGAATAAAAATGAGCATAGTATTTTCATTAATGAATCACAAGAAGAACGGGCATTTGCTGAATTAGAAAGATTTGAAGAAAAATTACACTTTGATATTTTAATTGGTAAATTAGATAATCCATCAAGTAATACTATTAATAGTAAAATATCAAATAAAGCTCTAGAATTAGCTATAAAGTATACAGTAGAAAGCTCTAATGCTATAAAAAATATATTAGCTGATTTATTTTCTATAACAGTTTTTATTTCTATAGTGATTATAAATAAAAGACAATTCTCAATTTTGAAATCATTTATTAATGAATTGATATATGGCTTGAGTGATACAGCAAAAGCATTTCTGATTATTTTATTTACTGATATGTTTGTTGGATTTCATTCTCCTCATGGATGGGAAATTATAATAGAAGCTATTTTAAGACATTTTGGATTACCTGAAAGTAGAGAATTTATTTTTATTTTTATTTCTACTTTTCCGGTTATACTAGATACTATTTTTAAATATTGGATTTTTAGATATTTAAACAGAATTTCGCCTTCAGCTGTAGCAACTTATCATAATATGAATGAATAGTTTCTATTGATTTTAGTATTATTTAATTATAGAATAATTTTGTAGGCATCTGTGGCCGAGAGGCCGAAGGCAGCGGACTCATGTGCGACCCGTTTTTTAGATGTTAAAGGTTCATCAATGAATTTTTTTAGCTAACTAAAAACTAAATATTTAAAATTTAGGAAACTATATTTTCTTTGCTAGAATTTAACTAGCTGTTCTGAATCATGAATATACTCTTTTAGTCATTTTAAGTATATACAAGCCTTAATTATATTTAAATAAAGCAGACTAAATGGAATATTGATAAAACTAGGAAAACGAACCTTTGTAAAAAGTACTAATAAATAATTTTTATTAATCAAATAAAATATTATAATCCTTAAACTTCATTATTATGAGTTAATTGAAGTATGATTCTTATAAGAGATTATTAGTATATAGAATGGAGTTTAAGTCAATTTAATATAGAAAATATGGAACGGAGTAACTAAATGCTAATTTATATATTAATTTTAATAATTAATATTAAAATAAAGAAGGCATTAAAAAATAGCGTTTAGTAAGAAGTAATAAAAAATATTATGTATTGAATATAGACGTATTACACCTAATTAAAATTGAATATTAATATATGATCTCATATTGTAATTTAAATACTGATTTATCTTGGAAATTTTTACCTTGGATAAAAATCAATACACGTATTTTATTATTACAAAAAAAAATTTTTGCAGCAGCAAAAGAGTGCAATTACAAAAAAATATATAGAATACAAAATTATTTAATTAATTGTAATGAAGCTAAATTAATTGCAATTGAATATATTATTAATAAAATAAATAATTCTTATAGTCAAAAAAAGTATTATTGTACTAATAAAGAAAAAATTTATATATTTAAATTAATTTTTTCTATACCATCAGAAATAAAATATTTAAAAAATAGAATAATATTTTTTATTGAAAATATTAAACAATATTTAATTTATTTATGTTTAGAGCCTGAATGGAGAGCTAAATTTGAACCATATTTAAAAAATGATTTAGATATATTTAATGAATATACTTTACAATGTAATAAATATTTTATAAATGAAGTATATAAAAAAAATATTATTGATATACTTAATTTTAATCAAAAAAATCTTAATTTAGATAATACTATTTATAAAATACAGTCATTACCATATATTAATATTTCTATTAAATATTGGATAACAAATAAGTATTTAATTAATAATGATTCTTTTGTATTATTAAAAAATTTATTATATCGTATTAATTTTATAGGATTAGAATGGTATCAGTTCAAAATTAATAAGTTGAATATAGATAATACATATCTCAAATCAAGCCAATTATATTATCATTATTTATATTTCAAAGATATAGATAGATATTGTAAAAACTTTATTTTTGGATTATATTCTATAAATTCTAATTCAAGCATAAATTATATAAAATATATTATTATACAAAAAGAAATGTACAATAAAATTCTTTTACATATTAAGTATATATTATATAAGAAAAATAAATTAAATAAATTAAGATCACAAACAAGTTTAACTGTTAATAAAGTTAAAAATATAATTCTTAAAGAAATTAAATTATATTGTTTACGATATTATATAATTATCAATAAAAATATTATAAAAAAATTATTAAAAATAATTAACATAATGATATATTATTGGTATATTAATAAATATAATAAAAGTATAAAAACTATGTTTCAAATAAACAAAGATACTATGTTTATTTTTTTATATAATCAAATAATAGCAAAAAAAATATATTATTATTCATTGAAAATTAATAGGTAGTAGCCGTATGAAATGAAAGTTTCATGTACGGTTTTGAAAGAGAGATTTTATTAAAGAAATCGACTCGAATAATCCGCCATCCTTAAAAGGACACCGCTGGTTCGAATCCAGCCAGATGCATATCTTATTAATATTATAAAGCGGGTAGCGGGAATCGAACCCGCATCATTAGCTTGGAAGGCTAAGGTTTTACCACTAAACTATACCCGCAAATATTCAAACTAATAATATAATAAAAATAAAAATATATCAATTGAAATGTAAAATACTTAATATATTTATATTATATTTATAATAATTGTATAATTTAATCAAGTCCTTCAATAACTACTCCTAAAAATTTAGCCAAATAACTAGCTTTTTCTTCTATCTCGGACAAAAGTAGAGGTTGTCCAACATTAGTTAATGGTATTTCTCTACGATCTTTTGTTTTTAAATAAATCTCTCTTTTAGGAGTAATTCCATCATTAATATTTACTTTAATAGCTTGAATTTCTTTAATATTATATTCTAATTTTAAAATCCTTTTTTTACCAGGAAAACCTAAGCGAAAAATAGTAATTATTCCTTTATCATTATTAAATTCATTATAGCCTGATCCAACATTCCATATAATAGTTAACCATAGAAATATACTAACTAAAATACCAATTGTTCCATAAAATGTCATAATAACTCCTTGAGGTAAAAAGAGTAAATGACTAGAGTTTGTAAATGGAATTAGTTCAACATGTAAATAACTAGAAATTCCTGCTAAAAAAAACCCTAAACCTCCTATTAAAATTATTGTTGCCCACCAATAATTACTAAATCTACGAGAGCCTAGAATTGTATCAGTTTTAATATTAGACATAAGGTTCATGTATCTCTTACTTTATCAAAGAATAAATATATATAAATAAAATAGAATTGATCCAGATAAGTATAACTTTTCTGGATGCTTGTATGATTAATATATTGCTTAAATTAACTTAATTGCTTGTAAACCAAAATATAAGCTTAATGCTAATCCTGTAAAGATACTAATAAATAAAATATAACTTATAAGTATAGACATTATTATTGTTTATCCTTTTTTTTTAATAATATGTATTTATTTTTATTTATATAATAATATAATAGTATATATTTAAAAAATACTTAATATTCATACTCAATAGTTTAATTATCTGATACTATATAAATATTATCAAAAAAAATTTTCTGGAACACAGATTTATGAAAGATTTTATTCAACCATACAATAATGACCCATTTGTTGGTAATTTATCGACTCCAATAAGTACGTCAAGCTTTACAAGAAATTTATTAAGTAATCTACCTGCATATAGAAGAGGTTTATCACCTTTACTAAGGGGCTTAGAGATCGGTATGGCACATGGGTATTTTTTGGTAGGTCCTTTTGATAAATTGGGTCCTTTAAGAAATACAGATGTAGCACTATTATCTGGTTTTTTATCTGCAGTTGGATTAATTATAATTTTAACAACATGTTTATCAATGTATGGCAGTGTGTCTTTTGATAAAGATGATTCAAAAGATTTATTACAAACATCAGAAGGATGGGGACAATTTACTGCAGGCTTTTTAGTAGGAGCTGTAGGTGGTGCTGGTTTTGCATATTTATTATTAGCTAATATTCCTGCTTTACAAAGTGTTGGACTTAGTACACTGTAATATTTATATAAATAAGCTAGTAAAGGGACTTGAACCCATAACCTGCTGATTACAAATCAGCTGCTCTACCAATTGAGCTATACTAGCATTTTCAATCTTTGTAACAATATAATACGCTATTTTTTAATTTTTTAAAATAGCGTATTATCTTTTAGATTATAGTTTACTGTCTATTTTCGTCCTTACTTTCAGTGATATGAACATTACATTCAATATAATAATGAATAGTCTGATCTAAACAAGTAGATGACCAGCCAATAGGAATTTCTGTAGCTAAATCATTCATACTATTCTCAACATCATCTTGATTATAATTGTTATATAAATTATATAATTCTGAAGATTGCATATAATATTCTCCCAAAACTCTCTATGTAATACATATATATTATATTACACTATATGCATTTAATCATATCATATATTTAGTATATTGTCACTATTAATTAAATATTTTTTTATATTAATTTAATCTATTTTTATGTAAAGATTTTAATGCTTTAACAGATATTTTAATTTTTATCCAACTTTTTGTTTTATTAGACCAAATTTTTTTTACTTGTAAATTAACATTCTGTATTTTTTTATTTCTAATATGTGAATGTGAAATACTATACCCATTATTAGCCTTTTTTTGGGAAACTTGACATACCTTAGACATATAATACCTTTATTTTCTTTCTATAAATAATTTGCGAATGCATTTAATAGTGTAGATTTTGGAACTGCACCAACAGAAGCTGATACTTTTTCACCTTTTACAAAAATCATGACAGTCGGTATACTTCTGATATTATACTGACTAGCTAATGTTGGACTTTCATCAATATTAATTGTCACAACTTTTAAGTTACTTTGATATTCATCCGCTATTTCTTCAATGATAGGTGCAATCATTCGACAAGGACCACACCAAGGAGCCCAAAAATCTACTAAGACTGGAGTCGTTGACTTCATTACATTCTCATCGAATGAAGAATCAGTAATTTGTAATATCGGCAATATTCATATCTCAAACATCTTTCCCTTGCTGGATAAATTATAACATAAAAAGAATATATTTTTCATATAGATTATAATATTAACATTTATAGAATAATATATTAGAAAAAATTATGACAACAATAAATAACTGTACCATTATTTGATAAATATATGATGGTAAATTTAATTGTAAGGTTAGTGAAGTTTCATATTATATTTTTCATTAATAAGTATTAAGAAATTTAAAATAATATTTATTATAATAATATAGCTAACTTAAAAACTAATGATACTGCCTTAAATTCAAGGAGGAATAAATGTCTAAATCTGTAGAAGAACGGACAAGGATTAAAAATGAGCGTTATGAATCTGGTGTAATCCCTTATGCAAAAATGGGCTATTGGGATCCAGAATATGTTGTTAAAGATACAGATATTTTAGCATTATTTCGTATTACTCCACAACCAGGAGTTGACCCAGTAGAAGCATCTGCTGCTGTTGCTGGTGAATCATCTACTGCAACTTGGACTGTTGTATGGACAGATTTATTAACAGCATGTGACTTATATAGAGCTAAAGCATATAAAGTTAATGGTGTTCCACACACATCTGATCAATATTTTGCTTATATCTCATATGATATTGATTTATTTGAAGAAGGATCAATAGCTAACTTAACAGCTTCGATTATTGGTAATGTATTTGGTTTTAAAGCAGTTAAAGCTTTAAGACTGGAAGATATGCGTATCCCCGTTGCTTACTTAAAAACATTCCAAGGACCTGCTACTGGAATTATTGTAGAACGTGAACGTATGGACAAATTTGGTCGTCCATTTTTAGGCGCAACTGTTAAACCTAAATTAGGTTTATCTGGTAAAAATTATGGAAGAGTAGTATACGAAGGTTTAAGAGGTGGTTTAGATTTCTTAAAAGATGATGAAAATATTAACTCTCAACCATTCATGCGTTGGAAAGAGAGATTCTTATATTCTATGGAAGCTGTAAATCGTTCAATTGCTGCCACTGGTGAAGTAAAAGGACATTACATGAATGTTACTGCAGCTACTATGGAAGATATGTATGAAAGAGCTGAATTTGCTAAACAATTAGGTACAGTTATTATTATGATTGACCTTGTTATTGGTTATACAGCTATTCAAAGTATGGGTATATGGGCGCGTAAGAATGATATGATCTTACATTTACATCGTGCAGGTAACTCAACTTACTCACGTCAAAAAATTCATGGTATGAACTTCCGTGTAATTTGTAAATGGATGCGTATGGCAGGTGTAGATCATATTCATGCAGGTACTGTTGTAGGTAAACTAGAAGGTGATCCAGCAATGATTCAAGGTTTTTATAATACATTACTAGAAAGTCATTTAGCAGTAGATTTACCTAAAGGTATTTTCTTTGAACAAGATTGGGCGTCTTTACGTAAAGTAACTCCAGTTGCTTCAGGTGGTATTCATTGTGGACAAATGCATCAATTATTAGATTATCTTGGTGACGATGTAGTACTTCAATTTGGAGGTGGTACAATTGGACATCCAGATGGTATTCAAGCAGGTGCAACAGCTAATCGTGTAGCTTTAGAATCTATGGTAATTGCACGTAATGAAGGACGTGATTTTGTACCAGAAGGTCCACAAATCTTACGCGATGCAGCAAAAACATGTGGTCCTCTACAAACAGCACTAGATCTATGGAAAGATATTACATTTAATTATACTTCTACAGATACAGCTGACTTCGTAGAAACTCCAACAGCTAACGTTTAAAATAATAATAATCATTAATATATTATTTTATTACGTATTTCACGCAAGCTTAGTAAATATAAAAAATAAAAGCTTTAATAATTGCTTAACTATCATAAGGAGTATAAAATAGTGAGATTAACACAAGGAACTTTTTCCTTTTTACCAGATTTAACTGACGAACAAATCATCAAGCAAATTGCATACGCAGTATCTAAAAAATGGGCAATCAATATTGAATATACTGATGATCCACATCCAAGAAATAACTATTGGGAATTATGGGGTTTACCATTATTTGATATTAAAGATCAAGCGACTGTTATGACTGAAATCAATAACTGCCGTAAAAAATATTCACAACAGTATATCAAATTAAATGCTTTTGATAATACTAGAGGAATTGAAAGTTGTGTTCTATCATTTCTTATCAATAGACCCAGCAATGAGCCAGGTTTTGAATTGGTAAGATCAGAAGATATTGGAAGAAATCAAAAATATAGCTTCCGTAGTTACTCAACTTTTGCTAATCCAGAGGGTTCACGCTATAGTTAATATAGTTCATTTATAAACATAATTATCAAATTAATAAAAAAAGAAATTAATTTTCTTTTTTTATTAATTTTACAAAACTTAAATCATTTAAATCTCAATATATAAAATAAAACATGAATAAGCATTTTCCTGATGATACTCTAGTTAATTTACAAGAAGCATATGATAAGACACAAATTCAAGAAGTTATAGATGAATTAGAACAAGAGTTGATTGGATTAAAACCAGTTAAAACAAGAATAAAAGAAATTGCAGCCCTATTATTAATTGATAAACTTCGGAATAATTTAGATCTTGTATCTGGTAGTCCAGGTTTACATATGTCATTTACAGGTAGTCCTGGGACTGGAAAAACAACTGTTGCATTAAAAATGGCTGATATTTTAAATAAATTGGGATATATTCGTAAAGGCCATTTAATGACAGTAACTAGAGATGATTTAGTTGGTCAATATATTGGTCATACTGCACCTAAAACAAAAGAAGTATTAAAACAAGCACTAGGTGGTGTATTATTTATTGATGAAGCTTATTATTTATACAAGCCAGATAATGAAAGAGATTATGGAGCTGAAGCAATCGAAATTCTCCTACAAGTAATGGAAAATCAACGAGATGATTTAGTGGTTATCTTTGCTGGATATAAAGAAAAAATGGATAAGTTTTATGAATCTAATCCCGGATTATCTTCACGCGTTACAAATCATGTAGACTTTCCTGATTATACTCCACAAGAACTATTAGAAATAGCTAAATTAATGCTTGAAGAACAACAATATAAGTTTGCCCCAGACGCCGATCAAGTATTATTAGAATATGCAGAAAGAAGAATAAAGCAGCCTCATTTTGCTAATGCACGTAGTATACGCAATGCTATAGATAGAGCAAGAATGAGACAGGCTAATCGTATTTTTATTAGTGGAGATAAAATATTAACTAAAAGTGATCTTGTGACAATACAATCAGAAGATATATTAAAAAGTCGATTATTTACTCAATAAAAAAAATTTATCTTAGTAGTTATTGACAAGTGATCATAATTTTAGATACATTATTTTATATACTTATTAATAGTAATCCTAGGCGGTATGGCCAAGTGGTAAGGCAGAGGATTGCAAATCCTTTATCCCCAGTTCAAATCTGGGTGCCGCCTAAATAAATAAAAAATATAGTGGGGATGTGATGGAATGGTAGACATAACAGACTTAAAATCTGTTGATTTTTTAAGATCGTGAGGGTTCAAGTCCCTCTATCCCCATAAAAAAATAATAAATTATAAAAAAATTATCATAACTCTTATGTGCATATGCATTAATTGTAAACACATTAAATATTGCCAAACATATTTTTTTATTGAAATACAACATAATATCTATATTCATAGCAAGAATCATAATTTTATACCAATAAATACATTAATTCAAATTAATATTACAGCAAAATTGCCACAACAGACATTAGATTGGGATTTAGTAGAATGTTTATCATTTTCAGAGCAACCAGGGTCTTGGTTAATAATTTAAAATAAATATGATATTTATTAATTATCAATACTAGATACTTCATTTTTCTCAATATTATATCTTAAAATTTCAGTATTAATATTAGATTCTCGAATTAAAGAAATTTTTCCTGTTCTTGCAATTTCAATAATACCATATTGTTTTAACAATTGCTGTATGGCAACCATTTTTCCCGGATCACCTGTTACTTCTATAATTAAATATTGATTAGAAATATCTACAACTTTTGCACGAAATATATTTGCTATATCTAAAATACAAGAACGATTATCTGGTATAGCATGTATTTTCATTAATACCAGTTCTCTTTCCACGCATGGTACATTAGTTACATCTTGCACTTGTAAAATATTAACTAGTTTATATAATTGTTTAGTTAATTGTTCAATAGTTCTATTATCACCATATACAGTCATTGTAATACGAGAAATACCTGGTTTTTCTGCAGATCCCACAGCTAGTGTTTCAATATTAAATCCACGCCTTGCAAATAAACCAGAAATTCGTGATAAAACTCCTGATTCATCTTGAACAAGAACAGATAAAGTATGCTTCATAATACTCTTTGTTTAATTATTATTTTTTTATCTAATGGTATAATAGTTTACAAGTATTTACCAATATTTGTTAATAGATTAAGATATTTATATCATTACGAATTTATGTTAAATAAATAAATAAATTGAAAAAACAATATAACGATCAACCAATTATTAACGAAAGAATTAAGTATCCAGAAGTGCGACTAATAGATGTTCTAGGATCTCAATTAGGTATATTTTCTTCTAATGACGCCTTTCAAATAGCATTAAAAGCAGGATTAGATCTAGTAGTAATTAGTGATAAATCAGATCCACCCGTATGTCGTATAGTAGATTATGGGAAATACAAGTTTGCACAAGAAAAAAAAGCTAAAGAAGCAAAGAAGAAACAACACAATGCATCTTTAAAAGAAGTAAAAATGCGATATAAAATAGAAGAACATGATTATAATGTAAGAATTAATCAAGCTTTACGCTTTTTACAATCTGGAGATAAAGTAAAAGTCACAGTGACATTTAGAGGTAGAGAAATTCAACATACTAATTTAGCGATTGAATTATTACATAAAATGGCAAAAGATTTAAATAAAATAGCAGATGTTCAACAAGCACCTTCTAGAGATGGCAAACAAATAATCATGATTTTATCTCCTCAAAAATAGTTTATAATTAATCTTATTGTTTTGCCAAAATATTTTCATTATGTTTAAATATAAATACATGAATAATCTTAATAAAAAAAAAGGAATACACGAATATGTCTCGCTATAGAGGAGCAAGATTAAGAATCTGTAGAAGATTAGGCGATTTACCAGGACTAACAAGAAAAAAAACAAAAAAACAGGCACCCGCAGGTGAACATGGCCAACAATCAAGAAAACCTTCTGAATATGCATTAAGATTAGAAGAAAAACAAAAATTAAAATTTAATTATGGCTTAAATGAAAGGCAATTATTAAACAATATTAAAACAGCTAAAAAGGTTCAAGGATCAACCGGATTAATATTATTACAAATTTTAGAAATGAGACTTGATAATACTATCTTTCGTTTAGGTTTATCTCCTACTATTCCAGCTGCAAGACAATTAGTTAATCATCGACATATTTTAGTAAATAATAAAATAGTGTCTATTTGTAGCTATCAATGTAAACCAGGTGATATAATTACAATTAAAAACAAAACGGCTTCCATTGCACTCGTCAAACAATATATGAATTTTCCAGGTTTAGCCAATAGACCGAATCATTTGGAATTAAACAAAGATACACTTTCTGGAAAAGTGAATGGAATTGTTGAACGAGAATGGATTGCATTACAAATCAATGAATTATTAGTTGTAGAATATTATTCAAGAAAATAAGTATAATTTATCAATTAAATTAAGCACTCATCAATAATACTACCAATTTATTGGTTGTCTACTAGTTAATGACCAAATCATTCTTTTTCCAATTACTTTAAAAGATGAATATTTATTTATGATTTTTTGTATGATATTTAATTTCGTATTTAATTTCATCTTATTTTTTATACAAAAATAGGAATCCATAGAAGGAACAAATAAAATATTTTCTTGTTGTATTTGATTGTTGTCTTCACATTGCTTAAGAAAATTTTCTAAATTATAAACTATTAAATTAGGTTTGGCTGGTAAATCATAATTTACAACTTGTTCCTTAAATTTTTGCCATGCTAAAATTGCCGTTTTATAATTCATAAATACAACTTGATGATTTAATTGATTAGATTTTTCACTATTTGGATAAATATATTTAATTAATTCACTTTTTTTAGTTATTTGATTTTTAACTAGCATTGGCTCAATAAAATAAATGGGCTGGCCCTGAAATGAATTTTTACTATAATACTGTTTACTATGTAAGTGAATATTATTATAGTACTGATATTTATAAATAAATTCACCTAACTCTACTAAATCTGGAATTAATCTAAATTCAATATTCTTAACTCGTGATCGAATCAATTTATAATAAAAATCTAATTTAGTGGTAAAAATTTTTAAATGTTTTGATTCACTAGAATTAAAATATTGATTATTAATATATTCTTTATATTCTTTAGCATCTTTTGGATTAATAAAAAAGAGACCTTGATAATTTATTTTATCAGGAGGATTAACTAAAAAATATTTCGAATATGATGAATACAACATATCTATAAGATTTTTCTTAATTAAAATATCTTCAGAAGATTCTGAAACAATTATTTGATTAAAATTATTAATTACAGTAAATAAAGGAAATTGATTTCTCTTTAATTTTCTAATAAGAATACTTTGTCTTTTATTTGGAAAATTATTTTTCTGAAAAAAAGACAAAGTATAACAATTTTTTTGCGGCCATGTAAAATTTAGTCCCTTTTTCCAGACATATTTTATATAAGCGATATTATTAATTTTTGAAGCATTCGATTCTAATGAATTTAATGAAATTTGTATTCTTCCATTAAGTAGTGCTCTACTAAATTCAAATAAAAAATTTTTATATTCATTTGAATATATAGATAGGCCATCTGCTTTTAATTTATCCATATATACTTCGGATAACTGATCAGAAACAGATAAAAAAATTGTTTCTTGCCAAAATTGATTTATAAACTTAGTAAAAAAATTACGAGAAACAAGCTTATAGTTTTGATCTTGAGCTTTGTAAGATGAAGAAGTCTTAGCTACACTACTACCCAAAGCTAATTTCGAAAAGATAAAATTTGAACGTTTTAAATGCACGCATTTATATGAATCAATGAGTTGAATAAAGGACATCTTATTTGCTATTGAATTATATAATGCGCTATTTTGAATTAAGATTATGTTAAATAAAATCATGAAATTTTCTCATGAATAAAAAATAATTATATAAAAAATAAATCAAGTAGAGTTTTGAATTTTTTTTATGATACTGTGAAATGTATAAATAAATAATAAATACATGCTAGTATATGGAACTGGTGGGACTTGAACCCACGTCCATATTAATAGTATATACTAAGTTGCTATATTAAATTTTATACAAATAAAATTGAAAATACATATAGCAAAGAGGAATTTAGAATATATTGTTACAAATATAAACTTACCTTAACTTATTAAACATAAATGCTTAAAGTATAAGAGCACCCACAATAAAAAAAACAAATAATCTTAGAGGATAATAATTATTTGAAATACTAATAAATAATTGATAAGAACTAAGCTCTTACAAAATTTTTAGCTAAAGGCTGAATTTGATGTTTTGCATTTATTTTAAAAATAAATATAAATATTAAGAATTAAATATGGTCCTCTACAACTTATGTATACATATAAATATGTAGAAACCTAACAGTCCCTTCACAATATACTTTTATATATCATTGCATATATTATATATGATTATAGATAATTAAAACAACTCTTTTTTATAAATACTTGGATCTAAATGAGCAAGGAAGGATTTGAACCTTCGACTACCAGAATCGGAATCTGGGACTCTATCCACTGAGTTACATGCCCTTATTAATATTATTATATAATAATTTTTTTATAATAATATAAATATAATTAATATCTTATTCTTGAACATAGCTCTGATTAAATACTAAAGCTACTTCTGCTTTATGTAATTCTTGGCCAATATATAATGCATGCCTTATTGAAAATAAACAATGACAATTATGTAAAGATAATAATTTTATTAAAAAATTTGAAGATCTTGCTGTAAAACAAATAGGATAAGATATATATTTCAAAGATTCATCACTACAAAGATTATAATTAATATAATATAAGGCAATTTTTTTATTAAGAATTATTCTAACTAAACAATAAAAATGGTCCATATAAATGTATTTTATTAATATATTAATATTATACAAATCTATTATAAGTGACAGTGATTTATTATAACAATAAATACAATATATAATAGAATTATAAATAATTTTTTATACTATAAATAATAATTATATTTTACTTGGAGACTCAAATTATGAAGGATGCTATTACAAGTATTCTAAACCAATATGATTTAACCGGAAAATATTTAGATAAGAATGCAATCAATGAATTAAATATTTACTTTTCTACAGCTTTAAACAGAATAAAAGCACTTGAAATTATTAATAGCCAATCATCTAAAATTATTCGACAAACAGCATCAAAATTATATGAAGAACAACCTGAATTATTAAGACCTGGAGGAAATTCTTATACAACTAGAAGATATTCAGCTTGCTTAAGAGATATTGAATATTATTTAAGATATGCTAGCTATGCATTAATCGCAGGTAATACAAATATTCTTAATGAACGAGTGCTTGATGGATTAAGAGATACCTATAATTCACTAAGCGTACCAATAGCTCCGACTGTTAGAAGTATAAAAATTTTAGAAGAAATTATACAAAATGAAATTAACTTAAAGATGACATCTGATAATAATATCATTAATGAACCTTTTGAATATTTAGTCAAAAGTTTAAGTGAACAAGATTTATAAAACAACATAAATCTGCCTCTATAAAAATAATTTATAAGGCAGATTCTAATATACAACTAAATATACAAAAAAAGAATATAAATGATTGAATTTATTCAAAAATTTTTAAATTATAAATTTAATGATTTAAGTCTACAACTAGTCAGTTTATTATTTGGCTTCTACATTTCAACTATTTTATCTACAATACCTGCTCAAACAGGTGACTGGAGTATAATAGGAGCATCTATGATAGTAACATGTAATGAAATCTTAAGTAAACTTGTTTATCGTTATAAAAAAAAATTAAAATTTATTAACTTGTATTGTATAAACTCAATAAAAATAGGCATTATTTATGGATTATTTGTTGATGCATTTAAATTAGGCAGTTAATACTTATAAAAAGTATAATTCAGAGATATATAAAAGAATTATTAATCTAATGATATATCAATAACCATATTTAAGAATAATGCTGGATCACCCGCTTTTGGCTGTTGTTCTTGAGGTCTAAACTTGCGAACAGATCCAGGCCACATCAACTGAGGCATACCTTGTTTATATAAGAAGTCTTTACCCATACGAGGAGTTTTTAAATTAAAAGGTATTTCTCCTTTACTTCTTTGAGCAATAATTCGTCTTCTTTGATATGGAATAGTATTATCTCCAAAATTTTCTGCATATTCATCACTATTTAAAAGCATATCAAAAAAAACTTCTAAGCCACGTGAACCAATAATTACTGCAAATGCAAGCTTTTCTCTTTCATTATAAATATCACGACCTAAAATTCTTTGAACACATAATTCTACAAAACGATAATTATTATTAGCGTTATAATTTAAAGAACGAAATGATTCAGATAATAATAAACCTTTAATAAAATCTTTAATTTTGATTTGATTAAATCTTAATTGAGATTCTAAAAAAGGATTATTATTACTACTTAATATTTGATGCTCACTAAAGATTTGACGATAAGCAGCCCAAATAATTTCATCCATTTCAGATGATGTAGGCAAATTATCAGTTGTATATACTGTAGGCTGTTCTTCACCAGGCAAATATTCAAAACCATTAACTCTCTGATTTTGAGTAGACAAAGAATAATTTAACATTGGAATAGACATAACTAGTCTCCAGATTTATATTAAGATTATATGATAAAACAAAGATTAATATATAGTATATTATATTAATATATATATTTATTTGTATATGTTACAAATAAGTACGCAATTTAGAAATATAACTTCATGTATATAAAAGCATAGATAGATGATCTTTTTAAATATTAAACATAATTCTTATTTATCATAAAATAATGAATCATATTAATAAACTAACAATTGAACAAGAATTTAAATTAACAGTATATAAACAAAAAATAAAAATACTATATGAAAATCAATTAAAAAAACATTTAATAAGTCTTTTAAGACAAATGATTATAAAAGACAATTTAATTAAATATTTTATAAAATATGAAATGTAATTAAATAAATATTACATAATATTAATTTGTTATATATTTAATATACACATAATATATATTATATAAACGATACTAATACATCGGCTTGTACAAAAAATTGACAGCTGAAACAGCTAAGTCCTTTAAAAAAATATATATTAAGGAGAGCTCAATGCTTGACGCATTTTCTAGAGTTGTAGTAAATTCAGATGCTAAAGCTGCTTATGTAAGTGGCAGTGATTTACAATCACTTAAAGCATTTATCCAAGAAGGTAACAAACGTTTAGATTCTGTAAACTTTATTGTTTCTAACGCTAGTTGTATTGTTTCAGATGCTGTTTCTGGAATGATCTGTGAAAACCCAGGCTTAATTGCTCCAGGTGGAAACTGTTATACTAATCGTCGTATGGCTGCTTGTTTACGTGATGGAGAAATTGTTTTACGTTATGTTTCTTATGCTCTTCTTTCAGGCGATGCTTCTGTACTAGAAGATCGTTGCTTAAATGGCCTAAAAGAAACTTATATTGCTCTTGGTGTACCAACTAATTCTGCAGTTAGAGCTGTAAGTATCATGAAAGCAGCAGCTGTTGCATTTGTAACTAACATAGCTTCACAACGTAAAATGGACGTTGCTTCTGGTGACTGTTCTGCACTAGCATCAGAAGTTGCTGGCTATTGTGATAGAGTTGCTTCTGCTATTAGCTAATAAATGCTAATAGATAAAGAATATCTATTAACGAAGTATTCAAAACCAATACTTATCCATTAAGGAGAGATCTAATGAAATCAGTTATTACTACTACAATCAGCGCAGCTGATGCTGCTGGTCGTTTTCCTTCTAGCTCTGATCTTGAATCAGTACAAGGTAACATCCAACGTTCTGGTGCAAGATTAGAAGCAGCAGAAAAATTAAGTGGCAATCATGAAGCTGTTGTAAAAGAAGGCGGTGATGCTTGCTTCGCTAAATATCCATATTTAAAAAATAGTGGTGAAGCAGGTGATAGCCAAGAAAAAATTAACAAATGTTATAGAGATGTTGATCACTACATGCGTTTAATCAACTACTGTCTTGTAGTTGGTGGAACTGGACCTGTTGATGAATGGGGTATTGCTGGTGCACGTGAAGTATACCGAGCTCTAAATCTTCCTGCTTCAGCATATATTGCAGCATTTGTATTTACTAGAGATAGATTATGTATTCCTCGTGATATGAGTGCTCAAGCAGGTGTTGAATACAGTTCTTCTTTAGACTATGTAATCAACTCATTTAGCTAATTTTATAAAATTAGTGTTCAAAAATATATAAAATTAAACAACCAAAATAAGCAATTATTTTGGTTGTTTTGTTAAATTTATTCTAAAATAAAAAAAATTCTTTTATAGTAACAAATATAAATAAATAAAAGAATAACATTTGAATAATCTGAAAATATATATGAACAATATTGCTCTAGAAAACAATCTTATTAATATAGCATTTACACTTCTATTAATAACACTTATAATTTATTGGTCGAATTTAATTTTTACGAACTTCAAAATATTAACAAAAATAGCCCAAATATTTACAATCATTATCAATCTCTGTCTAGGAGTATCTTTATTTCTTAGATGGACACAAAATCACTATTTTCCTTTAAGTAATTTATATGAATCATTAATCTTTCTTAGTTGGGGATTAACATTCGTACACTTAATTTTAGAAAAACAAAATAAAAATAAATTAATTGGCGCAATTAATATACCAATTGCTCTATTTACAACCGGCTTTGCTAATCTTTCTTTACCAGATGAAATGAAACAGGCATCACCTCTCATTCCTGCTTTAAGATCTAATTGGCTAATGATGCATGTCAGTATTATGATGATTAGCTATGCAGCACTAATAATAGGATCACTACTCTCTATCTTATTTCTTATAATCTCTAAAGGGAAAAATATTGAAATTCAAGGAAGTGCATACAGTAATCCAATTCAAACAAAAACAACATTTGACTATCATTTGTTAAAAACAAATAGAATAAACTTGCTCGAAAGCATAGATAATTTAAGTTATAGAATTATTGGTTTAGGATTTCCTTTGTTAACAATTGGAATTATTGCCGGAGCCGTATGGGCAAATGAAGCATGGGGATCTTATTGGAGCTGGGACCCAAAAGAAACATGGGCATTAATTACATGGTTAATTTTTGCAATTTATTTACATTCAAGACTTAATAAATCATGGCAAGGAAAAAAACCTGCAATCATAGCTTCTATTGGCTTTATAGTTGTATGGATATGCTATCTAGGAGTTAATTTCCTAGGTAAAGGATTGCATAGCTACGGATGGATTTCTTAATTGATAAAGAACTAAATTTTTATACAAAAGCTTCACATATCTTAAATTAATTTCTACGATAGAGAAATTATAGTATAAAATAATTGATATAATAATATAATTATAAGCATAATATAATATATGACTACAAATATATTTTTAGAAATTTCAGCACAAACATCTGGATGGTCACCTAAAATTGCACTGATTATGATCATTTGTAATTTAATATGTATAGGAATAGGTCGATATGCTATTAAAGTAAGAGGCCTTGGTCCCTCTATTCCTTTATTTGGTTCAGAAGGACTTGGATTGCCGGAACTATTGGCAACTACAAGTTTAGGACATATTCTTGGTGCAGGAACAATACTTGGATTAAATAGCACAGGAATAATATAATATATACTGACAAGCTCTAGATTTTATAATTTAATATTTAGAGCTATACAATAAAAAAAGTTATACATACCAATTATTTATCTTCTTCATAAAAAGTACCCATACATCTAAACTTTTTATAGCGTATTTCTTTTCGTTCATCATTAGATAAATTCAATAATAAATTTAATTCAAAAATAATTTTTTCTTTTAATATCTGTGATGCAATAGAAGCATCAGCCTGAGAACCTCCAAGAGGCTCTTTAACAATCTCATCAATTATACCTAATATTTTTAAATCATGAGAAGTAATTTTTAATGCTTCTGCTGCCTCTAAGGACTGTTTACTATTTTTCCATAATATAGCCGCACAAGCTTCAGGAGTAGCGACTGTATACACAGCATATTCTAGCATTAAAATTTTATCACCAATACCAATACCTAAAGCACCTCCTGATCCTCCTTCACCAATAATTGTACAAATAATTGGTACATTAAAAGAAAACATTTCTCTTAAATTCACTGCGATTGCTTCGCCTTGACCCAATTTTTCTGCATCAATACCAGCCCAAGCCCCAGGAGTATCAATAAAAGTTAAAATAGGAAAATTAAATCTATTTGCATGTTGCATTAATCTTAATGCTTTACGATATCCACCAGGAGAAGCCATGCCAAAATTTCTGACAACATTATCTTTAGTATCCTTACCTCTTTGATGACCAATAAATACTACTGTATTATTATTTAATCTACCAAGACCACCAATTAAAGCAGGATCATCTGCTCCACCTCTATCGCCATGTAATTCAATCCAATCATCCATTATATAGTTAATATAATCAAGAGTAGTCGGTCTATCTGCCTGACGAACTAAATGAAGTCTTTGTAAAGGTGTTAATGATTGAAATATTTCTATTTTCAATTGGAATAATTGATCTTTAAATTTTTCTAAATTAGCGCTAATAGAAGAATTGCTATTCTCTGCCATTTTATCTAATTGTTGAATTTGATATTCAAGCTCTAAAATAGGTTTTAAAAAATTTAAAGATAAAGCTTTTCTAATAATCATAACAATAAAATTTATAAAAAAATAGATAATATAAATAGAGCACCTTTCATATACCTTTATATATTAGATAACAAAAAGTTACGCAAAGACATATGTAATAAATAAGAAATATTTGTAATGTCATTCATTAATAAAATAATATCATCTGATATTTCTAGACTATTTTGAAGAAAAAAATATAATAAACTAAAAAAACGAGGATCATCAAACCTTTGCGCTATTCTAGTAGTTGCTCTTATAAGATCATCATAATTTAAACCTCGATCTCCTACAATATATTGATTATTACATAATAAATCTGATGTCAAGCAGTTTTGATTAAAAACATTAATAGATTTAACTTGATATTTATTAATATGTTCTAAAGGAACAATATCAATAACTGTATCATTAAACAACCCCGTCTGATTCGTTTCTATTATAGAATTTTTAGGTATTAATATATTAGAAGACTTAATATAAGCTAAAACTAAAATGGAATTAATATTCATTTTTAACGTTTTAAGATACCCAATATTAACACCTCTCATAGTAATACTAGTTCCTTCTTTTAAACCATAAGCATTGCTAAATTCTATAAATAAAGAATATCCTCGTTTTTTTTTACACTGATTAATGAGCCTAAAACAACTATCAACAATAAAATAATCAATAAACTCATTATATGCTTAAAATTTTTCCACTTGTAATTGTGTTTAATTTGATTCATTTATAGTAAATAAATTTTTAATTGATTTAAAATTATATGATATTGTCATAGATTAAGTAAATAAAAGTTGATGAAATTAATACAATTTAAATAAATTAAATATCTGATTGCATAAATATAAATAGAAATATTATCAATAAGTTATAATGTATTCATTAATAATTAAATACAAAATGCTTTACAGGCATCTTTACAGACTGTAAATTAATATATATAAAGAAGATAAGCTACAAAAAATTCTCAAATTAGAAATACAAGTTTTACTATAAATCAAATTTATCAACCTTAAATTATATTTTTTTGATTTTATTATATAAATTTATAAGTTATATTTATAGATCAATAAATTAGATACTAAAAAATTTAATTAGAATGAAATATCATCAAGAAATAAAAATGACTAATTAAAAAAAATTAATTATTTAATTACTATTACAAGATATTCTTATAACTTAACTTTATATTTCATCTTGAACTCAACTCATTACTAATAAAAATAAATAAAAACCCAATTAGATATTTTGTAATCTAATTGGAAATAAACATAAACATATAATTATTTATAGCTCAATATTGGGTGATTAATCTAATAAGTTAAGCCCATGCTACGAGTTGTTTCAGAGCCAAGATATACTCTAATACTTAAAAAATCTGTTGGACATGCTGTTTCACAACGCTTGCATCCAATACAATCTTCAGTTCTAGGAGATGATGCTATCTGACCTGCTTTACAACCATCCCATGGTACCATTTCTAAAACATCACAAGGACATGCACGCACACACTGAGTACATCCAATACAAGTATCATAAACTTTTACACTATGTGACATATAGGTTTAACTTCCCTTTATTATTTATTTTGTTTTATAAGTCGTTTAGATAAAATACAAATATAATTTTATCTCAACATAATACAATTATAATCTATCAATACATATCACGAAAATAAAAAATGTCAAAACTTCATAAAAATTTAACTGTTCATATTCTGAATTTACTTCTTAATACTTTGATAAGAAGAATATTCAATATTAGTTAATGGTGTTTTTTGTTCTGATGGAGGAACAATTTGCCAAAATTTAGATAAAAAATGCGACCAATTATCTAAAATATACCTTGCTTTTGGACTTTTTGTTTTAATTTCATACAACTCTAATAAATTTTTTAATTGTTCTTCTCCTTCTTGAGTCATTAATCTCTGTGCTTTAATAATTTCATTATTAAGTTTCGGTAGTAAAGTATTATCTTCATCTAAAAAATAAGCTAAGCCTCCTGTCATTCCAGCGCCAATATTGCGACCAGCAGATCCTAAGACAATGATTAAACCACCTGTCATATATTCACATGCATGATCTCCTACTCCTTCAACTACAGAATAGCCAAATGAATTTCGAACAGCAAAACGCTCACCTGCTTGACCATTAGCAAATAAATAACCTCCTGTAGCACCATATAAACAAGTATTGCCGAGAATTACTTGTTGAGATGAATCAATTTTTTGCTGTATAGGAGGACAAATAATAATTTCACCTCCATTCATACCTTTACCAACATAATCATTTGCCTCACCTATTAAATGTAAATACATTCCTTTGGATATAAAAGCACCAAAACTTTGACCAGCAGAACCTACAAAATTTAACTGTAAATTACCACTAAATTTATCTTTACCATACATCTTAGTAATCAAACCTGAAATTCTAGCACCAACACATCTATCTGTATTAACAATTGGGATATCTTGAATTAAATCAGATTGAGAGTTAATAGCATTAATAATATTCGCTTTAGCTAATAAAATATCATCTAAAACTTGACCATTACTATGAACACCTTCATGAGCTTTCACTAAATAATTATAATGACTATTTTGTAAAATAAGATCTAAATTTAAATGCTTTGTTTTACTTATGCCAATATGATTAAATTTCAATAAATCAGCTAAACCTATAATATCTTGTAATTTTGTATAGCCTAATTCTGATAAAATTTCTCTTACTTCTTCTGCTACAAAAATAAAAAAATTAACTAAATCAGAAGGAATACCAGGATAACGATTTCTTAAATCCTGTCTTTGTGTAGCAACTCCAACAGGACAATTATTAGTATGACAAATTCTTGCCATCACACATCCAGTAGCAATCATTGCAATTGTACCAAAACCAAACTCTTCTGCACCCATCAAAGCAGCTAAAATAATGTCTTTACCTGTTCTCAAACCTCCATCTACTCGTAAAATAACTCTATCCCTTAAATCATTATTGACCAAAGTATTTTGGACTTCTGTTAAGCCTAATTCCCAAGGTACACCAGCATGCTTAATTGAACTTAAAGGCGAAGCACCTGTGCCACCATCATGACCAGATACTTGTATAATATCTGCATTTCCTTTAGCAACTCCTGCAGCAATTGTACCAATACCAATAGATGCAACTAATTTAACTGAAACTTGAGCATTTGGATTAATTTGATGTAAGTCAAAAATTAACTGAGCTAAATCTTCAATAGAATAAATATCATGATGGGGTGGTGGTGAAATTAAAGTCACACCAGGCTTACAATTACGTAATTCTGCAATATAAGGACTAACTTTTTTACCTGGCAATTGTCCGCCTTCACCAGGTTTAGCACCTTGAGCAATTTTAATCTCTAATTGTCTAGCATTAACTAAATATTCAGGAGTAACACCAAAGCGACCTGAAGCAATTTGCTTAATTGCAGAACTTGCAATATCATCATTATTTAAACCTTTCAAATGGGGAAAACTGACAGAAATACCTGATGTATCTAAGTCATTAATTGGCTTAAATCTACTAGGATCTTCACCACCTTCACCAGAATTAGATTTACCTCCTATTCTATTCATAGCAATAGCTAAAGTTTCATGTGTTTCTCTTGATAATGCACCTAAAGACATACCACCTGTACAAAAACGCTTTAATATAGATGCAGTAGATTCAACTTGATCAATAGGAATACTTGTTTTATTACTATGAAAATCAAGTAAATCTCTTAAATTTGTGGGCGGACGGTCATTTAATAAATTTTGATATTTAGAATATAAAAAATTATCTTGATTACGTACAGCTTTGTGTAAAGTTTTAGACATTTCAGGATTATTTACATGATATTCAGCACTAAGTCGATATTGTACATAACCTAAATTAATTAACTTTTTAGGCAACTCTTGAATAAATGCTGATTTATAAGAATTCAATGAGCTATCATATAACTCTATTAAATTCATGCCACTTAAACGTGAAACAGTTCCACAAAATGCAATATCTACAACTTCTTGGCCTAAACCTAAAATTTCAAAAATTTGAGCCCCATGATAACTAGATAATAATGAAATACCCATCTTAGAAAGAATTTTTAATAAACCCTTTTCTATTGCTGAACGATAATTATCTTGAGATTCTTGAATAGTTAATTTAGATAATTTACCATTTAACATTAATTTTTGTGTTCTTGTATTATTCCACCATTGTCTAACAGTTAAAAAAGCTAAATAAGGACAGACTGCACTAGCTCCATAACCAATTAATAAAGCAAAATGATGAGTAGTCCAGCATTGAGCTGTTTCTACAATTAGAGAAACTTTATGACGTAATTGTTTTTTAATTAAATAATGATGTACAGCCCCAACAATTAATAATGGAGGTATAAAAATTTTATTAATGGATAAATGGTCAGTATTGTCACTTAATATAATAATTTCGGCACCTTTTGCTATTTCAGAACAACATTCAATACAAATCCTATCAATTTCACGATGAAGATTATTACCACTAGAGTTTTGATCAATAAAAGTATTTATTTTTGATAAATGAAAATCATAATCAAATAATTTACTTAATTCTCTTTCATTAAGAATAGGTGAATTTAATTTAATTGACTTAGCCATTGAAGCACTAGGATTAAAAAGATTACCTTTAGAACCTAAATAAGTTGTTAATGACATAACTAAACTTTCTCGTAAAGGATCTATTGCAGGATTCGTTACCTGAGCAAAGCGTTGCTTAAAATAATCATATAATAAATGTGGTTTATCTGATAAAATAGCTAAAGGAGTATCATCACCCATACAAAAAGTTGGTTCCTTTGCAGAACTAGCCATATGTTCTATAACTAACTCAACATCTTCATTCGTGTAACCAAATGCTGTATGCCAACGAGTTACTTGAACCGCTTCTAAATCTAATTTTTCTAAATAATCTTGAGATTTCAAACATACTTGATATTTATCAATCCAATTTCTATATGGCAATTTTTCAGCTATTTTTTGTTTTAAAGACCAATTATCTAAGATTAAATCATTAATTAAATCAACGCATAACATTTGCCCTGGACCTAAGCGACCTTTTTGAATGATACTATCCAGACTAATATTAGAAACACCTGTTTCAGAAGATAGGCTAATAAATCCATCATTAGTAATAATATAGCGAGCGGGTCTTAAACCATTCCTATCTAATGTTGCACCAACCAATTTACCATCACTAAATACGACTAAGGCTGGTCCATCCCAAGGCTCTTGAAGATTACTGTAATATTCATAAAAATCATTTATTTCAGGAAAATTATCTAAAGCTGGCTGATTTTTATAAGCTTCAGGTATTAAAATCATCAAAGCTTCTTGTGGGCTTTTACCAGAATGAATAAATAATTCAAGAATAGAATCTAAATTAGCTGAATCACTATTTTCTAAATTAGTAACTGGACTCAAAATATCATAAAAATTTGACCACAGACCATCTTTTAATAATGACTCTTTAGACTTTACCCAATTTAAATTACCTAATAAAGTATTTATTTCACCATTATGAGCAATAAATCTCATTGGTTGAGCCAAAGACCATTTAGGCATTGTATTTGTACTAAATCTTCTGTGATACATAGCAAATTTACTTGTATATAAATTATTACATAAATCACTATAATATTGACCTAAAACCTCAGAACGCACCATACCTTTATAAACGATTGTTCTGGAAGAAAATGAACAAATATAAAACTTTTTATTACTACTAATATTTGTTTGTGATACTAATTTTTCAATTTTTTTTCTAATAATATATAATTCTTGCTCAAAATCATCTTGTGATAAAAGATGAGATTGAACAATACATTGCATAATCAAAGGCTGATTTAATTTAGCTTGTTCACCTAATACTGATGAATTCACTGGAACAGAACGCCAACCAATTAAATGCAAATTATATTCTTCTATGACCCATGTAAAAATTTCTTTAATAGATTCAAAGTCATCTTCTGATACGAAGACCATGGCTACTCCACAATAACGAAGATCTGAATCAGCAAGAGAAATATTAAAACCTTCATTTATAAATAAATTCCATGGTATCTGTGAAGTAATTCCAGCTCCATCACCAGAAATATTATCAGCACTACAACCACCTCTATGTTCCATACAATTTAATGCATTTAAAGCTTGTAATATAACCTTATTTGATGATTCTTGATGTAAATAAGCAATAAAACCAACGCCACATGCATCTCTCTCATTTATAATAGAAGGATATCCAGGAAATTGACTCAGTTTATGTGTAAAATATCTTGATGCTTGCATATAATATTTTTAATTTTTTATTAGACTATACGACACTAAAATATAAAATGTATAAATAATTATTTTAAATTTTGATATAATTAATAAACGAGTAGAATTATAGATAATAAATAATTCCTTATATTAATCAATATTTAATATCATTGCTATAGTATTACATAAATTTGAAAAAAAAATACAAAATAAATAATTAAAATCTATAATAAATATTGTTCTTTTCATAATAAATCCTAATAAACTTCTTAAATAACTATGAATCAACCTTATCAATATAAAGATATAAATACAAAGCAAATAAATTATAAAATAGAAGAATTGCTAGAAGTAGCAAATAATCGATATAAAATCACTGTACAAGTGGCTAATCGAGCTAAACGTAGTAAATATGAAGATATTGATATAATTGATGATACATCAAATAAACCTATCGTACGTGCTATACTTGAAATGGTAGACGAAATTACTCAACCTGAAATTATTGGTGATTAATAAAAATAATTATACAGAAGAATTAACTTTTAATATTTTTTAAAAAAAAATAAAAAATCTATAAGTATAATAATATCATAAGTACTAAAAAATAATATTGTATATATCATTAATATATTAATAAAATATTGATATTAGTTCTTTGGACAATCCTTATAATTATAGCTTAAAGGAGATATAATATGTTAGACGCATTCGCTAAAGTTGTAGCACAAGCAGATGCTAGAGGAGAATTTTTAAGTAATCAACAACTAGATGCTTTAGCATCTATGGTCGCAGAAGGAAACAAAAGATTAGATACAGTAAATAAAATAAATTCAAATGCTTCAGCAATTGTAACAAATTCAGCAAGAGCTTTATTTGCTGAACAACCACAATTAGTGCAACCGGGAGGAAATGCATATACTAGTCGAAGAATGGCAGCATGTTTAAGAGATATGGAAATTGTTCTACGATATGTGAGTTATGCAATGATTGCAGGCGACTCTAGTGTATTAGATGATAGATGCTTAAATGGCTTAAGAGAAACTTATCAAGCATTAGGTACACCTGGAGCATCAGTAGCGGTTGCAATACAAAAAATGAAAGAAGCTTCTATTTCTTTAGCTAATGACTTAAATGGAGTACCACTAGGCGATTGTAGCTCATTAACTTCTGAACTTAGCATATATTTTGATAGAGCAGCAGCAGCAGTAGTATAAACAAAAATCAATAATAAATATTAATTTAAGGATTAATTTATCATGAAAACACCTATTACAGAAGCCATTGCTTCAGCAGATAGTCAAGGCAGATTCTTGAGTAACGGCGAATTACAATCAATAAATGGACGCTATCAAAGAGCTACTGCTAGCTTAGAAGCCGCAAAAGTATTAACAAATAATGCACAAAGATTAATTACTGGTGCTGCACAGGCTGTATACACAAAATTTCCATATGTAACACAAATGCCAGGCCCAACATACGCATCAAGTGCAATTGGTAAAGCAAAATGTGCTCGTGATATTGGCTATTATTTAAGAATGACAACATATTGCTTAGTTGTTGGTGCAACAGGGCCAATGGATGAATATTTAGTTGCAGGCTTAGAAGAAATTAATCGTAGTTTTGAATTATCTCCAAGCTGGTTTATTGAAGCTATAGAATATATAAAAAATTCTCATGGACTATCTGGTCAAGCAGCTAATGAAGCAAATGCATACTTAGATTATGCAATTAATGTATTAAGCTAAAAAATAAACAATAAATACTAGAAATAAAATTTAATAATCATTATTGAAAAAGATTAAATCGATATATTTATTTCTAGTTTTTAATTAAATAAAAAATTTTCTAAAAAAATTATATTTATTTCTATAAAAAATAAAACAAATTATATTAATAACTTTGATTTCATTTCATGAGTAATAATAATATTTATCCTATTATATTAACGATTCTTGATGGTTGGGGTTACTCAACAAATACGAAAGGTAATGCAATTAAATTAGCTAATACACCTACTATGGATATGCTTTGGAACATTTATCCTAAAACTTTACTATATGCTTCTGGTGAAGATGTCGGTTTACCTAATAAACAGATGGGAAATTCAGAGGTAGGCCATACAACAATTGGAGCTGGAAGAATAATCAATCAAGATTTAGTTCGAATCAGTAAATCAATCAAAGACAAAGATTTTTTTCAAAATACAATTCTTAATGAAATGTATAAACAAATTGAAAAACGTAAATCGAAGATACATCTTATTGGACTGTGCTCAAATGGTGGTGTTCATTCTCATATTGATCATTTAAAAGCACTGATTCAAATAGCATGCAAATATGAAATACAAACATACTTACATCTTATAACAGATGGCAGAGATACCAATCCTAAAGAAGCAAAAATATTTATCCAAGAGATTATAGATATAATTCAAGAGACAAAGAATATAAAAATTTGTACTATAAGTGGCAGATACTACAGTATGGATCGTGATTGCCGATGGTCAAGGACAGAAAAAATATATAAAATTTTAACAGAAAACAATATAACTGATTCAATAAATCCAATATCAGTGATAAATCAATACTATCAGCAAGATATTTCAGATGAATTTATTCCTCCAACAAGAATTAGTCAAGGAAGTATTACAGATAATGATGGTATTATATTTTTCAATTTTAGACCAGATAGGACTAGACAAATCTTACATTCTTTTGCTAAACCAAATTTTAAAGCTTTTCACAAAAAATATATTAAAAATTTACTACTCACAACATTTACAACATACGATTCTAGTTTAAGCATACCAATTGTATTTCCTCCAGAAAAAAAAATAAATTTTTTAGGACAAATTATATCTAATAATGGCTTAAAACAATTAAGATTAGCTGAAACAGAAAAATATGCACATGTTACCTATTTTTTTAACGGTGGCATAGAAGAACCTTTTCCTGGAGAAGACAGGGAATTAATCCCTAGCCCTAAAGTAGAAACATATGATTTAGCGCCAGAGATGTCTGCATATCAACTGACAGAAAGCTTAATTAAAGCTATTAATAAGCAAATATATCAACTAATAGTCATTAATTATGCTAATCCTGACATGATAGGGCATACTGGAAACCTAGAAGCAACAATTAAATCAATTGAAATAGTAGATCAATGTATTGAAAAATTATTAAACACCATAGAAAATAAAGATTATACTTTAATGATTACAGCAGACCATGGAAACGCAGATTATATGTTAACAGAACAGAATAAACCATGTAAATCACATAGTATTAATCCAGTACCATTTATATTAATTAATCAAAACATAAAATTAAATCAAGCATTAAGGTCTAATGGATGTCTTGCAGATATTGCTCCAACAATTTTAGATATATTACAGCTTGAAATACCTAGTGATATGAGTGGACAATCACTAATACAAAAAAATGAAATTTCTATGCAATAACAACAAATAGTAAAATAGAAATATTATTATATTTATAAAAATTATAATAATCTTATATAAGATAATGAATCTTTATCCTTTATACGAATTTCACCCAATTCTTACATTAAATAAAAATCAATTAATTCACTTAAAAACAAAATTAAATATCTTAGTACCTATTGAATGGCAATTTATTTTATTTAGCGATGGTTCGTTTACCCAACATTTGCATGCATTAATTGGTAAACAACCTAAAATTACAATGTATCAAAAGTATAATAAAAAATCAAAAAATATAATAAAAAATATACGTGCGATATGGCTAGAAAATAACACAAATAATAAATTTATTTTTGCAAGATCTTCATGGTATTTTAATGATATTGATCAAAAATATATTAATATAATTAACAAACAACCTGTTGGAAAATACTTAATAGAATCTGAAATAGATATTTATAAAGATATACAAGTAATATATTATGGATATTGCTATAATTTAGAACAAAAATTTCAAAGTCAACAACCTATCTGGGGCAGAAAATATACAATTTATTATAAGCATAAATCATATGCTACAATACAAGAATATTTCTCACCTCAACTACTTCATCTCTTCACATCAGAAAATACCAATATTATAAATACAAACAATGTTTAACTTTTTATTCGCCAATAATTTAACAAAATATCAAAATATTATTACACAAATTAATGATTTAAATTTAACATATACTAAATATTCTAACGAGACATTAAAAAAACAAACTGCAAAATTCATAAACAAAATACAGATAGGAGAAAATACTAATAAACTATTACCAAGTGCATTTGCATTAACCAAAGAAGCAATTAAAAGAGCAACTGGTCTAAATTTATTTGATGTACAACTTTTAGGAGGGATTATTCTACATCAAGGACAAGTAGCTGAAATGAAAACTGGAGAAGGAAAAACAATTGTTGCTATGTTAACTGCATATCTCAATGCTTTACTTAAAAAAGGAGTACATATAATAACTGTAAATGAATACTTAGCAAAAAGAGATTCTACTTTAGCTAAAACTATTTTTGAATATCTCAATATTACAGTTGGTTTAATTGAGCAAAAAATGAATGCTATAGAACGCAAAATACAATATCAATGCGATATTACATATCTCACAAATAGTGAACTAGGATTTGATTATCTAAGAGATAATATGGCAATTAATAAAGACGATATTGTACAGAGAAGTTTTTTCTTTGCAATAATTGATGAAATAGATTCTATTTTAATAGATGAAGCAAGAACACCACTCATTATTTCAGGTCCATCTGATAATATAAGCGACCAATATGTAAAGTCTAAGTTAATTGCAGACATATTGCAATCTGATCTTGATTATGAAATTGATGAAAAAAATAAAAATATTATTTTAAGTGAAGAAGGTATTATAAAATGTGAGCAAGAACTAAAACTTACAAACTTATACAATATCAAAAAACCATGGATAAAATATATACTTAATGCCTTAAAAGCAAAAGAATTATTCATCAAAGATCGAGACTATATTATAAAAAATAATGAAATTATTATAGTGGATGAATTCACTGGCCGTATTATGGAAGGTAGAAGATGGAGTGATGGCTTACATCAAGCAATTGAAGCTAAAGAAAATCAAATGATTCAAAAAGAAAATAAAACACTAGCTTCGATCACTTATCAAAATTTATTTTTACTTTACAAGAAATTATCTGGTATGACTGGCACAGCCAAAACAGAAGAAACCGAATTAGATAAAATATATAAACTTAAAGTTATAGAAATACCTACTAATAAACTGAATCAAAGAAAAGACTTATCTGATTTAGTCTATAAAACAGAATATAATAAGTGGAAAGCTATAGCTAATGAATGTTTTGACATGTATCAAAATGGAAGGCCTACACTCATTGGCACAACAAATATAGAAAAATCAGAACTATTAGCTACAATATTAGATGAATTAAATGTACCATATAATTTATTAAATGCAAAGCCTAATAATATAGCTAGAGAATCAGAGATTATCACACAAGCTGGTAGAAAATATGCTATAACAATTTCAACAAATATGGCTGGTAGAGGTACAGATATTATACTTGGAGGAAATCCATATACAATATCTAAAATGATATTAATTAATTATATACAAAAAGTATTAAAATTACCTACAACTTATCAAATTAATAATATTGACAAAAGTATAGAAATAATTTTAGATGAAATTACAATAGACTATATTAACAATCAAAACCTAGTAAATCGATATAATATTCAACAAAGTGTCGATCAAATCATATTCTCTAATAAAAACTTACAATATTCGACTAAAAATAATATTTATAATATTTATATTAAACTTGTACAAAAGTATAAAATAATATGCGAAATAGAAAAAAAAGAAATAGTACAATTAGGAGGACTATATGTCATTGGTACTGAAAGACATGAATCGAGGCGTATAGATAATCAGCTAAGAGGAAGATCTGGAAGACAAGGAGATAGAGGATCCTCACGCTTTTTCTTAAGCCTACAAGATAATTTACTAAGAATTTTTGGAGGTGATAAAATAGCTGATTTAATGCAAAATTTAAATATAGATGAAAATACACCTATTGAATCTATTATTTTAAATAAAAGTTTAGATTCAGCACAAAAAAAAGTTGAGGCATACTTCTATGATGTAAGAAAACAACTTTTTGAGTATGATGAAGTTATCAATAATCAAAGACAAGCAATCTATACTGAACGTAGACGTATATTAGAATCAAATTTTACTAGAGATTGCATTATTGAATATGCTGAAAGTACTATAGAAGAAATGTTAATAATATATAATAAAAAACCTAATCTTCATATAAAACAAGAAAAACTTAATCAAATATGTCAGCTATTAAATTTAAATTATAATATTAAAATAAAAGATTTAATAAATATGCAATCAAATGACATTAAATACTTTTTATTTGAACAACTCAGAATTACATATGACTTAAGAGAAAGTTATTTAGAACAATTAAGACCAGGTTTAATAAGACAACTTGAAAAATATTACTTATTACAACAAATAGATAATGCTTGGCAAGAACACCTAGAAAGAATGCTATTGTTAAAAGAATCTATTGGATGGAGGAGCTATGGACAACAAGATCCACTAATAGAATATAAAAATGAAGCATTCAATTTATTTATTAATATGGTTACTTATATCAGGCAAACAGTTATATATTTAACAATGCGCTCACGTTTAATTATAAATATTGAAACTTAATACTATTAAAAAAGAAAACTTGACATCACAATAAAAATTGTTTATTGTGTTCTGGTATATATTTTTATACAAATTTAAGCCCCCATCGTCTAGAGGCCTAGGACATCTCCCTTTCACGGAGGTAACGGGGATTCGAATTCCCCTGGGGGTAGTTAATAAATTTATAATTTAACTTAATTATTTATCGTTGCATTTTTTAATGATTTACAAAAAAGACCGACTCCTTCAATAACTTCACTACTTGGTTTATCGTTTAATTTTTTAATAAATGCACTTCCAACAACAATACCATCAATATTCCAATTAGCTATTGTAGTCACATGATCAGGTGTAGAAATACCAAAACCTAACATAACTAATTTTTTAGATACTTTCTTGATATATTTTGATAATTCAGCAATATTATCATCTATCTTATTTCTTATACCAGTTACTCCTGTTGTACTAACAAGATAAATACAACCTGGGGATTTATCAATAATAACTTCAATTCTTTTCATAGAACTTGTAGGAGCAATAAATAAAATTAGTTCAATTAAATTTATTCTACAAATTTCAATTAATACGTCTGCTTCTTCTAAAGGCAAGTCAGGTATAATCAGTCCCTTAGCACCCATCATAGAAATCTCTTTTATAAATTTATTAATACCTCTTCTTAAAACAGGATTATAATAAGTAAAAATTACAATTGGAGCATTTAATGTATTTTGCACCTTATTTAAAATAGATAAGACTTGATCAATATAAACACCATTCTGCAAAGCAATTAATGATGAATATTGAATAACAGGTCCGTCAGCTAAAGCATCTGAATACGGTATTCCTAATTCAATTATATCTGCTCCATTCTTATCTAATGTATGTAAAACTTTTATTGTTGTATCTATAGTTGGATATCCAGCTGTAATAAAAGGAATTAATGAACAACTTGTTTGTTTATTACGTAAAACCTGAGAAATAATATTCATAAATAAAATTTATTAATAAAAAAATTAATAATAATAATGTAATATAAAAACTGGGTCGCCCGGGATTCGAACCCGGAACTAATCGGTTAAAAGCCGAGTACTCTACCGTTGAGTTAGCGACCCTAAGAACATATATAACATATATGAAATTATAATATCAAGTTCATTAATCATAAATCGTTAATATAATCCATTAATATGAGTATTCATCTTAATCATAAACTAAGAAAAAACTTCTATAACCTTATAAAAAATAACAATATTGATTGCATCTTAATTGCTATTTCAGGTGGACAAGACTCAATATGTTTAATTCAATTAATACAAGAATTAAGCCAAGATATAAAAAAAACTATTGTTATTCAATTTATTTATATTGATCATCAATGGAAATATAGTAGTAAAACACAAATACAACATATCATCAATTACTTAAAAGCTTATAATAAAGTAATTATGATTTATCAAATCAAAAAATTAACACATTCTGAAACCGAAGCTAGAAAAATCAGATATCAAATAATTAATTATCATGCAATCAAATATAATATTTCACTAATTATAACAGGTCATACTTTAACAGATAAAATAGAAACCTTTATTCAAAAATTACTAAGGGGTACTAGTATTGATGGAGCCACAAGCTTAACTAATTATCGACATTTAAGTAATAATATACCAATTTGGAGACCATTATTAAATATAGGTAGGCATGAAATTAATTGGTTTTACCGATATTCTTATTTACCAGTTTGGTCTGATATAACAAATTATTATTATAATATTAATCGTAATCGTATAAGACATGAACTGATACCATATTTAAAAAATTACTTTTGTGCGAATATTGAACAAAATATCAATACTTTCTTAGATATATCATATATAGAAAATGAATATATCAAACAAAATACCATAAAAATATATCTATTAAGTCGTCATCAGTATAATATTGCTATAAATTATAAAATAATTATAAGACAACATCTTGCTATACAACAGAGAATGTTACAACTATTTTTTTATCATAACTTTCATCAAACTATTGAAAAAAATATTTTAAAAAGCATCCTTTCTCTAATCAACCAATCAGTATATAAATATCGTAAAATTTTATGGCAAAATAAAAAAATATATATATATGATATATGGCTATATATTGCAATATAAAAAATATAAAATTAGGATAATAATCCAATTAATTCAAGATACATAAAAAATAAATAGTATAATAAATAAATATAAAAGAAATCAATTTATAAAAGGACTTATAATTTATGATTAATTGGCAAGTAATTGGTCAACTTGTATCACTAGGTATTATTGTTTTAGTAGGACCTGCTGTAATTGTACTATTATCATTCAAAAAAAGTAATTTATAAAACTAAATTACATTTTTATTAAAAAATATAAGTATATTGTTTGTATAAAATGCAGACATTTATTCATGCCTGCATATTAATAAATTAAATAATTTATTAAATTGACTCTAATAAATGTTTTAATTTAATTTCTTGCTTATCACTTGCAAATTCATTATTTGAATCTAAAAAAAGCATACAATGACATTCTTTTCTCTCTCGCATAGGAATACAAGGACAATTCCAATAAGTATTATAAACTTCTTTAATTTTATCTTCATAATGACGACATGGACATAATGGAGAACCATAATCATCTTTATGTTTAGCTAAACCTTCAATAACTACAGCAGTGACACTGATATCCGAACAAAAAAATGTACCTGTTCTTTGAGCATAAATTTCAGAAAATTTACGCATTGCTTCAAAACTTTCTGGTATTTTTTTTAAACTAGAATTATTCATCTAAATACACTTATTAATATATATTATATAATTATATGAGATACTAATATTTTTTTTATAGAATACTATTCTGTATTGAATATAAAAAAAATTAAACTATTCTTAGTATACAATTTTTAAATTTAAAATAAAAAAGTATTATTAATATAATTATACAAGATAAAAAAAATCAAATATAATAATATTATTTATAATAATAAATTTAAATTTTATGACATCATCTTATTTACCATCTATTTTAGTACCTTTAGTCGGTATTATATTCCCTGGATTAAGCATGGCTTTATTATTTTTGTATATTGAAGAAGAAACAATTTCTTAAACTAATTATACTAAGCATATAAAAACATAAAAAAATAAGCCGCATATTCATAAAAATATTAACATATGTGGCTTATTTATTCATAATATATTTGATAATTTAAAATCTATGTTCTTCTAAATATCTAAAAATTTTTATAAAGAAGAACCAAGACCAGAATAAGAACCATAAATAAAAATTCCTAAAACTGTTATAGCTGCTATTCCACCAACAGTAGCGACTAACCATAAAGGAACTCTACCTGTACCTGTCATATTTCTTATCTCCATTTCTAATACTAAACTATTAAGGCATAAAAAACTTGCAAATTCATAACTATTATATTGTATATATAGATATTAGTTAAAGAAATAACTTGAAAATAATACTGCAAGAACAAAAATTAACAATAAGCCCCAAAATAAAGATGTACGATTTAATTCAACAGGTTCTTTATTAGGATTAGGACCACTCATAATCATCTCCTATCTTTGAATAAACTGCATAGATGTAATAGCACCTAAAAAAAATACTGTTGGTATAGCTAAGCCATGTATAGCTAGCCATCGAAATGTAAAAATTGGATATGATATTGGTTGGTTAGAACTTCTTTTAGTCATAATGCTGCTCCCATCTAAATACCTTTAGTTAAATCTTCAAGCTCTTGTTTTGCACTAAAACGATCATTTACCAAAGGAACTTGTTGACGATCTTGAGTAAAATATTCGTTTGGTCTTGGAGTACCAAAAACATCATAAGCTAATCCTGTACTAACAAACAACCAACCTGCAACAAACAATGCCGGAATAGTTATACTATGGATAACCCAATAACGTATACTTGTAATAATATCAGAGAAAGGACGCTCACCAGTTGATCCTCCTGACATAACTAATACCTCCTAATTAAAAATAAAAAATATAAGTATATATATTAATATTTTTTACAAAGAAGTAAATGACTTATTTCTGTTTTTTATAAAATATTAAAATTCATAAAATAAAAAATTTTATATTTTACTTTTATGAATCATAACGAATAGAATAATTCATTATTTTTAATGATTATTAAATCAACGATTTATATAAAACTAATATAATTCAAATATTACTTTATAAAAATATTTTATAATATATAAATATTATACTAGCTTCATAAATAAATCTAAACAAAAGAAACAAGATTCTTTAAGTAAAATATAAATAATTATACTTTAAATAAATCAAACCATAAACTTGTACCAACTGATAAATTACTTTGTAATAAAATATCTGTTTGATATTTTTTTAAAATATTTTTAACTATGGATAAACCTAGCCCTGTACCTTGCAAAGTATGGATATTATCTTCTATTCTAACAAAACGATTAAAAATATTTTGTTGATCTCTTATATCAATACCAATGCCCTCATCTATTATTTCTATTCTAATAACATTAACCTTATGATTATTCTCCAATACTTCATCTGAATATTTCACTAATGGTAACGAAATAATAGAGTATACACGTAATACAATCTGACCCCAATCATTAGTAAACTTAATAGAATTGCTTAAAAGATTAGAAATTATTTGCAATAAAGAACTCTCATGACCACGAACACAATTAATATTTGGCTCAACCTCTAGTATTAAACTTATATTATGTTTATTTGCAATAATTTGTGATGTTTTTAATACATAGCCCAATATTTTAATTAAATTTACATTAGATAAATCATATCTAAAAGTTGACTCTAATTTTGATAAATCTAAAATATCATTAACTAAAGTTGATAAACGTTGAGTCTCAGTGTTGGCTATTTTCAAAAACTGAATTTTTTGCTTTTCATTTAAAGAATCACTATAATCTAACAAAGTTTCAAGAAAAGAACCTATATTACATAATGGCGTTCTTAATTCATGTGAAATATTACTAATAAATTGATTTTTTGCTTGATTTAATTCTATTTCAAGACTGATGTCTTGAATAATTATTGCTATACCAGTTAATATTTTACTATTTCTATCTAAAACTGCAGTTAATAAAAAGCGATATTTTTTTTTAGAATTATAATCAAAATTAATATTAATCTCATCTGTATAAGCACTTAAATTATCTAAATAAGTTAATTTGACTAAATTATTTAAAATAGGTAATAAAGAATCTATCACATGCACCGGTAAATAATTATGTATAGATTGCCCTACAATATCTAAATTAACCCAATTAAAAGATTTTCTAGCCATATTATTAGCAAATAATAATCTCAATTCTATATCCAATAGAATAGCACCATCGGCAATAGTAGAAACAATTGATTCTAATTTATTTTTCTCCAATGTAAGTTTATCAAGATTTTTTTTATCATAATATTCTAATCTATCTAACATTTGATTAAAATTAATCATTAAATCATTCCATTCAGCATTAAACTTAAGTTCTATTCTATTACTAAAATTTCCAGATGAAACATTTTTAATACCAAGTACTAATCTTTTAATAGGCTCTGCTATTGTAATAAAATGTAAAATAGTAAATAAAATAATTAATAGCCAAATAGATATAAAAACTAAAATACTAACATTACGAATAAAAATTGATGAAGAAATAAAACTTGGATTAGAACTAATACCTAAATCAAGACTTCCAAAGCTTTTACCATTATTAGTTAAAGGAATGATAACATTAGTAATATTATCATTTAATAAAATATTATTTTGCACCAAAGGTGTATTAAATAAAAATTTTTTTGTTTCTAATTGAAATAAATTCTGATGTAACTGTAAGATATCTTGAATATTATTTTGATATAAAGGTAAACTAAATAATAAACTACCATCAAGATTAAAAAATAAAATATATCTAATACTAGAAGTACTTATATAAATTTCTTCAATAAAACTAGCTAATTGCTGATCATTCTTAGATTCTAAAGCATTTAAAATATTAAAAGCAAATAATGAGCCTAAGTCTTTACAAAAACGATTACTTATAATCAATGAATCTTTTTGAATTATAGTTAAAGACCAAAATGTAAAACTACTCATTACTAAAGAAATAAGCAAAGTAATAAAAACAATTAAACGCATTTTAAAATTAATATGAGTCCACCAGTTCAAGAAAATTACTAAAATTTTTGTACATATAGACATTATATAATAAATTTATGAATGACATTAATAACTATAATAACTTTAAAGTACTATCAACACTACTAAACATCATATAAGACATAATAAAATCAAAAATAAAGATAATAATTAAAGATACTACTACAGATGAAGTAGTTGATATACCAACACCTTTTGCACCAACATTTGTAGATAAACCCCACGTACAACTTATAATAGAAATGATTAGACCAAAAATAAAAGATTTAATAGAAGACTTGCAAATATCTAAAATAGATAAAAACGCAAATGCAGATGTAAAAAAAACTCTAGGATCAATATTGTATATAGTAAAGCAAAGTAAAGCACTACTTGATAAACTAGTAGCAAAAGCTAATAAATTTAAAATTGGTAACATAAAAATAGATGCAAAAACTCTTGGTATAACTAAATATACTACAGGATTTATACCTAACATATAAAGTGCATCTATTTGCTCAGTAATACGCATAGTAGCTAACTCCGCCGTAAAACATGAACCAACACGACCGATAATAATGACAGAAGTTAAAACTGGTGACAATTCTCTAATAAAAGATATAGTTAAAACAGCTCCAATCATATCAACAGCATTTAAGTATAAAAATTCCTTCACAATCTGCAAGCTAAAAACCATACCAATAAAAAAAGCTGTCAATAAATTAATAAATAATGAGCCAGGACCCACTATATACATCTGCTCAGAAAGACTACTTGTATTAATACTTTTTATATTAAAATATTTAAATATGCTAAAAAATATTTTAAGTATAATGATTATTCTCTTCAACATTTATTTATATCTAATAATATTAGATTTTTATTATAAAAAAATATGATATCAATAATATACACTAATCTAGCAATACAATATTGCCTTTTAAGAAAAAATATATTATATTGTTTTTGTTAAAGGGCGGTTAGCTCAGTGGTAGAGCGCCTGCCTTACAAGCAGGTGGTCACTGGTTCAAGTCCAGTACCGCCCAATCTTGTATAGATATACAAAAATTAATTAGGGCTCATCGTCTAAAGGATTAGGACAGGGACCTTCTAAGTCTCTAATGTAGGTTCGAGTCCTACTGAGCCTATTATAAAATTATTTCAAGTAAGGTATTAAGAATCTTCACTAAAAATTTTATCTACAACTTGTTTCACTTTTGCACCTGAATCAACTGTTTCTAGAGGATCTTTTCTTAATCTATGACGAAGACATAATACAATAACTTTTTTAATATCACTAACATCTACTTGCTCTTTATTTTGATATGCAGCAAAAGCTTTAGCTGCTCTATTAGTAACAATGTCACCTCTCAAGCCATCTACATCTAAAGTGCCACAAATTTCTGAGATTTTAACTCTTAAATCATAATCAATTGCAACTGTACTTAATTTATTTTGTGCATCAATAATAGAATTTTTAAGTTCTTCCTGTTGAACACTAAATTCTTGTAAACATTTATTAGGATTATTATCAAATTTACTTCTTTGTTCTACTATTTGAACTCTTAAAGCAGGCTCTTTCACAGTTCTGATTTCAGCATGCATACCAAAACGATCTAATAACTGTGGTCTTAATTCACCTTCTTCAGGATTACCTGAACCAACCAAGACAAATCTGGAAGGATGCCGCACTGAAATACCTTCACGTTCTACTGTATTCCAGCCAGAAGCAGCTGAATCTAATAGTATATCAACCAAATGATCATCTAATAAATTGACTTCATCAACGTATAGAATACCTCTATTTGCTTTTGCTAATAAGCCTGGTTCAAAAGTTTTAATACCCTCTGTTAAAGCTTTTTCAATATCAATTGTACCACAGACTCTATCTTCTGTAGCTCCTAAAGGTAAGTCAATCATAGGAACACTTATAAACTTAGTAGAAAGATTTATTCCTTGCTCAACTTCTTTCTTGACATTATCAGACATCAATTCATAATCAGAAATATGAGAATTAAATAAATCATCATCTACAACTTCAATTTCAGGTAATAAATCTGCTATAGCTCTAATAGTTGTAGACTTTCCAGTACCACGATCTCCCATAATCATAACTCCACCAATTCGGGGATCAATAACATTTAAAATTAATGCTAATTTCATTTCTTCCTGACCAACAATAGCAGTAAAGGGAAAAATAGGACGAGCTTGATCTTGTGTAGTATTCACTATAATTCAACAATTTTTTATTTGTAATATATTAAATTTTAAATATAAATAGCTAATTATATGATTTCATAATAATTAACTTATAGTAAGCATCATTTTAAATAAATTTCAATAAATTATCTTAATATAAGATGTATATTTCAATAATATTCATATACATCATTCAGTAAAAAATAAACTTATATATATAAATTTGTATTTCACATTAAAATTTACGATTATTGATAAAGATCTGTACCTAAGCGAATGGCTAAAATAGCAGATACTAATGCAAATAATAATGCTAATAGGATTTGACTGTCACTAATCATATGAAACCTTAATAAAATAATAAAACTTTAAACAATAATATTAAATAATATTATACATGTAATCTAAATGAAGAATATCTAGATAAAATAATATTTCAATATTACATCAATATTATATTTCACTAATCTAGTATTATTATTTTAATGTAAATATAATTAACTAATAAATACTAATTGTATCTAAAGAATCTTGTTTGACTGTAAAATATCTAATAATTTCATCGTTAAATTTCATAGATTTATCTATTAAATTTACTATATTTCCATTTCCTTGATAATTCATCTGTACATAAATACCATCATAAAAACCTTTTATATTATAACTTAAATGACGTTTTCCTCTATGCTGAATATAAATATTTTGACCTCCTCTTTCTTTAATAAAAGATTTATAATAATTGACTAAAGAGAGATTGCCACTTTCTGTAATATCTGGTTTTAAAATATATATTGTTTCGTAACTACTTAAAGACATATAAAAATTATTGATAAATATTAATTAAAATTTTATACTTATATTTGGTTATCAATTTGTATTCTCACTGCCTGAGAAATAACAGGTATCCGAGCATATTTACCTTCTATAGATTTGATAACAGAATAAATTATCGTAGATAATACAAACCAAAATAAAGTGTTACATAACATTAAACCGTATAAACTCATTCTAAATTCTATAGGCAAAGCACGAAAAGTTGCACCTAATAATGAGTTAATCAAAAATAATAAAATAGCCTGCAAGACATTAAATCGAATAAAAGGTCGATCAGGAATAGGACTTTTGGCTCTTACAAATAAATAATATAAAATAAAAAAAATAATAAAAGCCAACGCTGGATGAGTAACATAAAATATTACTAAAGGCATTAATGTTTTTTTATATAAGCTCATTAAACTAAAAGGATAATCTGGTAAAATTTGTTGTCCAAAATTTTGTAGACCTTCTAGTAGAGGTAACCAATATGGCAAAATTGAGCTTAATCTATCGATTATGGTAATATTATTCTTATTATTATTTGAAGATTTAATGATAAATAAATATATTTGATAAATTAATACTATTATTATAGCTGTTAACAATATACTTATTAGCCCAGTTATCCATAAAGGCAAGTTAGTATGCATCGTAAAATTATAATATACAATAAAATTAACTATTCAAAATTTTACTATAATAAATATTACTTATTGAAGTTTATGAATTATATAAACCTATATTAAAATTTGGGTAATATTTATATAATAAATAAAGTATGATATAAGTAATAAATATCTTACAATACAATAAACATATTTTTCAATTTTTTTAATTATTATGCTCAGTATATAAATGATATATCCAGGATCTCATCACTTAAAAATAAGCGAATATAAAAATAGTTATAATGATTTACTCGAAATCTCAAATCAAATATTTGATTCAAGACTGATGCTTGGAACAGGAAAATATAAAAATCTACAAGAAGCACAAAAAAGTATAGAAATTAGTCAAGCCTCTATAGTAACAGTTGCAATTAGACGAGCGCAATATTCAAAAAATCTCGGTAAAAGTAATTTGATAGATGGACTGGATTGGAAAAAGTTATGGCTTTTACCTAATACGGCAGGCTGTGAAACAGCAGAAGAAGCTATTCGAATGGCGACATTAGGGCGAGAAATAGCAAAAAAAATAGGACAAGTAGATAATAATTTTATTAAACTTGAAGTAATATCAGATTCTAAATATTTATTACCTGATCATATCGGCACACTGAAAGCTGCAGAATATTTAGTACAAAAAAACTTCACAGTTTTACCTTATATTAGTCCAGATCCTATATTAGCTAAACATTTAGAAGAAATTGGATGTGCAACATTAATGCCATTAGGATCACCTATTGGATCAGGGCAAGGACTGCAAAACATATTTAATTTACAAATTATTATTGAAAATTCTAAAATACCTGTAATTATAGATGCAGGTATAGGCACTAGTAGTGACGCAAGTCAAGCTATGGAACTAGGTGCATCAGCAGTATTATTAAATACTGCTGTCGCAAAATCCAATAACCCTGAGTTAATGGCAAAAGCTATGAAACTAAGTGTAGAATCTGGTAGAGATGCATACCTAGCAGGTAGAATGGAAAAACAAATATCAGCAAATGCAAGCTCTCCTCAAAATAATATATCCTATATTACATAATTTACTATTTTTTATTTTTATAACACAATTGTTTACAAATGATCATTATAATAGATAATTATGATAGTTTTACTCAAAATTTAGTACAGTGTGTAGGTGAATTTGGCTTTATAGTTAAAGTCATAAGAAATGATTCAATTAATCTGCAAAAAATTCAAGAATTACAACCAAGCCATATAATTTTATCTCCTGGTCCAGGGCATCCTCAAGATATAAAGCAATCTTTAACAATAATTGAAAAATATGCTCAAACAATACCTATTCTTGGAGTTTGCTTAGGCCATCAAAGTATAGGCTATCTATATGGAGCAAAGATAAAAAGACTAAAATCTCCCATGCATGGAAAAATTAGTCCAATTTTACATAATAATAATGACTTATTTAATGAATTATCAAATCCTTTTTTAGCTACAAGATATCATAGTTTAATAATAGAAAAAAAATCATTACCCTCTAATTTAGAAATAACTGCATGGACAAAAGATGGTATTATTATGGCATGTAGACATAAGCAATATACAAATCTTAGAGGTATTCAATTTCATCCAGAAAGCTTATGGACTCATGAAGGAAAACATATTATAGCAAATTTTTTACAGTGTTAAAGTAAACTATATTATACTAAAATGTATTCTCTATATAATGCTTTTGAATCATAGTAAACTCTTCTTCAAATGAAAGCATAGCACGATTAGTAAAGCCAAATAATATAAATTTACTATTATCAATATTAATCCAAATCTGAGAATATGAAATATAACTCATAAATGTACTCAATATAAGTATAGCAAAACCAAAATAAACGAAAATAATACCAGGATCCATCTTAATTTGTAAACCAGTACTCATCATGATTTCTTTAATAATAAAACTACTATTCTCTATCTTAACTTTTTGATTTATATTCACTGTATCTATAATTTGTCCAAATGAATTATAAATAAATATTTGATTATCTAAATTAAAAATAATAATAAAAATATTATCATTATTACTTACAGGTAAACTACAAGTCCAAAATGTATTACCATTCAATTGTATTTTATTTAATTTTTGCTGAATAACAATATCTTTACTAATTTGTACACGTAAAGCATTTATTTGCCAATCAGTCTGATAGAAAGTCACACCCTTAAAAATAAAAGGTGAATTCACAGATAAAATGTCTTTTAATATAAAGTTTCCTTTATTATTAAAAATAGAAATTTCAGAAAAAAATTGCTTAATAGAATTATCAAAATTATACTCGATATAAAAATCATCAATACGACCAATGAAATCAAATGGTAATTGATTGTAAAATCCTGCTTTCATAACATTTTTTATATGAAAAACTTCATTCTTAGGCACCATTTCTTGAGCAACAAAACCACCAAATAAACCAAGTGTTGATCCAAATAAAGTCAAAATAAGGCTAATATGAACAAAAACAGGAGCAATACGTCCAATCAATCCCTTATATGAATATACATTAGATTGCTTATGAAAAATATAATAATTTTTGATACTCAACGAATAAATAATATTAATTAATGATTGTTTTTTAATATAAGATAAATTAATACTTGTTGAACTATCATTTTGCTGAGTCTGATGTATAAATTTCCAACGACGTGCATTTCTTAAACTAGGTAATTGAGTGGAAAATGTACAAACAATTAAACTGAGACAAAATATTATTAAAGTTACTAAAAACCACCATGTTTGATAAAGATGATCAAGTCCTAAGTTTATAATAAATTGCCAATTAATTAACAATTTATTAGATAATTGAATGGGATAAGTTCTTTGATAATATGCTAAACTCTGGTCTTGTTCAATAATTGAGCCCAATATACTAAATATTATTATTAAAAATAAAATAAAAATTGCAAAATTGAGATTACCTAAATTTTTAGTTAAAACCCATCTAATATTCTTTTTATTTATAAATTGCATAAACATCATCCCAATGAATCTATTGATATTTGATATTTAAAATACATTAAATATAAAATAATAATAAATATATAATATAAGTATACAATTGATATAATCACAATGTTTTTTATTATAAACTAGATTGTATTCAACTAATAATTTATAAATATAAATATTTCATAACTAAAGTATAAAATATTCTCTTATTTACAGAATTATTAGATCAAATTATTATTACTATTTATATCATTATAGAATAAGTCATCATTTTTAATTAATAAATTAAATATAATTTGAGAAAATTTGATCTAATAATGAATAAACACTAATACTTAAAATACAAAAAGAACTCAATGGAATTAAATTATTCCACAACTTAATAAAAATATTTAACTTTATATTGCTCAATGATATATTAAAAATTAAAATTAAAGGTAGAATAAAACCACATAAATATATCAAAAAATATAATAATGACTGCAATAAGTTATCTGAACTAGATAACCAAAAAAGAATTGTTAAAATAAAAGAAATATTACAAGGTATAAAGCTAAGACCAACTATAAAGCCTGCTGTATATATTTGCAATATACTATTAGTTAAAAATATATTATTTTTAGTATTAATAAAAAAAAATAGAAAAGATAAATCAAAAACCTCTAATAAATTAAGAGAAATAAAAATTAATATAAAATTAGAAATAAGTGGCACATTTAAAATAAAAGTATGTATCTGATAATTAAATAAAAATAATAAAACTGTTAATATAATAAAACTACTTATTAATCCTAAATTAAACATATTTTTATTAATATTACTATTACCTCTAGAACTAATATAAGAAAAACTTAATGGTAATATAGAAATAAAACAAGGATTTAAACTAGTAAATATTCCAATACAAAATAAAGAAATTAATTTTACAATAATAAAACCTCCATGCTGCAATGAAATAATTGAATATAATTGCTGTTGAAAAGAATATAATTGTATTTCATATAGATTGTACAAATGCGAAAATTTAAACATAATCATTATATAATTCAATCATAAAATAAATGGATCTCCCCAGGAAGGATTTGAACCTACGACCAATCGGTTAACAGCCGATCGCTCTACCACTGAGCTACTGAGGAATATTATATTTACTATACTTTATAAAGCTACATAATAACAAAATATATTACATTATACAAGCATTTATAAAAACTAAAAACTAAAATTATATTTTTTTATAAATTTTTATCTAAAAGCTTGTATTAATAAAAAATATTTGATATTATTTTTTAATAATTATTAAATTATAATTTTTTTTAATATTTTTTTTATATTATTATAAAGCGGACGTGGTGGAATTGGCAGACACGCTAGATTTAGGATCTAGTGAGATTATCTCGTGAGAGTTCAAATCTCTCCGTCCGCATCAAATAAAAAAATAAACAAATTAACTCCACCTTTGAACAACAACCTTAATTGAACCATCTTCTAATACTTTTTGATCAACTTTTTGAAAACCATCAGAAATTGTTTGATTTAAAATAACATTCATGGCATATTGTTGATTTAATTTTTCTAAAAAATAATCAAATATCTTATCATTATTCCAAAATTGTAAATCGGTAATAGCATTATACTCTATACCATCCCAACAAAAACCAATAACTTGATTAACTTTATTATTACTAGCAAATGCAACTAAATCAACATTATGCAAATTACCGTTTGCATCTTTTATATTTTTTTGAGAAACCGTATAATCAAATCCCAAACTTATTAAAGTTTTTTTCAAGATTAAAATATCATGAATTCTGGTTTTGATTTTACTAAAATGTGACATAACAATATATTAAATTAATTATAAAAAAACTAACAAACTAGGATAGTTGTATTTAAATATATAGTGTTATGGATTAAATTAAAAAGGTCAAGTATATTAAAACTTTTTTATATAAACTTACTGGACTTAATAAAATATTTTCAGTAAATACTTTACATATGAAAAGACTAATTGTAATAATATCAACAACAAGCATATATAAAACTTGGGAAGTATCCTTATTGATCCTAAATATATTTATTTGATTATGACTGCTACTTTAGAAAGACGCGAAAGCGCAAGCCTGTGGGAACGTTTTTGTACTTGGATTACTAGTACTGAAAATAGACTATATATCGGTTGGTTCGGCGTAGTAATGATTCCAACACTATTAACTGCTACATCTGTATTCATCATTGCATTCGTTGCTGCACCTCCAGTTGATATTGATGGTATCCGTGAACCAGTTGCTGGTTCTCTGTTATATGGAAACAATATCATTTCTGGTGCTATTATTCCTAGTTCTGCGGCTATTGGTATTCACTTTTATCCGATATGGGAAGCTGCATCTCTAGATGAGTGGCTATATAATGGTGGCCCTTATGAATTAATTGTTCTTCATTTCTTATTGGGTGTATGCTGCTATATTGGTCGTGAATGGGAATTCAGCTACCGTTTAGGTATGCGTCCTTGGATCTCAGTAGCTTTTACTGCACCAGTAGCAGCAGCAGCAGCAGTATTCCTTGTTTACCCAATTGGTCAAGGAAGCTTCTCTGATGGTATGCCTCTTGGTATCTCTGGTACATTTAACTTTATGCTTGTATTCCAAGCAGAACATAATATTCTTATGCATCCTTTTCACCAATTAGGTGTTGCTGGTGTATTTGGTGGTTCTTTATTCAGTGCTATGCATGGATCTCTAGTAACTTCTAGTTTAATCCGTGAAACAACTGAAAATGAATCTGCTAATAATGGATACAAGTTTGGTCAAGAAGAAGAAACTTATAATATCGTTGCAGCACATGGCTACTTCGGTCGTTTAATTTTCCAATACGCAAGTTTTAATAACTCTCGTGCATTACATTTCTTCTTAGGTTTATGGCCAGTGGTAGGAATCTGGTTTACAGCAATGTCTGTAAGTACAATGGCTTTTAACTTAAATGGTTTCAACTTCAACCAATCAGTTGTAGACAGCCAAGGTCGTGTAATTAATACTTGGGCAGATATTCTAAATAGAGCTAATTTAGGTATGGAAGTAATGCATGAACGTAATGCACATAACTTCCCATTAGATTTAGCTTCTAATGAATCTTTACCTTTAGCATTAATTGCACCATCTGTTAATGGATAATCATAATATAAAATAGTATAAAAAAGAATCATTACTGATTCTTTTTTTTTATTACATACTATATAAGTCTTGATTGAATAAATACTAAGTAAAATATTAATGGTACTATATAATTTGCTTTAGGATTAAACAAAATAACAGTATTTATTCTATCAATATATGAAAAATACTTAATTTCATTATGAATTTTATTCATTGGCTTACATTGCTTCATTTGCAAAATAATACATTTAGTAAATTGTTTACGAAAAAATAAAGATTTAATATTTTTATGAACTAATAAACGCTTTTCTAAGTTTTGCCTTGAAATACTGACAGTAGCTTTAAAAGAAGATTCAATATAAGAATTTTCATAGATATTCATTCTACCAAATATCTCTTGTAAACTTTGTCCTCTACGTCTACGTGTTAATTCTACTAAACCTAATTCTGATAATTGAACAATTTGTGGTTTTGCATTGTCAAATTTCAATAACTTACTAAAATGCTCTAATAGCTGCAACTGATCTCTTTGAGAATGCATATCAATAAAATCTACAATAATTACACCATTAATATTTCTTATTTTTAATTGTTGCGATATTTCAATAGCGGCATAAAAATTTGTTCTTAAAATAGCTTCTCTAGAATTATCTGTTTTATTAAATGAACCTGAATTTACATCAATTACAGTAAATGCTTCATTATTTTCAATAATAATATATCCACCAGAAGTTAATTTTACTTTTGGCTTTAAAGCTTCTTTAATTGTTTGTTTAATATTAAATTGTTCTAAAAGACATTCCTGCTTATTATATAATTGTAATTTAATATTAGTAATAGGAGAAATACAATTCCATTTATTTAAATAATAATATAATAGTTTTAAACCATCCTTAGAATCAATTATAATCTTTTTTATACTTTCTTCATAAAAATCTCTAACAATTTTTTTGATTAAATCTTCATCTTTATAAATTAAAGTTGGAAAAGATTTAGCAATTACAGTTTTTTGTACAAAATTCCACTGAGTTTTCAATAAATCTAAATCTTGTATTAAAGCCGTTTCAGAGACACCTTTAGCAGATGGCTTAAATAATAAACCCATCGTCTGGGGTTTTAATAATACGGCTAATGCATACAAATACGTTCTTTCATTCTCATCATAAACTTTATTTGAAATAGAAATAGTATTACAAAATGGCATTAAAACCAAATATTTTCCATATAAATGAATATTTGATGTTAATCGAGGTCCTTTATTTAAGGTGGGCTCTTTAATAACTTGAACTAATATTAATTGATTAATAGATAAAATATCTGTTATATGATTTATATATCGACCTCTTTTTAAAGGCTTTATATCACTAATATGTATAAAACCGCTTTTACCGTATTTACCTAATCTAATAAAAGCAGCATTAATACTTGAAAAAATTTTTTGAACAGTACCTATATATATATCATTTACTTGATAGGTATTACTAATTACAACAATTTCTTGAATTTTATTATTCTGTAAAATTGCTGCCACATTATTAAAGTGAGAAATTATAATTTTTTTGACCATTCTCAAAAAATAGCTAAAATATATGTAAATCGTTTTATATTTAACATAAATATTATGAATTAAAGAAGTTATTATATTTAACTATATTTAAAAATTATAAACACTAACTTTACGTTTTTTATTATTAATACTTTCAAACTTAACAATACCTTCAATTAGAGAAAATAAAGTATAATCTTTACCCATTTTAACATTATTTCCTGGCTTAAATCGACTACCTTTTTGACGAATAATAATATTGCCTGATAGCACTTTTTCACCACCATACTTCTTTACACCTAATCTTTTAGAATTTGAATCTCGTCCATTTTTAGTACTACCACTACCTTTTTTATGAGCCATAATAAAATTCCGTTATTTATATACAGTTAATTTATTCAATAATATCTTCAATTAACACTCTTGTTAATTCTTGACGATGACCTTTTTTTACTCTCATATTTTTTTTAGGCTTCATTTTAAAAATAATAAGCTTTCGGCCACGTATATGTTTTAAAATTTTTGTTTTAATGCGAATATTATCTAAACATGGTTTACCAATCTGAACAGAACCTTCTCTACAATAAAATAAAACACGATTTAAATTAATTATATCACCTGGATGACCATCAATGTAATTTAAGTCATAAAATCTTCCTGGCTGCACCCATATTTGTCTACCACCTGCTTCAACAATTGCATAAATCATAAATTATAAAAATTGTATTAATAATAATATAATAAAAAAATAAAAATTAACTATATTTTATATTGCATCAAATTTACATATAAACTATTCTCAATAGATCTCCTAAAATGATAAAAATTTATAATTAAAACAAATTTCATTCCTATATCATTTATATCAGTAAAATCATATCCATTTAATATAACACCATCTGGTAATATAAAACTGAAACCTTGCTTTAACTTTCCATATAAAGGTCCTGTAATGATATTAAAATCATTTGCTTTATTTAATGAAAATTTACCATGTTTTTCACGTGCTATTATAATCAATTCAAAATAATGATATTTAAGCATAGTATAAATACGATAATTCATATGATCAATAATTAAACCTCCTTTTAAAATATGAATATATATAATATAACAAAAATTAGTATGACAATATTTTTTCCCTAAATCAACATATTGACTTAAACCTAAAGGAGCATAAATATGTAAAGGTTTATTCCTATTACTTAAATTTAAACTAGATAATAGACCAAGCAATCCTGAAATAATTTCTATATTAAGTTCAGTAATAATAATTTTTGAAATTTGATTAATTTTAATTCCTTGCTGTACCATACTATGCTGACAACCATCACAACAATTAAATAGCCATATATCCTTACAATGAGTTAACTTAATACTAAAACTAGTCTTAGAATTACCTATACAATTAAACCGATGATTTAAACTTATGAATTTCATACTAATAGAACTAATAGACTAATTAAATATTTAAATCAATAAAACATATATAAATACTAATTCTCCTCTTGTAAAATATCAAAATTTATATAATAAAAGCTTGTTGATCTACCGGTTAATAAAGATTTTGCTAATGATAAAGCTTTTTTACTTGCAATACTTCCCTTACCTTTCCAGTGTGCCTTTTTCGATTTTGATTTTGATGTACGTTTCTTTGGAACAGCCATAAATTAATAAATTAAAATATAAATGATTATAATAAAAGTACCACAATATTAGTTAAATATCTCAAGGAATACAACTATGATAATAATAATAATATCACTGTCTAAATAAATAAAAAAGCAGGTATTTTAAAAATAAAGTATTAGTATATATAATGTTTATCTTATATACTACCTGCAATAATTAAACAAAAAAAATAATTAATAAATATAAATCATATTTAATTTACATACTACGAAATTGCTGCAAAGCAACACGTCCAATATTATATAAAGCCCAAGAACCAGCAGCTAGTACTGGAAACAATACAATTAAAAGTCTTATATCCATGTTTTTGATTCCTTAAATTACTGAATGATTAAAATATATTATAATCTTAATTAAATCTAGAATATGATCTATAAACATTATATTTATTAATATTATATATACCTAATAAATATAAATTTTTATTAATAGTTTAAAGCAGTTCAATACAATGCGTGACTTACCATTTACTCTGGATCAACTAAGAATACTCAAAGCTATTATTAAAGAAGGTAGCTTTAAAAAAGCAGCTGATAGCTTATATGTATCACAACCAGCAATTAGTTTACAGATTCAAAATCTAGAAAAACAATTAAATATGCCATTATTTGAAAGAAGTAATAAAAAGGCAACACTAACTGAAGCTGGTAATTTACTACTAAGATATGGTGGCAGAATATTGGCTTTATGTGAAGAAACATGCAGAGCAATAGAAGATGTACAAAATTTACAAGGCGGCTCACTCATCATAGGAGCAAGTCAAACAACAGGTACATATTTAATGCCAAGATTAATTGGATTATTTAGGCAAAGATATCCACAGGTGAATGTACAATTACAAGTTCATTCTACTAGATTAATTTCATGGAGTGTTGCAAATGGGCAAGTAGACTTAGCTGTTATTGGAGGAGAAGTTCCATATGAACTAAAGAATACATTGCAAATTACTTCATATGCAGAAGATGAATTAGCCCTTATATTACCAACTTCACATATATTTTCAAAACTTCCAGATATTCAAAAAGAAGACCTATATCGACTCAGATTTATTGCGTTAGATACACAATCAACAATTCGAAAAGTTATTGACAAAGTTTTACATCAACATGATATAGATAGTAGCCGCTTTAAAATAGAAATGGAATTAAATTCAATTGAAGCAATAAAGAATGCCGTCCAATCTGGCTTAGGCGCTGCATTTGTATCTGTTTCTGCAATAGCAAAAGAATTAGAGCTTGGAATACTACATTGGGCTAAAATTAAAAATGTAACCATAAAAAGAATGCTATCTATCATTATTAATCCTAATCGATATAAATCTAAAGCAGCAGCAACATTTAGTGAAGAAATTTTAACTCTCTTTGTGACACCATCTCAAGAAACCATGTTTATAGATTATTAAATACTGGTATTAAGATATAAATAAAGAAGATGACTGAAAAGTACCAATTGATACAAAGCCTATACGTAATTTCAACCATTGAATAAATTTCTTATCTAATGAAATAATTGCTGCACAATTTTTTGGTAATTTATTCTGCTGATCATCAAAAATAGCATTATCAATAAATTGTGGATTAAGAATAAACCAAAAATCAATCTTTTTATTAATACTAGAATAATAATCTGTTCTTTCTCTTAAGATTTCTTCAATTGGCTCTTCATTAATTAAAAAATCTTGACTAGCTAAAGCAAAATAATAATTGTATCTCATTTCACCTATTAATTATAATATAAAATATAAATTACTTATAAAGTATTATATAATAAAATTGCGATGTTTTGTCTAACTAATATTAAAATATAAGCACACTGGTGACATTTAATAAATAATTGTCGTGCTTAAATGTATTAAATAATATATTTTTTTGACTTTATATGATCAAATATTGGCCGAATGAACAAGGTATTGAATTAAATAATGCAATAGTAAATCTATTTTCAATAACTAAAAAAAAATTATTCAAAAATTTATCTAATATAACTAACAATAAATTATATATTGATATACTAGATAATAATACTAAATATCAATTATTTAATATTATATTACAAGAATTAGAGTTATTAATTTTAGATATAATAGAATTAAATTTAACTATCCAAGAACTGAAAAAAATTAATTATAAACTTTTATATAACTTTATTGAAGCAATAATTTATAAATTTATAAAAAATTTTGAATCACAACACTTATTTAAACAGATATCTATAACAAATAATCATTATCAAAAAACTATTTTTTTGGATCATAAGCTATTACTTGAAAACTTATTAGTTTATTTAACTTTTGGATCTTCTTATATTAATAACGAGTTATTTGTTTTTGACAATAACTATACACCCCAAGCACATGTAAATATTTTACTTGAAAATTTTATCATACAAATAAGTAACAACACGTGCTTTTATTTATTTGATAGTATGAAATCTTTAGCCCAATTAACATCTTTTTTTAATAAAAATAAATTATGCAATAATACTTATATTTCCATGAGATCGATATCTTTATTTAAAAATCAATTAATATGGAATAATTTAATCTATTTATATATTAATCAGCCTAAAATAATATATAATTCAAGATATCAAGTATGGTTAATAAGCTCAAATGGCTTAATAACAAAATATATATATGCTTCGCGAACAGAAGATCTAAAAAAACTTTCTAAACATAAATTAATATTTTTAATTTTAATTGAAATACAAGATTTAATGATACCTAAAGTTGAAAGAATTATCTTAATTTTAAGTAAAATTATACTCTATATAATTATCAATATTCTAGGAAATAGTACTATTTTTATTGTTAGAACAATCACATATCAATTCAATAGAAAAGAAATTAAGCACTAAAATTATATATAATAATTATATGAATAAAATTCAATATTCAATACAACACTTATAAATCAAACTTTTTAATGATAATAAATGAATAACACTACTTACAATACTGCTAATATAATAGAAAAACTAGAAAAAACTATATCACTTAAGCAAAGTCTACAAATAATAGACAAAATATATAAACAAGGAAAAGAAGGAGAAGAAATTTTACTGAATATATTAATTAATAGAAGAATAATTCAAAAAAAAACTATTCTAACATTAGATGGATTAATATTTGAAAGACTATTTACTACAAAAAACCATTATATTGCCAAAAAACTTAATCAATATTTTTCTAATGGTCTCATTATGTTTAAAGATAATCTAAAAATTGATTATCAACCTTTACAAGAATTATTAATGCATAAAAAATTTAAAGAAGCTGATCAACTAACACAAAAATATTTATGCATATTAGCTGGTCTAGATAGTTATAGTAAAAGACAATGGTTATACTTTACAGATATTGCTTTAATTCCATCTGATGATTTATACAATATTGACCTTTTATGGAGACTATATTCACAAAATAAATTTGGCTTTTCTATACAAAGAAAAATTTGGAAAATTAATAATTGTGATTGGACTAAATTATGGGAAAAAATAGGATGGACAACAGAAGGAGTACCATGTCGATATCCTGAAGAATTTATTTGGACAACAGATGCTCCCATAGGACACTTGCCACTTTTTAATCAACTGAGAGGAATGCAAGTATTATCATCTTTATTTGAACATATTATATGGTAAATAATCAAGAAAGTATAGCTATTTTTTAATAATATTCATTAAATCAATGAAAATATTAAATAAATAATCAGAATCATGAGGTCCAGGACTTGCTTCTGGATGATACTGAACTGAAAATATAGGCTTGTTATAATGAACTATACCTGCAATAGTTATATCATTTAAATTAAAATGAGTTACTTTAATTATATTTTTTAAATTAACTAAAGAATTAATATCTACTGCAAAGCCATGGTTTTGACTTGTAATTTCTGATGATTGCCTCAAGCCTGCTGGATGATTTAGACCTCTATGACCAAATTTTAATTTAAAAGTATTAGCACCTAAAGCTAAACTTAAAATTTGATGACCCATACAAATACCAAAAATAGGTATATTAGAGAAGCGTACTAATTGTTGTACAGTATTAATAGCAAAACTCAACCTAGCAGGATCACCAGGACCATTAGATAATAAAATACCATGAGGCTTATAAGTACTAATCATTGCATATGTAGAATCTACTGGTAAAACATATACATTACAACCATAAGATAATAATCTTTTAATAATATTATGTTTAACACCAAAATCAAGTAAAACAACATTCAAGGCTAAACCAATACTTAATTTCTTAGATATTTTATTATCTAAATGAGAATACATAACAGAATTCTTATTTTGATGTCTAATATAATGAACTTTACGTGTCGTTACATTATTGACTAAATTGATCTTATCTATTTTTTCATTATTATTCAAATATTCATTTAATGAATTTTTTTTATAACAGATAGCAGCTTTCATAACACCATATACTCTCAAATGCTTAGTCAAAGCTCTAGTATCTATACCAAAAATATGAGGTATGTTATGATTTAATAAATATTGAGGTAATGATACTTTGTTGCGCCAATTACTTGGATAAGAACAAATCTGCTTAGCAACAATACCCTTTATATGTATTATATCTGATTCATAGTCATCATTATTAATACCAGTATTACCTAATTCTGGATACGTAAAAGTAATAATTTGACCAGAATAACTAGGATCAGTAAGAATCTCTTGATAACCAGTCATACCTGTATTGAAAACAATCTCACCAATAGAAGAAGTATTATTAATAAAAGACCATCCTTTATAATTAGAGCCATCTTCTAATTCTAAAATAGCAGGATATAATTTTTGATTCATGATAAAAAAAATAAATACAATTATTTAATAATATTTAAATAAATAACATATTAATGATTAAAAATTTTAATAGATAGCTCTAAAAAACTATCTATATAACATTTTATTGAAATTATAAATTAAATAATTTAATTATAATTAATAATTACCAACCAGCTTTAGATTGACCTAATACATAGTTGGCAACATTTTGAATATCATCATCACTTAAACGACCACCAAAAGCAGGCATTGCAGTTTTTCCATTAGAGACTTGAGTTGTAATAGCATCAATACTATTCATACTATACTTCTCTAAATCTTCAAAAACTAAAGTTTTATTTGGCATAATTACGTTATTACCACCTGCATGACATGCTGCGCAATTAGCAGTAAAAATTTGCTCTCCTGCTCCTATATCTATAGCAGCTAAACTAGATGATGAAGTCAAAAGATAAATAAAATTAAATATAAAAAAAAACGAAAACAATGATTTCATTATACTAAAATCCTTATTATTATAAATACTATATATTTTATGATATACACTTATATTATATGTAATTTTTCTTCAATAATTGAACTTATTAAATGCTATTAATAATAAATTTTACCACCACCCCATTTCTGTGGCTCAATTTTAGGCTGTATTAAAATATGCCCAGCAATTGCAAATAAATCTTTATCAGTTAAATCACGCATTTTAGGAAAAATGTCTGCACTTTTAATACTAGGATGCAATTCAGCAATAGAACTTGCACCATCATAACTAGTTGGATCTTTCATATAGTCAATTAAACTCAAAATATTATCTCGGGCAGGGACAGCCAGACTTAAAGATTCAAGTTCAAGGCCCACATTAGGATTTGTTTTAGTAACACCACCATTGTGACATTGAGCACAAGAATTATTAAATAAACGCTTACCTCTTTTTACTTGATCACTGGTAAATACTACAGTTTTACCTGAATCATCTAATGGAAGAGTTCTTACTGATTCAGTTAACTCTGTTGCAAATCCGGGAATTATCAAGAATTTAAACAGAAAAATCACAGAAAGAAGCAATAACCAAATATTTTTCTTCATAATAATCAAACCTATATTTTTCTTAAATTAATAACTAGTTCAACACAATTAATCTATAATACATAATACATAAATATTTACTAATTGAAATATAATGTAACTAAAGGTTTTTATAATAAAACACTTGCATATGAATATTAGTGTACGATATTTATTTTAGTACTAGTTTTTAAGCAAATATCTTTATTAAAATTTTCTTAATATATTTAATTAAAGTATTAATATTAAAAATTTCACTATAAATAGATATAAATCAATCTATCAATTTAACAATAAAATGATAATAATTTATATAATTGAGAGCGTAAATGAGTTCTTGAGATAATTAAATCAATAAAACCATGATTAAATAAATATTCAGAAGTTTGAAAATTATCTGGCAACTCTTCTTTAATAGTTTGCTCAATAACTCTTCTGCCAGCAAATGCAATTAATGCTTGTGGTTCAGCTAAAATTAAATCTCCTAACATAGCAAAACTAGCTGTTACACCACCAGTTGTTGGAGAAGTTAATACAGTGAAATAAACTAACCCTTGTTCTCTATGTTTATGTAAAGCAGAGGAAATTTTAGCCATTTGCATTAAACTTAACATACCTTCTTGCATTCTAGCACCACCAGAAGAACATAAGATAATTATAGGCATCTTAGAGATAGTTGCAACCTCTATTAAACGAGTTAACTTCTCACCAACAACAGAACCCATACTGCCACCCATAAACCTGAAGTCCATAATACCACATGCAACTGAAATATTATTAATACAACCAATTCCTGTTTGTACCGCATCAGATAAACCTGTCTTTAATTTCATATCTTCTAACCTTTTACTATATGATTTTCTATCAAAAAAACCTAAAGGATCAGTAGAAGCTAAATTACTATTCAAAGATTGCCAAGTATAATCATCAAAAAGATGATTAATTCGATCTTGACTAGAAGTAGGAAAGTGATGTTGGCATTTAGGACAAACCTTAAAATTATTCAATAAAGTTTTATAATACATTAAAGAATCACATTTATCACATTTTATCCACAAACCCTCTGGTACCTGTAAGCTACTTTTTATTACATTTTGCTTTAAAGATACGTTACGTTTACTAATTAACCATTCAAATAAGGACATCTCACTTAATATAAATTGATTTTTTTTATATACATTTTTATGTAAAATGAGATAACAGCATTATATATGCATCTGTTATCTCCCAAAATTACGACATTTAGATAATAAATATTAGTTTCTTAATGTTTTATCTTTTTGACTTACAAATAAAAGGGCTAAAGTAATTGGTATAACTACAATAACAGCACCAAGTATTAAACTATTTAAAAAACTAGATAAGGATGAGGTCATAATAGAATTTCCTTTAATATTGTATTAATAAAAAATTTATAAAGTAATCAAACAAACATACATTAATTATTCTATTAAAATTTTTCACTTCTTTCTATATTTTAATATATATCTAAACATTATTGATTATTTCTTTGATTCTATTAACATTTCCATTGAATAATCACTGTACCCCAAGTTAAACCTGCTCCAAATCCAGAGATTACAATAATATCATTATTTTTTATTTTATTATCTTTTAATGCTTCATCTAATGCTAAAGGTATTGAAGCTGCTGAGGTATTACCGTATTTACTTAAATTAGAAATAACTTTTTGAATATTTATAGATAATTTATCTGCTACTGCTTTTAATATTCTTTCATTTGCTTGATGTAATAATAACCAATCAATTTCATGTGTAGATATATTAAGCTTATTCAGACATGTTAAAATACTTAAAGGCACTTTAGAAACAGCAAATTTGTATACTTCTTTACCATTCATTGAAATATATTTAAAAGAACCTTGAGTCACTTGTAAATAAGGATGAGGTTGACTATTTTCTTGATAAGCAAGAGATAATTGGTTAAAATGTTTACCATTAGTATTTAAATGAAATCCTAAAATACTATTATCTTTATATGAACATGACTGTAATATAGCAGCTCCTGCAGCATCACCAAATAAAATACATGTACTACGATCTGACCAATCAGTCCATTTAGATAAAACATCAGCACCAATAATTAGAATATTACTATAAGTTCCATTTTGTAGAAATTGAGTTGCTGTGACAAGTCCTAATACAAAACCTGAACATGCTGCTGTTAAATCGAATGCAACAGCATTCATAGCATCAATCTTTGCTTGTACTTGACTTGCACTACCAAATAAATCATTAGGACTTGAAGTTGCTAAAATAATTAGATCAATCTCTGCAGGATTCATCTGAATTTTCTGTAAAGCTCTTTTAGATGCTAAAACAGCTAGATCTATGACTGAATGGTTTGCTCCTGTGAAAATCCTTCTCTCTTTTATACCTGTACGAGTTACAATCCATTCATCTGAAGTCTTAACCATTTGACTAATCTGATGATTATTAATAGTAGAATCAGGAACAGCAGAACCTGTAGCAAGAATACGAGCTCCTTGCATCATTGATAATTTCATATCACTTTCTAAATGCAATTGAATTATAAAAATTAATACTTTACATTAAAAATAAATTTTCAATTATTTATTTTATTATTTAAGTTTTGAATAACAAGTTAATATTCTCTATATTACTAAAACTGAGTCACAAGCCATAGCCATAAAATGATAAAACCCGAAAAATATACCAATGTAATGAAGCTTAATTGCTGCTACTTTTCAGTCCTGACAAATTTCAGCTATTACTTGTATATTGTTCGAGCATATGCTAAGTATAGCATTAGATCTAACTGTAAGCAACTATAAAGAAATAAATTATGACATTCCTTGTATAATAAAATCGAAATAAGGTTGCACTATCATAAATTCTTCTTCAGTTAAAAATTCTAGTGTAGCTAATTTCAAACATTCAATAGAATCTATCATACCAATAATGGGTACACCTAATGAATTATACATTTCTCTAACACCAATCAGACCTATTTTTTCTATTACATTTTTATCGCCAGATAAAATTCCATAAGTAATAAGACGAAGATACCATCCATAATCACGCAGACACAAAGATCGCTTTCGAGCACCCTCGGCATTACCGCCTGGAGCAATATATTCTGGATGAAGCTTAAAAATAGCCTTACTAGCAATTTGAACTATATTTTGCTCCTTATCTCTTAATATACAACTAATATCAATGCGCTGCTGTCCTGTTTCAAAATATTTTTTAATATATTCTAATTCACCAATACTAGGATATCTTAATTCATTGTCTGCATTTACAATAACTTGACTAATTAAACTCATTTTTCAAAAAAGATATATAAAATTATATTTTTTAGTATTCCTAGTTTTTATATTAACAAAGATATTATAGATTTACAAAAAATCAAACTTATGATATATAAATTTTTTTTAAATAATAGCTAAAAAGAAAAGAATAAAATATCTGGAAAAAAACGATTCATCTCAATCACAAAGCCTGCTGTAAATGTTATCCAAATAGCACCAACAACAGGAATTGTTGATAAATATTTCATTAAGTTACTATCCATAATAATTCAATCCTAAATATAATCTAATTTTTTAATAAAATTAACGAGGTGATACAGTAATATCATCATTAGATGCAACTAATTTACCACTAGTAAATGCTTGTATAGCTGCTAAAGGCCATATAAAACCTGATAAAGAAAATTTTAAAGCTAAAGGCACGTCAATAATAATTTCTTTTTCAATTGGCTTACTAGTAGTTGAAACAGCTTGCAAATATCCTCTTCCAACCCAACCGATCCAGCCAGTAATATAAATAAATAATAATCCTGGAAAAATAAATTCACCTGCATGATTCCAACGACCATCAGTAATTAAATGAGGTAAGCCATCTGTTCCACATAAAACCCCAGAATTACCATACTTATTAAATCTAATTTCTGTTTTCTCAATCTGCTTTTTAATAGCTAATGCAGGAGGAGTACCAGAATCATACTTAGATAAACGTGACTCTAATTTTTTGACACTATTCTGTAATCTTTTTGCAAAAACTGGAGACTCTTTACAGGGTACTAAGCCAGCAATATCTGCAGATACATTCATTGGTTTAAAAGATAGAAAACAAAATATGCCAACAATGATAATCAAAAATTTCTTCACAATACTATTTCCTTAAAACAATTAATTAATATAACAAAAGGTTACAAGATCATTAAATAACTTAAATTAGCTATAATATATAATGATAATTGATAAGATGACTTTTTTGTTTATGTAGTAACATTTATTGAAAGTAAAAATAAATATATATCTAAATAAATTAAATATAAATCATCATATATTAATTAAATATTATAATTTATCAGAATCACATCTGTCCTAATAACTATCAATAATAGGAATTACTAAATATAACATTAAAATGACTTTTTGGAAAATTTTTTTTAAAAAAAATAATAATAATCAAATATATCAGAAAACAGCAAAATTAAAATCAACAGAAACTTTATTAATTAAAAACTTAGAAAAGAATGATAAAAATAAGGATATTTATATAACAATTAATCAAAAAATTAATCTGTATGAATTAGAAGAACTCTGTGATTCAGTTGGATGGGTAAGAAGACCTATCAAAAAAGTAAAAATTGCCCTCGAAAACAGTTTTTTAACTATATGCTTGTTTTGTAAAAATCATAATCAAAAACATTTAATTGGTTTTGCAAGAGCAACATCTGACTACTCTTTTAATGCCACCATTTGGGATGTAGTTATTCATCCAGACTTTCAAAATAAAGGACTAGGAAAAGCATTAATGAATGAACTAATAAAAGAATTAAGATATCAAGATATTAGTACTATTACTTTATTTGCTGATCCACAAGTATTAAACTTTTATCGTAATTTAGGATTTATTACTGACCCAGATGGAGTAAAAGGAATGTTTTGGTATCCTCTCTAATATTATATTTAAATAACTTAATAAATAATGCAGTAGACAAACACTATCTTCTTCTGTACAATGATTATAATTATATATCCACGGGATATAGCGCAGTTTGGTAGCGCGCCTGCTTTGGGAGCAGGATGTCGCAGGTTCAAATCCTGCTATCCCGAATATCATGATTTAACTAAAATTTTTAAATATTTAATAGCAATTGGATTACTAGAATCAATAGATATCATTTTACGATAAATATTAATAGCATTAATATTATCTCCATCATTGCGATAAATATAAGCTAAATACTCTAAAACTAACAGATTAGATGAATCATCAATTAAAGATTGTAAATAATAATATTTAGCCATTTGATTATATAATATTTTTTGATAACATAAGCCAATGTACATATAATAAAAACTATAATGATGCATATGCAATTCCTTCAATAATTCAAGCATTAAAATACAACTTAACCATCTTTTTTTCTTTATATAATATTTAATCAATATATAGCAATCTTCGATTTTCATATTGACTAAATTATTATTATTAATAAATAAAATATAATAATAAAGTATAGATTCAAATAACTCTAATGTAATCAAAAAACAAATAGGCAATAAAAATAAAATAGCAATAATTAAATATAATCTAAATATCATAATATTATTGATTAAGATTTATCATAAAAAATTAGTATACAAATTATAAATATAATTATATAATTAAGATCAAATTTATAACAATAAATATTCATTACACAATCAAAATTTTATGAATAAAGGAACAAATTTAAAGAAAATCAGAAAATCAGGCTTTCGTATAAGAATGCAATCAGTAAGTGGAAGAAGAATTATAAAATATCGACGTAACAAAAAACGTAATACAGTTAGTATATAAACACCTAATATTAAATATATATCTAAAAATACTCTTTTCAATATAAAAAGATGTATTTATTTGATAACTATGTATAACACTAATATATTTACTACAATATTATTTTAATTTTATAATGAATTTTGAGCAACAACTTATCATTCTATTGTCATCACGATCTTGTATGATATATATTACAACTACTGAAGAAGAACGTTTAGAAAATTTTTTACAACAATTAAGTAAAAAAATATTTCAAAATTCAATATATTCTTGGGATTTTATTAATGGCTATATTAATAATCCAAATACTACTAATAAAGCATCGAAAAATCCTTTACAAGCACTAGACATTATTGAAGAATTAAATTCAGAAACATCTAAAATATTTTTACTTAAAGATTATCATTTTTTTTTAAATGATCAAAGTATCATAAGAAAAATTAAAAATATTATTAAATATTTAAGAGAGAATAATTGTTATATTATAATGTGTGCTCCTATAAATAAAATACCTAAAATATTAAATGAGTATATTAATATAATAGAATTCCCTTTACCAAATCAAAAAGAAATTGAAATTGAATTACAGCGTTTATTGAAAATAATTTATATAAATGATAAAGAATACCTAAGTAAATTAAAATTAGCTTATAAAGGATTTTCAATAGATAAAATTCGTCAATCAGTATCAAAATTAGCTTTAAATACAGCATCAATAGATAATAATATTCAATATATTGAACTTGAAAAACAACAAATAATTAAACAAACAGATATTTTAGACTTCTATTCTAGCACAAATAATCTAAATGATATTGGTGGATTAACCCAATTAAAAACTTGGCTACAAAAACGTACTAATTCATTCTCTAAAAAAGCAAAATATTATGGATTGCCAAATCCAAAAGGAATATTACTAGTCGGTATACAAGGTACTGGTAAATCTTTAAGTGCTAAAGCAATATCAAAAGAATGGAATTTACCACTTTTAAAATTAGATATAGGAAAAATTTTTGCTGGCCTGATTGGAGAATCAGAAATTAGAATCCGACAAGCAATTGAAATATCTGAACAATGCGCACCTTGTATAGTATGGATCGATGAAATTGATAAAGCATTTACAAAAATGACTTATTCTAATGATAGTGGAACAACCAATAGAGTATTAGCTTCCCTATTAACTTGGCTAGCTGAAAAAGAAAGTGAAGTCTTTATAGTTGCTACAGCTAATAGCTTATTAACACTTCCTACTGAAATAATACGTAAAGGCAGATTTGATGAAATATTTTTTGTAGATTTACCAAATATAGAAGAAAGATTAAATATATTTACAATACATCTCAAAAAAATGAGACCTTTAACTTGGTCTAGTTATGATTTAAAATATTTAAGTAATATAACAGATAAGTTTTCTGGAGCTGAAATTGAGCAAGTGATTATTGAGGCCATGTATAATGGCTTTTATGAAAATAGAGAATTCACAACAAATGATATTATCTATGCAATAGAAGCATTAATTCCACTAGCATTTACTGATCAAGAAAATATCC